CTGCAGCGGTTGCCCCGCCCTTTTTGCATTCCTCGGCGACCGTTGATGAAATTCACCCTATGAAAATTCTCAAAGACCACTTATCGATGAGGCTTTGAAGGCCGGGGACCCGGCGGGGCCAAAACAGCAAAGCCACTCTGCGCGTCACGAGGCCCGTAGGGCAGTTTACTTTTCCGTGCGTCGCATAAACCTACCCGGGAGTGCAGATTTAGGTGCTTTAGCCACCACTAATCTTTTTTTAGCTATTACCTCGTCTATTACTATGTTTCCGTACGCGGGAATATCCCCGTTAGCTGGATTTCGTAGCAAATTATATTGGTTTTTTGCCGCTTTAGGCTGTGGGGGCTACTTACTAGTCCTAATAGGAGTAGTTACTGGCGTTATCAGTTGTTTCCATTATATACGCTTTGTGAAAATAATGTATTTTGATACACCTAAAACCATAGAATATACCTCAACTTTAATGCGTATTTCATCGAACGGGGCGTCGTAGGCGGAATACGCCTTGAACCCATTCACATTGATCAAGAGCCGCTTGCGATCGGGCAAATTGAGTCCTCTACAAATTATCCCGACCTGCTGCCCTTAGTTTTGCAGTCTTCCCAGGAACCTGGATCGCTACGCACTGAATTTCCCGACCAGCATTCAGATCATTCTCGCCCGAGACCCCGACAGGCCAGTGAGTATGTTGAGCGAACTCAGAGAACCCTTTGGCGTGGTTTTGAGAGGCTCAGAATGATCCGTATGATTGGTTGGATAAAAAATATGCTCCGAAAATGAAGATCTAGCTTATTAAACCGGTTCGAATTCACGGCCACTAACGCGTCCAACCGCCGCTTTACACGGCTCATCCCCAACGAGTCATTGGGGATGAGCCGGATAGACTGGATGTTCGAGTCGGATAGGGCCGCAGAAGCAGGGATACAAGTCTTCAAGGCCATAGAAGCTGGGAGCAATCCGAAGCTGTCTGCCTTCTCCGTATAATAGATCAACGGATCGCCTGATGGTGTGTCTGGTTCGATATCGGGTTCAAAATCCTGTCACCCGTTACCTTCTGCTGAGCTTTTTTTCAAAGCATGGAGAGGCCGTCGCTCCCGTCACATTGTAGGGATAGTTGCTTTTTGAGCGAGGATGATAACTAGCTTGGAGCCAGTTATCAATCCAATATTGAACCCTCCGGCAAACCCGAAGCTATCCCGTTGTCTGCTTCTAGTTTCGGGTGAACCACGCCTCGTTAACCACACGCTTACCATAATACCGAGGCGAATATCCTAAACGAAATTTCTGTATACTCGCTCCCGTCTTTTCTTGACGACGCTTTAACCTTATTAATATTTCTATTTTCCATAGGTCGTAGGACAAAATTTTGTTTTTTACGAGAATTCATTATTCTCATGAAGTTTCTAAGAGATGCGCATTATTGGACTTGAACCAATAACCAATAGGAACGGATTTTAAATCCGTCGTGTTTACCTTTTTCACCAAATGCGCGAAAGAGCGGAGACACAAATAGATATATTGCTTTAGTCCTTTCTGTTTCTTTTGTCTCGCTGCGCGCTCGACAACATCTGCTAAAGCGTAGAGCCTCCCTTCATGGCTAATACTGAGCCATATATTTTGCGTATCCCGAAGCATTATTATCTCCTTCGTGATCCAACTGTAATTCGATGACGCGAAATCAAACCGTAATTCGAGTACGGGACATTAATTATTATGTAAATTTATTATTCAATTCCTATTCTTTAATATATGATTATACATGAAAACGAGATCATCTTATCGCGAGCGATTCCCTTAGCAATGGGCTAAAAAATGGCAAAAAAGGTGTATACGGCGATCGAAACCGACTAGACCGACCTTACTAAATCGAGGTGGGAATCGGAAAACAGACATTCTCGAAAAGAAAAAGTTTAAGTTATCGGTACGGCTTCGGCAAACAAAAAACATATGTGTATTTTCGGTTTTCGATTAGTAGATTTTCCAAGCCGGAGTCCGCAACTATTTATCACATTAGTTAAAAGTGGATATACTAGTAATTCCATTCGAAATTTTACTGATGGCCAGGCACTGTCAGACGGGTAAACTTTACACGGACCCAGAGCACACTGTTTTCATAGAATGGAGCAAAGATAATACTTAGTGCCTGAGTACGAAGCCAATGTAAGGGAAGCTTACGATGAGCGAGAGACTACAAGGGATAGAAGCAACTCCGCTCCGCGGGCGGGAACTCGCTATATTATAAACGTAGGTTATCCCCGGCGGCCCGAGGTTGCCTGAATCTATTTCGCGGATTAGAGGTAGAGCCTACATAAATTGGATCCCTTTCCCATCGATAAATAAGAATGCCTTCCGGCAGGTCGAATTCAAGCAAAAAAAAAAATAGTACTTATGTATTTACTTATAGTCATTTTACCGTTGATTGGGAGTTTTGCGGCAGGTTTTTTTGGTCGTTTTCTTGGTTCAAGGGGAGTGGCTGTAGTCACAACCACGTGTGTTTCATTATCTTCTATTTTATCTTGTATTGCATTCTACGAAGTCGCGCTGTGTGCCAGTGCTTGCTATATAAGGATTGCTCCTTGGATTTTTTCGGAACTCTTTGACGCTGCTTGGGGCTTTTTATTCGACAGCCTTACAGTCATTTTATTATTGGTCGTCACAATTGTAAGTAGCTTAGTTCATATTTATTCAATTTCCTACATGTCTGGGGATCCGCATAGTCCACGTTTCTTTTGCTATTTGTCAATTTTTACTTTTTTCATGCTTATGTTGGTAACTGGAGATAATTTCATTCAGTTATTTTTAGGATGGGAGGGGGTTGGACTCGCGTCATATTTATTGATAAATTTTTGGTTTACGCGCATTCAGGCGAATAAAGCGGCTATTAAAGCTATGCTCATAAATCGCGTAGGTGATTTTGGATTAGCTCTCGGGATTATGGGTTGTTTTACTATTTTTCAAACAGTTGACTTTTCCACTATTTTTGCTTGTGCCAGTGCCTTTTCCGAACCCCATCATTATTTCCTTTTTTGTAACATGGAATTTCACGCCATAACTGTTATTCGTATTTTAGTGTTTATTGGCGCTGTTGGAAAATCCGCACAGATTGGATTGCATACTTGGTTACCCGATGCAATGGAGGGTTTTATAATATTTGAGGGCTCTCATGTGCCATTAGGTACATTCCAACAATCTCACTGTATGCTGGAATCGTCGACCAAATGAGAGTCCCTATCGGCGGAAAAATATCTCATTTTGACCAATCAGCAGGAAACCTATCAGGGTCACCCGGCCCCCCGGCGAAATCGAGGCCGAAGGAGCTCTATAGGATCCCCAGAGACTGTACGTAAGACCTCTTGTTCGAAATGGAATCTCTCCTCCCGAACCCGCCCAAAGGGAAGACCAGAGGGAGAGGCCCGGAGGGCGGGGGACTTTTTCTGACAGGGCCCCCCCGGACTATCAGACAAAAAAGATAAAAAAAAACTGAAAAAAAAAGGGGGGGTCAGGCGGGAAAAAGGAAAAAAACTGACGGGGAGAAACTTACGAAAAAAAATAGACAAGAAAGGGGCATAAACTGATAAGTTTTTGTAAGAATCTCTATTTTCGGCGTCGAGTCTATTCGTGTATGAAGGAAAAACCACATCTTAGTTTTTAAGGGCGCAGCGGCCACCCGTAAGATTATTGGGAGAGCCCATATTCCATAAGTGGAAGATCCAGTCCCTACTCTTGCCAGAGGTAGACTCACCAACCAACTACCCAAGGAGAAAATATATATTTTCCGGGTGAAATCGTAAACGGTTATGCAAGAGTAGCCCACTCCAGTATCCGCTTTGATTCACGCAGCTACTATGGTAACAGCAGGCGTTTTTATGATAGCGAGGTGCTCCCCTTTATTTGAATACTCACCTAATGCTTTGATTGTTATTACTTTTGTAGGCGCTATGACGTCATTCTTCGCGGCAACCACCGGAGTATTACAAAACGATTTAAAAAGGGTTATAGCTTATTCAACTTGTAGTCAGTCAGGTTATATGATCTTTGCTTGCGGCATTTCCAACTATTCCGTTAGCGTATTTCATTTAATGAATCACGCCTGCTTCAAAGCACTTTTATTCCTGAGTGCAGGTTCAGTGATTCATGCCATGTCGGATGAGCAAGATATGCGTAAGATGGGAGGGCTTGCTTCCTTGTTCCCTTTTACCTATGCTATGATGCTTATAGGTAGCTTATCCTTAATTGGTTTCCCCTTTTTAACGGGATTTTATTCAAAAGATGTTATTCCGGAACTTGCTTACACGAAATATACTATCAGTGGTAACTTCGCTTTCTGGTTAGGAAGTGTATCGGTCTTTTTCACTTCTTATTACTCTTTCCGTTTACTGTTTTTAACCTTTCTAGCACCAACTAATTCATTCAAGCGAGACTTAAGTAAATGTCATGATGCGCCCATTATTATGGCAATACCTCTAATCCTTTTGGCTTTTGGGAGTATTTTCGTGGGATACTTGGCCAAAGATATGATGATTGGTTCAGGTACCAATTTTTGGGCTAATTCACTTTTCATACTACCCAGAAATGAAATTCTGGCCGAATCTGAGTTTGCTACTCCAACCATTATCAAACTAATTCCTATTTTGTTTAGTACTTCAGGTTCATTCGTGGCGTATAGTGTAAATTTTGTGGTGAATCCACTCATTCTCGCTTTGAAAACTAGTACTTTCGGTAATCGACTATATTGCTTTTTCAATAAGCGTTGGTTTTTCGATAAAGTTTTTAACGACTTCTTAGCTAGATCGTTTTTGCGTTTTGGATATGAAGTCTCGTTCAAAGCTTTAGACAAAGGTGCTATTGAAATCTTGGGTCCTTATGGAATTTCGTACACGATTCGAAAAATGGCCCAGCAAATAAGTAAAATTCAAAGTGGATTTGTTTATCATTATGCCTTTGTTATGTTGCTCGGATTAACAATATTCATTTCCGTTATAGGCCTGTGGGATTTCATCTCTTTCTGGGTAGATAATCGATTGTATTTCATTTACATAGTTAGCTTTTTATTTATTAATATCTAAGGAAACATTGGTACGAACTAAAGGCCCACACTTTATTGTATAATCTATTAAATCTTTAAGGAACGCAATGATAAGGGCAAAGCTAGCTATGAAAGACCCGGGGGGGGGGCCGCGCGCGCCCCCCCCCCCCCCGAGCTTACACGGTCCTTGGAAGGTCGTTTAGACTCCTGTCCCTAGTAGTATAGGTAATCCGCTCCATCTTGAACTCTATCCTTCCACACAAGAGAGTAGGTAGAGGACAAACCATTTATGACCTGGTTGATATATACCATCAATAGGCATGGAGCGAGCAACGTACGTTCATGCGCTTCGCCATTTGCAGAGCTCAGGTGCCAATGGTTAATTGCTGGTTGACAAGGACCGAAAGAGTCTCCGATTCGCCGGTACAGAACCTCATCTTAAATACAAGAGAACCGGCTTGCTCCATACTTTTGGGTGACCCCCCCCGGGGGGGGAGGAGGTGAATGAAACCCCCTCAACAGAGCTTCTTGCACATGCTAAGGTCTCCGTGTTCGTTGCCGAACAAGGATGAGTGCAACGCCTTTGCACATAAATGGACTTGTGCTTTTTATCGTGCGGGATCTAGACCGGTCGCCCTATGGAAATAATCAACTTAATTCGCCAAAAACAGACCGGGTCAACAGGTTTTTAGTATCAAATGCTAATTCTTTGCTTTAGGCTATTATTGTACCGGCATTTTTCAGAATAATTAGATTAGCGCATCCTGATTCCATTGTGAATAACTATCTATTATCCAAAAACTGAAAGAAAATAAACAGACAAAAAAAGGGCAAAAACTTGCCTAACAAGCGGAGGCCTCCGGCCCGTAGGGCAGCGCTACGGGCCTTTTCGCAGCATATATATTCTTCGCAGCAAAAATATATATATATTTTTTTTCGGGATTTCTAGGAAAAAGAGTAAACGTATACGTTACAAGTTTTAGCTCCATTTTCTTCCAATTTAAGTGGTCTCATTTTGCTCCCTTTGCTAGGAAGCCTTATTATTTTGGTGACCCCGAATTCGAGAGTACGTCTGATACGAGGTATCACAATTTGGACCTCTTTGATCACTTTTTTATATTCTCTTTTCTTTTGGATACGCTTCGAGAATGATACAGCAAAATTTCAGTTTGTGGAAACTATTCGATGGCTTCCGTATCCAAATATCAATTTCTATATAGGTATAGATGGTATCTCGTTATTCTTTGTGATCTTGACCACGTTTTTAACCCCTATTTGCATTCTTGTTGGCTTTTATAGCGTCAAGAGTTATAAAAAAGAGTATATGATAGCGTTTTTCGTTTGTGAATCTTTCCCAATTGCTGTGTTTTGCTCACTCGATCTTTTAATATTTTACGTTTTTCTTGAAAGCGTATTAATTCCCATGTTTATTATTATAGGTGTTTGGGGGTCCAGACAAAGGAAAATCAAAGCAGCATATCAGTTCTTCTTGTACACCTTGATGGGATCCTTGTTGTGCGCCACGTTGGTACTAGTGAGTCTCCGGGCAACAATAAGATAAGCCGGCATGGGGTGTTCTATGTAAAGCGTCCCACTATCCTTGCGGGGAAAGCCCAAAGGGTATTGTAGCATGTGGGGAAAAGGGGAACACGGCGTGAAACCGATAGCGCTAAGGAGTTCCCCGAGCTAGAAGTTCTATGGCTCGTCTTGTGAGTCTACTGGAGGTATCCCACTCAGTCTGGCTGGGAAAAGGCCCAGCTATTATGTCGCCAGCGGGAACAGCGATCTTCTTCACAGCCACCGCCCTTGAACGGGGGGCTAGTAAAAAGAGTGGAACGCACTTGAAGACAGCTACCGTATAGATACGGGCAAGGACTCAGAACCTAAGGAACCGATTCGACACACTAGCATGAAACGTGGGATTGTCTTCACTCCGGGAACTGGCTTTTTAACCTCTCCGGGGGGTGTCAGACCCGGGAGAAGGGTAGGCAACGGGGGGCCCGTAATAACAGACATGATTCTGCTAAGGGGCCCAGAGAGAACAGGTGATGACATTATAAGTAAAAACCTTATACTGTTCATCTCGTCTTGGAGGAACCCAAACAAGAAGGCTCGGGGTCCGACCGCGGTTAGTTGGATTGGAATCCCCCGTGATAGGAACGCAGGGTATACTGGAAGCGAGGGGAGGCCAGACGGGGGGCCGCCGAAGAAGCCCCCCCACTTCCAACCAATCTATAAGCTCAAGGATCACTCGGAGAGCCGTATGCGGGGAGACTTGCACGTACGGTTCGGAGGAAGGCCATTGATACCTAATATATCACCATGACTGAAGTATAAGCCACGCCTCGAAAGTGCGGAGAACTTGGGTTTATCGGGTAGTTGAGGTTGGTGGCCCATCTCTTACCATGCTCTTAGCCATTTTATTTATTTTTTTCCAAACAGGAACCACTGATCTACAAATATTACTAACCACAGAATTTAGTGAGCGGCGCCAAATCTTGCTATGGATTGCTTTTTTCGCTTCTTTTTCCGTGAAAGTGCCTATGGTACCAGTTCATATTTGGTTACCTGAAGCTCATGTGGAGGCACCTACGGCTGGATCTGTAATCTTGGCAGGAATTCTTTTAAAATTGGGAACCTATGGTTTTTTAAGATTTTCCATACCCATGTTTCCTGAAGCGACACTTTATTTCACTCCTTTCATTTATGTTCTAAGCGTGATTGCTATTATATACACTTCCTTAACTACAATAAGACAAATCGATTTGAAGAAAATTATTGCTTACTCTTCAGTAGCCCATATGAATTTTGTGACTATTGGTATGTTCAGTCTGAACATACAGGGAATTGAAGGTAGCATTTTACTTATGTTAAGTCATGGACTGGTTTCTTCAGCCCTTTTTTTATGTGTTGGGGCTCTATACGACCGACACAAGACAAGAATTGTTAAATATTATGGAGGTTTAGTCAGCACCATGCCTATTTTCTCTACCATTTTCTTATTTTTTACCCTAGCCAATATGAGTTTACCCGGTACTAGCAGCTTTATCGGGGAATTTCTCATTTTAGTAGGGGCTTTCCAAAGAAATAGCTTAGTGGCCACATTAGCAGCACTTGGGATGATTTTAGGCGCCGCTTACTCCCTCTGGCTATATAATCGTGTGGTTTTCGGTAATTTCAAACCCAATTTTATCCTCAAATTCTCCGATTTAAATAGAAGAGAAGTTCTCATCTTTTTACCTTTTATTGCTGGAGTTATTTGGATGGGTGTTTACCCCGAAGTGTTCCTAGAGTGTATGCATACTTCCGTGAGTAACTTAGTGCAACATGGAAAATTTGATTAAAAAACATAAAAAAGAGGTTCGAAGAAACGTTTGAGCATGATTTTTTAGCGCTTTTCCCGGAGATCTTTCTCATTAACGCAACCATCATTTTGCTTATTTATGGAGTTGTATTTAGTACCTCTAAAAAATACGATTATCCACCGTTAGTGCGTAATGTGGGTTGGCTTGGTTTACTTAGTGTTCTAATAACCATCCTATTGGTCGCCGTTGGCTCACCTCTAGCTGTTGCCAATTTAGTATATAATAATTTAATAATAGACAATTTTACATATTTTTGCCAAATCTTTCTATTATTAAGTACGGCTAGTACCATGGTTATGTGTTTGGATTATTCCAAACAGGAGAGTTCAAATGCTTTCGAATCTATTGTATTAATTCTATTTTCTACTTGCAGTATGCTTTTTATGATCTCGGCTTATGATTTAATCGCCATGTATTTAGCTATTGAGCTTCAAAGTTTATGTTTTTATGTGATCGCAGCATCAAAAAGAGACTCTGAATTTTCCGCGGAAGCCGGCTTAAAATATTTTATTTTAGGTGCTTTCTCCTCCGGCATATTATTGTTTGGTTGTTCCATGATTTATGGGTTTACTGGAGTTACCAACTTTGAGGAATTAGCTAAGATTTTCACTGGATATGAAATCACTTTGTTCGGTGCTCAATCTAGTGGTATCTTTATGGGAATTTTCTTTATCGCTGTAGGTTTTTTATTCAAGATCACTGCAGTTCCTTTTCGGGCGGCCGTTAGACGGCCTATGGGTACCGACAGATTGCGGCCAATCTCAATACTTTCGGGGCGCCCTGTGCGCCGAGCGTGGAGAACTCATCACTACCTCGTGAGAGCGGTGAGACCATAGCATGTTACAAAAACGCGGTTGAGAGCGCCCTAAATAGTTTTTTGCTGCTCAAGAGCACCGCGTGAGCTCTAATAGTGTCACACGAGATAAGCCCGCCTGGCGAATCGAAGTTATCTTCTTGTCAACTGGCTACCCAGTTCACCCGTCGAAGGGGAAACGCGCGAACGCACGCTGGTGTGCTTCCTGCCTGTCGAGGTGAAAAGGCGACAAGGTCTAGATTGGAGCTTTAAACTGCATGGAAGCTGATTACCCAACTCTTTGGGGACAATTAACAAAACGATATCTCGAGGCACCAAAAACCATAGGCTGTACCGGCGAGATCCAACGGTGAAATAAATCCCCGTCTGGAAGTCAGAGGACCTTTAGTACCCCCCCCCAGCGCCCAAATATTTTTTTTTTTTATTAAGAAAACAAGTTTTCTTCTCGGCCCAGTGAAGCGCTGGCAACAACAGAAGGGAAGGGGTCTATGCGGTACCTGCCTATATTTGGGGCGGGTTGAACTCTACAAAATCAACCGATATCATTCCAGGTGATCCGATCCGATCCGGCTGCGTGTGGAGTGGAATGGCTGAAAGCAGGAAGGGTTCGAAGGCGCGAAGAGGGAGAGGCCCGGGGGGGCTCGACCTGCCGGTTTCAAAAAAATATATACTTTTCGCTGTGCCCCCCTCTCCCTAACGGGGAGAGTGCTGCGCCCTTTAGCTATATAATCCGAGAGTTGAGTAGAGTTAGAGAGCCGTATGATGGGCCACTATCTAGTACGGTTCGGAGAGCACTGTAGTAAGTCATTTGGGAATTTTCTCAACCGTTTGCTAAGCGAACAGCGAGTGAACGACAAATAGAGAATATATATATTTCCAGAAACTTCTCAGAATCATCCCTTTTTTTGTCTGGCAGTGCCCCCCTTTTTTGTTTTTGTAAAACAGAAAAATTGACCTACGGGCCTCTCCCGCAGGTATCGTCCCCTTCGGCCAAAAAATAAGTGCGCGGGAATCTACAAGCCATTTCCGGCCTTCGACCCTTCGGACCCCGTGAAGCTATCTCCTTCGGACCCACAAAAAAGTGCTGCGCACCTCTTTTTACAGTCTCGCGCCTCTGGCGGCCATAGGCACGTAGTGCGGGGGGGGGGGGGGGGTTCGGGGAGGGAGAGGTGCGTAGCACTCGACCAGAGGGGGAGCGCTTTACGATTGAAGGGCCCGGGGATAGTAAAAATATAGATTTTTTATTGACCTGTTGCGCGACTCGGTGAATGTATCTTTGACTCTATATATGTGGGCACCCGATGTATACGAGGGTTCACCTACTATAGTTACAGCATTCTTTTCGATTGCACCTAAAATATCTATTCTTGCCAATATGTTACGTGTTTTTATTTATAGTTTCTATGATCCAACATGGCAACAACTATTCTTTTTTTGCAGCATTGCTTCTATGATCTTAGGAGCACTGGCCGCCATGGCCCAAAACAAAGTCAAAAGACTTTTAGCTTATAGTTCTATTGGACACGTAGGTTATCTTTTAATTGGTTTTTCATGCGGAACCATAGAAGGGATTCAATCACTACTAATTGGTACCTTTATTTATGTATTAATGACCGTTAATGCATTCGCCATGGTTTTAGCGTTACGTCAAAATCGTTTCAAATATATAGCAGATTTAGGTGCTTTAGCCAAAACTAATCCTATTTTAGCTATTACCCTGTCTATTACTATGTTTTCATACGCGGGAATACCCCCATTAGCTGGATTTTGTAGCAAATTCTATTTGTTTTTTGCCGCTTTAGGCTGTGGGGCCTACTTACTAGCCCTAATAGGAGTAGTTACTAGCGTTATCAGTTGTTTTTATTATATACGCTTCGTGAAAATAATGTATTTTGATACACCCAAAACATGGATTTTATATAAACCCATGGATCGTGAAAAATCGTTACTACTAGCAATCACTGTCTTTTTTATTACTTTTTTCTTTCCATATCCCTCTCCCTTGTTTTTAGTTACTCATCAAATGGCACTTTGCCTATGTTTATGAGCTTAACGAGGGGAGACGGCTGATTATCTATCATATATAGAGCCGAGTGCAAAGAATCTCTCTAAATCGTGGCCCTCTGGTCATCCAAAGGGCCACCCCCCCCCCAAACAAAAGTGGGTGGGAAATATGTAGATTTTTTTTTCGTGCGGCTGTCGTCGGGCTCTTCGCTGCGGGACGGGCACCTTGACTCGGTCGGCTCCTACGGTCCCCGGGAGCCAACAACGCCAAAGGACTTCCCTTGGCTCGAGGTCGAACCATTCATTTAAATTCATATGAAAAACATATGATTCGGGGCCTGGTTGGGTTTCAAAAAAGTTAAATGAAGTATGTAACATTTGGGTTTTTTGGACCGTTGATTCTATTTCGTTTTTCAATTATGATTTCTCAAATAAAAAAGGTAGCGACCTGCATTGTTTTGCTTGTCACGAAAAACGTAGCTACGGGCCCTTTTGGCGTGCTTATTTAATCGTTGGATTGATTACGAAGGACCTGCCCCACACCCACGGCTTCGAGTTAGGACTCGGGTCTTTGTTTTATTTTTTATTGCTGGGCGGAAATGTCCACTGTTTACTGTTTCTTCACAAATATTTTACTCTTTTACTTAGATATACGAAAATGATATCAGTCTTTGCGTACTTTGTTTCCTGATTGCCGTTACCACGCTAGACTTATCGGATATTAACTACTCCGTTGCTAATAAAATCTCCTTTTTCGTATATCATTTTATTTCCTTTTTATCCCGGGACCGCAGTCCAGGGCGACAATCAACCAATCAATTTCAATAAATGCTATCCTATCTATGCTTCTTCGATTTTTGGAGGCGAAGAGATAAAACCAAAAGAATAAAAGGAGCACGTTTGCCGGGGAATCATTGATGGCGCTTTGAAAGATGGAGATTTGGTTAGAGTTTTTACATATATCACGAGTCTCTATTTTGTTTTCCAAATAGCCAGAAAAATCGAAGGGTCTGGCCCATCTAACCTAAGCAAAGAGACGGAAGTACCACCCACGCAGGAGCCAATCCAACCGGTTTCTGAAGAGGTCTGTGAACCCTAACGGGCCACCATATTAGATGAATGGTTGAAAAATCCTGACGATTTTCATCTCATCTAATATGGTGGCCCAGAACTCCTGTAGGATCTCTGACTTCGTGAACTCATATGATTAAATATTCTTATTTGCTCCAAATTTCCGGATTTAACCTGAGCTTACCTTAATCCCTTGATTTATGGATTCGTCGTATATGCATATATAATGATTAGAATTTACTCCCACCCAAATTTATTGAGTTATGTATTATTAATTCCGTCTATACGAAATGGAAGCCTTATGTTATCCGTCTTACAAGGCCAAGGATATCCATTGCGGCAGCTTCCTGGCCTAAGCGCTAGGTGGGAAAATAGTGGGAAAATAAACCTTTTCTAGATTATGGAATGGCAAAAGTTTCCCGAGCAGATATCCCGTGTAATGAAACTCACGTTCGCTGTTATATGGCCCTTCGAAAGTTTTTCGGTTGATTAAGATTAGATTAAGTTTCTTTGCTGCCTACTTTTACGCATATTTCAGGCCGTATTAGGTGATATCCCGACCCGAACTAGAAATATCAACGCATATATGGTCTCTGGGCGGCCGGGACACAAATATTCACACAAAAAACTCCGGCTGATCACTCAAGTCCAAGAGAAAGAAACCACGCTCCATTACGCTTTCTTCCTCCATTATCTCCTTACCCGGCTCGGTCTCCCGTTTCATATTCTTTTTTATCCCCAAATAGCATCTCATATGCGTTTGTGCCGCCGCTGTTGCGAAAATATTTTATTTGCTGCGGGTCTGGTTCTTTATTGGACGATTTTATCGACTCGATATAATTGGCTGCCTCCATCTCGTTCTTGATGGCTTGCCCTTAGTCGAGTCCTCTAATACAACGCTTAAATCCGGTAGACATTCGCGGCTGTGATCGCCGATGTGAGCTGTCACATAACCCCGATCTACGAAGTGTTCCACAAATTGCTTCGTCATTAAAACCTCGCTCGAAGGAACCGCAAAGGCTATAATTAGGCCTAGAACGTATCAACTGCAAACTGCGCAGACTATCCATGAAGAAATGAAAGGCTCAGAAAAGTCCAGTACGCGCTGTCGTTCCGCGTACGGTAAGAAAAACATAAAGGTGTACAATACGCGGCCTAACTCGGGCACTCCGAAGAAATGAGTAACTTTCTAAATTTTGGGGGACATAGGTATAATGAACGCGGATTAGCACATAAACGCCTCTGACTGCTGCAACTAGATAGTAACCTCAGCGGCTTCTTTCCATAAATTCGTTGTCGACGTGTCGACAACGAATGTGAAAAACGATTATATAAACGAAACTTCAGTTTCTGCATATGTATATGCTATTTGAAGTTATATGTATATATATACGAAACTTCAGTTTCTGTATATGTATATGCTATTTCCAATTATTTCTCTGTATACGAAACTCCCGTTTCGTGTATTCTATATGATATAACAAGTCCTCCATGCTATGCGTTATGCCGCACTCCGCGGCACGCCCCGTCTTCTTTTGGGAACCAATAACGCGTAAACCATGTAAAACTAAAGCGAATCAATATCCAAAAAACACGAATTCGAACTTCCTCCAAAATAGTTTTTAATACAAAATTCATTCTATTTCGTCGTGTGTTGAACCTGATCAAACCGAGGAAAACGCGAAGCAAAAAAAAATATATATTTTTTCGTTCGTTTCACTCCATTGACCCTTTCTTTTTCAGCTTTCATTCGCGACGCGAATAAAGCGGGAGAGAAGAAAGAAGCAAGCTTCTTTCTTCTCTGGAATTCACTCTTCTTTTGCGAAGTGGTTAGTAATGTGCCGCATTCTTAGCTCAGTTGGATAGAGCAACAACCTTCTAAGTTGAAGGTCACAGGTTCAAATCCTGTAGAATGCGTAAAGTGCGCAATGAATAATATATACCAACGGTACATCCTTCTACTTGTTTAGTTAGTCCAAAGGTGCGTAGGCGTGGATTGACCTATTTTTCACCAGAGTCCCGCGGCACCGGAAAATAGAAGCTTACTTATCATAGGGAGAGTGGCCGAGTGGTTAAAAGCGACAGACTGTAAATCTGCTGAAGGTTTTCTACGTAGGTTCGAATCCTGCCTCTCCCAAGGATACTTCGTATTTTTAAAATAGAGGCTGGGATCCAAGCCCCAAAAACCACGATATCTCCGGGGGCACGTAGTGCTTGTCGGATTATTTCTTTCTACGTTTTTGGCATCGAGTCGATGTTCGCTTCCCATTTATCTTTTACCGATTGTTCCCGATTTAGCCGCCGGAAAGAAAGGATCTAATTAAAAGAAAAGGCAAGGTGGCCGGGAGCCGTAGAGTGGAGATCCAACCGCAATTTCATGTTTCTGTCTTGGCCACCGTAAGAGTCTATGTCGTATATATAACGAAACCCGGGCAAGCAAATTGTAGCTGTTGGCCTAAAGAGAAGTGGGGTAAGGCGATGACTGCATTTTTTAGCTGGGTAGCGCTAAATTCTCGCTCGAGCCATTTATAAAATGCCGGTGAAACATGCAATCCCAAAGGTCATCCCATTAAGGAACAGATACATTGCACTTAACAAAGGAACTTCACCTCCGAAAGCCGCATACAGAAAAAAAGGGCAAAAACATTATCGGCCCAAACGTCGAATGCAAAAACACATAATAGATCCTCTCCCTTTGGTCGAGCACTATGTGCCTCGGATAAATATGCAAATAGAACTTATGGACCCATAATCTCCATAAAGAAAAAATTACCTCGGTACTTGAACCTTTTTTTTTTCATCCACTGCAGGGTAGGCGTAGCCTACTCGACTCCCGAGCCTGGCTCGGTCAAGTCCCTAACTACAACTTTCGGGGCGGGCTCCGCCCCCCCAAGGGCGCCTTCTAGGACAGGGCGGATCAGTGCTTAAGTTACACAAATGGCTAAGACGTCTTCTTCGAACCTCCCTCGCTGGAAATTACTCAAAAGTATTAAAAGCCTCTTGGGCGAGTGCCTTTTGGGCTATAGGGTTCGGGTTGAGGCCTGGGGGGGGGCAGAAAAGGGTAGTTTTCTGGCACGAACGCCTAATAACGCAATACGCTAGTCATGCGGCTATTTACGATGCTTTATACCGCAGCTTGAGCTAATAGGATGCAGCATAAATATATATATATATATCTTTTTTATATTTATTTCGCAGCGATCAAGCGTATATGACACGTAGTGCTTAAGAATAGCCAACTAGTGCTTGTAGCTCAATTGGATAGAGCACCAAACTACGGATTTGGGGGTTGAGAGTTCGAATCTTTCCAAGCATGGCCTATCCATCAGATTGTATTAAGAGAATACGTCGGATAAGTAAAGAGTAACTAGTTCCAATCAGACGTTCTCTAGCTCCGCCCCTGCGGAAAAGGCTACAAAAAAAATATATATATACCTACGTTCCCCGACTAATGGCTTAAGCACACCGCGCTCTTGTATTGTCCGACTATTCCGGATTCTCGGACTCGTGGCGCCAAGAGAAACATGGGGTTCCAAATCGTAAAAAAAGCTGTGGGGGCGACACCGCGACCTGACTGGTCCGCCGTGAGGCGGACGGAGCCATACCCTGTGCCAATTCATGTATATATATCTTAATTTATGGCGGAAATAGCTTAATGGTAGAGTATAGCCTTGCCAAGGCTAAGGTTGAGGGTTCAAGTCCCTTTTTCCGCTTGGAGGGTTATTTCCCGGGCGGGTATTTCGTTCGTTTAACAGGGACGAAATGTTCGTGATCATCGGCGGAGCCAGCAGAAGGCACGATAAGCTTCTCTTCCCTTTGTTCGTCTCTCATATTTTGTGTTTCTTGGATCTGATTCTTTCCCCATTCCCGTATCGGGGATAGAGCTGAAGCCGAGACAAAAGGCCCATAGCGCGGGGTACTGTCAGACGGGAGAAAGGAAAAAAACTGAAAAAAAAGGGGAAGAAAGAAAAACTGACAGGAAAAAACTGACGAGAAAACAAAACTTTTTGGGACGTCGAAGACACGGGTTCAAATCCCGTAGAGGGCGAAGCACCTACCGTTACTACGGTTGCTACAAAAGCAGAGCGAAAAGGCTTTCTGGTGGGGCAAAAGAAAAAAATACTTTACAATCATAAATAAGAATACTATTATGCAAAAGGAAAACTTGTTATCTGAACCGTCAATTCTAAGTTTGGAGTACCTATTGAGATTTTTCGAAACCGATAGTAGCTTACGGATTTTATTCAAAAAAGATGCTCGTATGACTTTTGGTTATTATATTCGGCCAGTTGCCGTTTTTTCACAACGGCATCCTTTACTTCTGAAGTGTGTTGCTCTTCCATAATATTCCGTTCTTTTCGAAAACGAGACCGGTAAACTAAGAGCATCTAAAGTCGGGATTGAGGTTATAGAGCCCGTGCGATAATTGATTGCTCTGGTAGAAAGTGCTTCGTGCAAAATGTATGGGTTGAATTTCTCGGATCTTTGCTGGATGAGGCTCCTTTCTTAAATTGTGGGCGGGAATACGCACAATACGCCGTAAGGTCGACATAGCATCGTCGATCTAAAATTTAGTTTCCATACATCTGATAAGGACGAAGAATTCGAAGCAAATAATTTGAGGTTATCTCGATGGGAAAATAGTCATTCGTTTGCGACGGACTCTTCTCCAGGTGCTGCTCAAGATCCTTCGTGCGCACTGAACAACATCAGAGAGAAACTCGGCTTTTGATAGAGAATCGAACATTGAAGCGTTATGTAGACTATTCATCCGGCGGTATAATCGAGGGGGGGGGATGGATACACCTCTTCCAGTATTGGAACCCGTAAAGGTTTGGCTATACCCCCCTTTTTGCGTGCGAATTCAGCGTCACCGTGGAACAAGCAAGGGGGCGCCGCTATTCCCCTAGAAGTCGTTGCGTACGGGGATCTCGACCCTGTAATTCGTCATCTCGAGTACGCAAAAGTATCTCCCGCAGGTCTCGACCTTCGGACCTCAAAATATACAACAGGCAATTTCATTCTACTTGAGAACCTTTCTAAACACTTCCAGCGCAATACAATGCTTGGCTCGCAGCCTCAAACGGATATGCTGAGTATACTGCTGAGTGGAAATAAAAAGACGCTACAGGAAGGATTCATGACTTCCATATCTATTTCCATCGATGAAGCGGCTAACCCGCGGAGCCATTCGGCCTACGGGCCCCCGTAATGCTTCGGGCTTCGCCCTCTAGCGGATAATAAGCCTTCTGGTTGGCGGGGGGGCCGATAAAAAACCCAAAATATTTTTGTTTTTATGCTTTCACTATGGGACAAAATAGTAGACTTGGGGCGGGCACCGTTAGGGAGCCTTTTTTTTAAGTGATTTCGTCCCTTTCGTCTAGGGGTATAGGACATCGTCTTTTCATGTCGAAGACACGGGTTCAAATCCCGTAAGGGATAATCTTCTTTACCTTCACCGAGGTTGCTCCGAAAGCAAAGCGAAAAAAGGTTTCGACAAAAAAAAAGAATAAACTTCAATGCTTTTAATTATCCCGGCTTTCGTTCGGTACAAAATTATTCACTTTTTTAATATTGAATCAAGTTCGAAGATATCTGCTTCGAATTCATTAGCTATTTTTTTACTTGCATGGTTTTTTGGCATTTTTGGGGGAAAGAGCTTTCACGAATCTTATTGGTTCCAAAAGTGTCTTTTTTAATGTCTCAATTTCGAAATTTATTATTGCCAATCCCAACCACTTCCATTACTTGTAATTGCATTATTTGCACATTTGAGCGGTCTATCAGACATTTATGATTACGTCCCCGTGTCTTCCTCACCATTATCGCAACTGCAACTTTACTGTATCTTCGTATGAGGCTTTGGCTCCACTTACACTACATTGAAACGGAATCCGCACCGAAGGGAAAGTGCTAAATAGTTTACCCGCCCTGGGAACGTATCAGTGGCGCCTATGGACCATGAATTTACCAATATTCAAAGGGGAATGAGTGGCGCCGCCGCCTGGGATGCGCTGCGCGCTGCAAGTGAAAATTGGAAACCCATCGCAGGTTGAGCATCTGCCCTGCGGGAAGGGGTCGCTTCGTAGAATATAGGTGCATATTTGAAGCATAAAGAAGACGAGATCGAGTTATCCTCGCAACGATCAAAAAAACGTATGGAAGGGATACGTGCGAACAAACGTATTAAGCAAACGGAGTTGGGGTTTAAGCAACAGGAACGAGATTGGAATCTATTTGATTCGTTAAGACAGCACGAAAATACAAGGGATGCCCAAACTTTGGCCCAAAACTCTTGGAAGAGAGCTACGCCGACATAAGGTTCTTTGGTAAAGAAGTCGTCTCCCTCGCTAAGACTACCGGTGAAGGCATGATGCTGAGCGAATCGTTGCGATTTGGGAGAAAAGCTTATAATCAAACAAATGAGTTTTTGATTTCATAACTCCTCGACTACGTGACTACTTGGGCCACTGCGTTCCTCTGGCTCGGTAAATTCACTCGTTCTTTTCGAAATAAAAATAAATAAAAAATATGTCCATTTAATCTTCTTCATCTTCCAATGTGCGATACATACTAATAACGCTATCTCATGCAGAGAAGCGAGAGGTTCATGGCCGCCGTCTCCGGTGGTCCCCGCTCCCTTGTACTAGCATCGTACCTTCCAGAACCACTCCGGTTACCACTGGCCCGAAGAATATGCTAGCCCGGCTACCAAGAAGAGTATCCCGAGTTCGCCATCAATGTAATGTGCCATTCATTCCGCACAATATGCAGCTGCTAAAGCAGGATAAAAAGCTTGTCTGCCGGCGGGGGTTGGATGAGATCCGTGTTCGTGGACGAGCATCATCCATGAAGTACGTCCAGACTTAGCTAATCTTCTTCTTCGCGCGAGACTTGGGAGGAGTCGGTCGGGGATGACGATCTGTTCCGACGCTAACCCCCTATTCTTCAGTGCGAAATGCTTCCGACCTTCGAGCGGCGATGGAGGCTTTTTCACTCGCCTATCGGCGTCGTATGTTCAAAAGACGGCCGGCCTCAGTGCGACTTGAAAGAGAAGTGGCGAGCCGGCTGGTGTTTAACCTCGAGGACTTTGAAACAACAAAGGCAAAGAAGTCGGACCCACTTTATCGGGCACCCCCGGCCCTCCCTTTGGTCGAGCACCACTTGCGTAACATATTTATTTTTTTCGTCAACTTTCTTAGCATAACGAAACTGATGCTAGCAAATAAGAAGTTTACTTCGAGGCCCCGCGGCCCCCAGGGGATGGGGGGGGCTTGGGGGGGCTTGGGGGGGGCTTGGGGGGGGTAGGCGGCGGCCCGGAAGACTAGTAATTGTAGGCCTACGCAGGCCACCCAAATCCCTGTTCCGTAACGTTCCCGTAGGTGCTTTATGATGCGAAACTGGTACGTACGGTTCGGTGACGTAAAATTAGTTCTACCTATTATGAATGAATCGTAACAGAACCCGGCTGAGCGATATGCGAGAGGGCCGAAGGCGGCGCGAAGAGCAGAAACAAAATGAAAAATTTTTTTTGAAGTATCCCCCAACTCCTCCGATAAAACAAAGGAAGGAGAGTACGGGGCCGAAGGGCTTGAAAATATCTAGAAATTCATATTTCTCGTTTGGGGATTAATCAAACGATTTTGAGCCAAATTTCGGGTCCGAAGGACTGAAAAATTAATGGAAAAAAACGAGGTAAGCGAAATATGCCAACAATGAATCAGCTTGTTCGTAAGGGCAGAGAGTCGAAACGACGCACAAAGCGTACTCGCGCTTTGAATAAATGTCCCCAAAAGCAGGGGGTTTGCCTGCGTGTTTCGACGAGATCGCCGAAAAAACCTAATTCAGCTTTACGCAAGATAGCTAAGGTACGTTTAACCAATCGAAATGAAATAATTGCTTACATTCCCGGCGAGGGCCATAATTTGCAGGAGCATTCTGTGGTTATGGTTCGAGGAGGTAGAGTGCAAGATTTGCCAGGCGTAAAATACCATTGTATTCGAGGAGTTAAAGATCTTCAAGGAATACCGGGTCGACGTCGAGGCAGATCTAAATATGGTACGAAAAAACCCAAAGATTATATATGAATTTATCCGAAAAATCGAATTTCAACTGTGTTTTTAGTTTATCTCCTGATTGGTTTCACTCATCAGGACTTTCAGAGAGGGTGGGAACGAAAAGAAATAGATTTTGTCGTGGAACAGAAAGCTTTTATGCGCTTTGCTTATCCCACCGTAGATATTTATGCTATGCCCTGGAAGGGCCAGCAAGACCTAGGGGCCGTGGGGCAAGCACATACAATTGCTCAGACAATTTGGGCTATATCCGGGGCTTGAATGGTAAACAAAAACAATTAATAAAAAAATTGGTTCACATTTGCATGATTGATGGGAAAAAAACGAGATCTCGTGCTATTGTTTATAAAACGTTTCATCGTCTAGCTCCTCATGGCGATGTAATAAAACTTTTGGTTAACGCCATAGAAAATGTCAAGCCTATTTGTGGAGTGAAAAAAGTAAGAATCTCAGGCATTACTCGATTAGTACCGTCTATTACAGCAACAAATCGTCAAGAAACCTTAGCTATTCGTTGGATGCTTGAATCAGCAGCCAAACGACGTATGGGCAAAAAGAGCATAAGCTTGGATCAATGTTTATACGCTGAGATACTGGAGGCTTCCCAAAAGATGGGGATTGCCCGTAAAAAAAGGGATGATCTTCATAAACTTGCTGAAGCCAATCGTAGTTTCTCCCATTATAGATGGTGGTAAACTATCTACTCTATCGATTCTAAAAAAGCTCCCCGCGAGCAACTGAAAACATTTTTTCATTTCGATTTGGCGAGGTGATCTTTTGCTCTACTTAGGCAGATGCACCATCCTAAACTTCGTTCCTAATTCCGACTTGGCAATGAAATATCTGACTATGCGCCAAATTTTATCTCACTTTGATCGTTTCGCCATATTCTGTCAATTCGATAGGGAAGCCCGCAGCGATTGTGAAGCTTTCAGTACTAGATGGTATGATACAAAAAAGGGATAAACTACTAGACTATTGGTTATTAGAATATTGATATGGTACAAGATAATTTACTTATTTCATATAGAGATTACTCGGATTACCTTTTCAATTAATTCCATCGCCCCGGGTCGAAGACGCGCGACCAACGGGTATCGGCCTCTCCCCCCTATCGGGTCTTCATGCCGAACCCTTCGGCCCTTCTTTGCGGGCACTATTTTTTTGGCTTTACGGATCCCCCGGGAATGGCTCTATAATTTCCGCAAACTTCTTTGCTTTGCGAGGGCCCCATGAAATCAGATTTGTTTCACTGAAGGTTAATTAGTATCAAATTGTTGGAATTTTTATACGTATCCCTTTTCGTTTCTAGAAAATATGTAGATAAGGATTCATTCTTATGTAATATTTCCATTTCCGTGGGGGCCGGTTCGAATTTGTTTATAGGTGTTTATTACCTCAGTCTGGTTATTTTCCGGATTCGACATTGGAAGAAAGTCATAATGAGAAACTCTCCGTCCGGTTCAAACCACTTCTTTGGTATACACCTCATCAAAAGCTACGGGAAGTAGCTAAATTCCGTGTGTTATGCGTCGGGACTTCCTGTATAGTAGAACGAGGCTTACCACAGAACCTTTTCCGATTTCCGCCCAGCAATGCTTAGGCCGGGTAATGGCATTTCCACCGGTTATCCGAAAAAATAATAGGACTTTTTCCACTTGCCCAAACTCACTCAATTTTTTATCTCTTATTATGGTGGGTCGCTATCAGCGGCCTCTAAAAAAAATAGAATCAATTATGGCGTGCAGCCCGCTAGAACAATTTGCAATTATTCAATTGATTCCTATTCATATAGGAAACTTGCATTTCCCATTTACCAACTCCTCCTTGTTCATGCTACTAACTATCGGTTTAGTATTGCTTTTGGTTCATTTCGTCACCCTGAATGGAGGACGCTTAGTACCAAATGCTTGGCAATCCTTTGTGGAAATGATTTATGATTTTGTGCTTAACTCGGTGAACGAACAAATAAGTGGTGCTTCTTCGGTGAAACAACGGTTTTTCCCCTTAATCTATGTCACCTTTACTTTTTTATTATTTTGTAATCTTATCGGTATGATACCATATAGTTTTACAGTAACGAGTCATTTTATAATTACCCTAGGTCTTTCATTCTCTCTTTTTATTGGAATAACTATAGTTGGATTGCAAACACATGGGCTCCATTTTTTTAGTTTCTTCTTACCGCAAGGAGTACCCCTGCCGTTAGCACCTTTCTTAGTACTTCTTGAGCCAATCTCTTATTGTTTTCGCGCATTAAGCTTAGGAATACGTTTATTTGCCAATATGATGGCTGGTCATAGTTTAGTCAAGATTTTAAGCGGGTTCGCTTGGACCATGCTATCCATGGGGGGTATTCTGTATCTGGCGCAGCTTGCTCCCTTTTTTATAGTATTCGCATCAACTGGTTTAGAATTAGGTGTTGCCATTCCGCAGGCTTATGTTTTCACAATTTTGCTATGTATTTACCCAAATGATGCTATAAACCTTCATTAAAAAGGGCCTCACTTCCTTCGCGCGTCATAATCAACCGGGGGAAAAGAACCGGGTTTGCTGTTGATGGCGCAAAGCAATGCACACCAATGGTCCCTTTCGCCCCTAATTCTTAGGGGTTGTGCGGGTACTCATGCGCCGCTACCCGCAAGGGTGCGCAAAACAAAACTACACGAGTATTACTCAGCATGTGGAAATCAGAAACTTCGGACAATAAAACGCCAAGCAAAAAAAATATATATTTTGGGCCTCTTCCCTCTGCCCTTACGGGGATAGAGCTAAAGCCCAGCAGGCCATAGCAGCTCAAGGTTAAAATGCTTCGAAACATCGCCAAAGAATTCTTTTTATTCGCTCTATGGACTCCGTCAATGCGGGCTTAAGGTGGCGTTATAGAACGAAAAAAAAATATATATCTATTTTTTTCAACCTAAGGCCCCGTATTGATGGGTCAATCCTGCCCATGATGTATGACGTCAATCATGAAGAACACGAAGTTTCCATGATACGCAAAAAAAAGGCACGAAATTTATGGCGAGACGACTATCGATTCTTAAACAACCTATATATCCTACACTTAACAATCATTTGATGGATTATCCAACTCCTAGCAATATAAGTTATTGGTGGGGTTTTGGTTCGTTGGCTGGTCCTTGTTTGGTTATCTAAATACTTACAGATGTTTTCTTAGCTATGCATTATACACCTCATGTGGATTTAGCTTTCTCAAGTGTAAAACACATCATGAGAGATGTGAAAGGAGGCTGGTTGCTTCGTTATATGCATGCTAATGGAGCCAGTATGTTTTTATCGTGGTTCATTCCTTTCGTGGTTTATATTATGGAAGTTATGCGAGTCCTAGCAAATTAGTTCGGTGTCTTGGAGTGGTCACGCTATTCTCAATTATGGTAACAGCTTCTATGGGATACGTATTACCCCGGGGTCCTCTTCATGGAGCCACAGGGTTAGCTGGCGCAATACCTGTCGTAGGAGTATAGTAACTTGACTTTGGGGTGGCTAGACAATGCGACCTTAAATCGTTTTTTTAGCCTTCATTACTTACTTCCTTTTATAATAGTAAGTGCTAGTATCCTTCATCCGGCTACATCGCATGGTTCCAATAATCCATTGGGTATCAATTCTTCCGTAGATAAAATAGCTTCTATCCCTATTATGTAAAAGATAAGATTTTTGGACGAGCCGTGTAGGAAAGGGGAGGTCCTAGGGGTTACTTTTATCCCTAGGAAGTCAGAGAGGCCCGTATTCCCCGCCTAACCGAAAGGTACCTAGCAATGCAATAAAAAAACGCTTGATAACAAACAGAGGAGCCTATGTACTTACTAAATGGTTGGTCAAGTTTTTGACGAGTCGGCCATCTTCAAAGGACCGTGTAAGGGGGTGTGCCCTTTCAGATTTGAACGAGCTTCGGAGAAAGTCATGTTAGAGAGCCGTGTGCTGGGCAACTATCTCGTACGGTTCGGAGAGCAGTAGCCCGGATCGGTGAACAGGGTAACCCTACGGCCGTATAGGGTGGACTCTCGATTCTATCCCGCAAATCCCATGTCAACCCCGGCTCATATATATAGTGCTGGAATGGTATTTCTCACCAGTCTATGCAATTTCTCGAAGTATATCTAACGAATTAGGGAGTGTAGCCGCCATAGGACTAGTTTTTGTGTCATTATCGGCTCTACCTTTCACTAACACTTCATATGTACGTAGTTCGGTTTTTTCGACCAATTCACCAAAAATAAATTGTTTCGGTTGCTTGTAGCAGATCGCTCGCCTTTAGGTCGGATTGGATGTGTGGAAGCACCATATGTTACTATTGGACAAATTGCTTCAGCGGGTTTTTTCTCCTACTTCGCTGTAACGTTCCTCGCGAATGTAAAGCCGAATTATTCGTAAAAAGGTATAATGCTTGGGCAGATTCCGCGCACTTTTTACAATACATCTGCCTTCCTCTTTTGGTTTTACTCATGATCGCTTCAGTTCCGGAGTTGCGGGCCTCCACAACAGCACTCTTCGTTGAATCCGTACCTAGCCCGCTGCAGCGGGCTAGGTACGGATTCTGGTTTTTCTTTTCGCGGTTTAATCGGATCTTCGGGCTTCCGACCGCGATTATTTTGCTGGCCGATTGAGGAGGCGCTCGTATCAAGGCTCTCCTCGACGGTAGAGGACTTGGAAAGGGCTCTATCACAATTACCGAATGTCATTTCCGGCCCAGGCGGGGACGGTGAAATGGGATTGCGTCGCGTTTCCTCTGTCCCGAATGTCTAAGAGCTCCATAATTTGCGGCAGCTCGCACTACTACACGAGTTTGGTTCGCGGAGTGCTTCCGCGAATGAAATCCTAGATAGAGGAGTATCAGGACCGGTCTCTGAGCTTTATCAACGGATCAAATCTGCCGCAGTCTCAGATATTGCCTGGGCCAGTCAGTCCCGGAGCTGTATCAACGAACCAGATCCGCTACTGTCTCCGCCGAGTCAGTTTCAGTATCTGCGATCTGTTTCAGTATCTGCGATCTCTGGGTCCGAAGGCCGGCCCCCAAAGCCGGACTTTTTTTGCCTGACAGGGCCCCGCCGGACTATGTCTGTCAGACGGAGAAGGAAAAAAAAACTGAAAAAAAATACTGTCAGACGAAGAAAGAAAAAACACTGACGGGAAAAAAACAAACTCACAATAAGAGGAAGAAACTGACAGGACACAGGACCTTAGGGAGAGGCTCTTTCTCAGTACGAGTTCTTAATACTCTAGTTTCGAACAGGTATTCCGGCTCCGGTGCCGGCGATTAGGCGACTCAAGCAACAATATCGGGTCGAATAGAAGTGGAGGTCCCTCTGGGACCAGTAAAAATCACCGCGGGAAGGAAAATCTACAAAAAACCTCCCCGAGTTCGTCAATTGCCAGGGGGGGGGGCTTGGGGGGGGGGTTCGGGGGGCGGATACCGTGGAATGGAATTATTCGGCGCAAGCTATGGGCTTGCGCATTTAGTCACCAAAGCCACTTCGGAGACGATGAAAAAACCATCTAATTCCAGACAGAGCTTTCTTGGCGCTTGCAGGCGCCCGCCGGGGGGGTACCTTGCGGTATGAAGATGATCGATCAACATTTTGATGTTGGCGCCGGAACACCCTGGTGTAGGTTCGAAACCGACCCCGAGGGCGCGGGGTGAGTTCATCTCGTAGCGAGTGCTACAAGCAACTGGACTCTGACGAGGGTGATTGCGGTGGCCTCAGCGCTAATTAACCCGCGGAGCCGTGGGACTGGTGGAAATCCTGGGATACTTCAATGAATCCAACATCCATGGATCCACAAACGGCTGTTGTTATATATCGCCAATTATTGGTAATGCTTTTAATCCGTGATATTTCTAGCATTTCTAGAAAATTGGTACTAATTCATTCTCTGGGAAAAATGCGAACCTTAACCATTGTAAAACAGAAACCTTGTATTAATCAATTAATACTGTGGTTTATTGGGACTTTCCGTAGATTGTCCTTTCAGCGGAAAATCATAGCTATTATTATTATTTCTAGCGATCCCTCTCTGTTCAATATTTTTGCTGGAATCCTTAAGCACATGACTATGTTTCTGGCTTAGTCGTTTTTCAATTCTTTCGGGTGCTGGTTTCGAGACCTTAGGTCTTAGTTTACCAGATCACAAAAGAAGTTGTACTTTTTTTTCTCCGTTCATTACTGTATCCTCGCTCGGGTACACCCGGAATTGTGGGCCTGGTGGAAGGGCCGCCCGGGGACACAGGAAAGACAAAGTCTAAACCCGCGGCCGGGTTCGAATCCTAACAGTTCCTATTACACGGGATAGGGCCGAATAACCGGCGACCCAAAGGCCACGATACTATAGGCACGGAGTGCGCGATCGCCCACGAAGTGCGTAGCACCTCTCCCTATAGTCCTGGTTCGGGTCGAACCTCCGGGCCTCTGCCCCGGGGGCTTTGTCTGAATAAACGAAGAAGAGATTAGCGATACTAAGCTCGCGAGCAAATGATAGAGCTGCTCGCCAACTCCTCTTGTTGCAGAAATAACAAGGTGCGTGCGGCGTCGGGGGCCTCCTCTCTTTAAGAGATTCGTAGAAGCTATTTTGTGGAAGTTTTAAGAGGCTAGCTCGCAATGTGTCGTTATTGGGACTCATAATCGGCGCGCCAAATGCCGTAACGGAAAGAGATCTCAGACATATATATGTACGTCGTTGGAAAATTTCGCTTTCTGCCGACGCGGTTCGCAGCAAAAATATAGATTTTTTGTTCACAGCTAATAAAATAAAAGGGGAAAATTTCACCACGATACTTTTTTATGTTTTTGTGGTCCTCGCTTTAGTGTCAGGCGCTATGGTGATACGTGCCAAAAATCCAGTTCATTCTGTTTTATTTTTAATCTCAGTTTTTCGCAATACTTCCGGTTTACTCGTTTTGTTAGGTCCTGACTTCTTTGCTATGATTTTCCTAGTGGTTTATGTAGGAGCTATTGCCGTTTCATTCTCGTTTGTTGTTATGATGTTACATACAAGGATAGAAGAAATTCACGAGAATGTGTTGCGCTATTTACCTGTAGGTGGTATTATTGGACTTATTTTTTTGTTGGAAATCTTTCTAATGGTAGATAATGATTACATCCCAATATTATCAACGAAATCGGGTGCAACCTATCTAACATATACAGTTTATGCTGAAAAGATACATAGTTGGACTAATTCGGAGACATTAGGCAATTTACTTTATACAACCTATTTTTTCTTGTTTCTGGTTTCTAGTCTAATTTCATTAGTAGCACTTATTGGGGCAATAGTACTTACAATGCATAAAACGACTAGGGTCAAACGTCAGGATGTTTTCATACAAAATGCTATAGATTTTCGGAATACTATCAGAAAAGTTCGTTGAAAATGCTGTCAATTCGTTTTTTGGTAAAACATAATGGTATCGATTAGAATTTCGAATGAGGTTGTCTGGAACTCGGGTCTATCTTTCTCTTTATCTCCGAGTAAAGCCCTACGGGCTTCTCCTTTCAAGACTTGGGCTTGAAATCCATCAGGCCACGAAGCGGCTTGATGGTTTCGCCTTGCTAAGGATCGGAAAAAATCAAATTAATCCTATGGCTTGCAGTCCGCTAAAACAATTTGCAATTATTCAATTGATTCCTATTCATATAGGAAACTTGCATTTTCCATCTACCAATTCATCTTTGTTTATGCGACTAACTATCAGTGGGCGTATCGCTTTGGCGTTCATTTTGTCACTATATATATGAGCCTCGGGCGTACCAAATGCTTGGAAATCCGGGGCCGCGGCGGACCTATACCAAAAATGGATAAGTTCGGGATCTCCCTAATAAATTACCCCCCCTTGCACATCTCGGTATTTGTGTATAAATTGGTTAACCTGAAGCCTTTAGCCAACTTCAAGTTGGCGCTAGCTGCTCCGGGTCCCGCCGCCCGCAGGGGGGGGGCGCTACTTTGCTCGTATATAAACTCAAAGCGGAAGCGAAATATTATTACAAGAAGTATAGATCTGATAAGCACCCCTTTGTAGAGTGGCCAGTAAATCTCTGAATAATTATGAAAATAGTTCTGACGGCTAAACTAACTAATCCCCCCACTTAGAAGGCCGCATTTGGCCCTTCTTCTCACTTTCAGAACCTGCGAGTCGTGGCCATATCTGGGGGGAAAAACTGCGCAACAACGAGGCCCCCTGCGGGACCTGTATTTGAAACGGCAGGTCGAGTGCCGGCGGGCCCGCCGGGTGGCATGGACAACTGACCGGGTTATTGCAGTGTGTCCTTGGCGGTGTCGAGCACCTACAAAGGTGGCCCGTGGGGCAGGGAATACAATAAATAGAAATTGGCTTTAGCCGGGACCTTAGAGAGAGGTAATGCGAAGAGTCAAAAATCTTTAGAGAGAGGTAGTGCGAAGAGTTAAAAATCTTTTTTTCGACACTCGACCAACAGAAACTTATAGGAATGGCTGATAAAGAAGCACTACGTGCCTTTACGTGGGTAGCCTCGGCTTACGCAACATTGGGGGCTTGGAGTGGTTTATTCTGCTCTCAAAGTCTCGAATTTTTCATTCTAAGTCCTAACTCGTCGGGGAACGCCATTTAACCGCCCGCAGGGGGACCTAATGGATTGGCTCCTCTTTCGAAGTTTCGAATATAGAAATATATAGATATATCTCTAACAACGGGCCCCCGGCCCGGAGGCACGTAGTGCTGTGAAGTGGGGCCGACCCCCGAGACGACGGGATAGCTTTTTTTGTCTGACGGGGAGAAGGAACGAAAAACCGCAAAGAAGAAACAGACAAAAAAAGGCGCGTAGCGAAAAATCTATATTTTGAATTTCCCCCCGCTACGGCATTTTGGAATATGTCAATGATGTGTCCCTATAGACCGCAGTCTCGGATTTATTCAGTTCCTTCAACAAAACACGCGTAGCGCAATCCGTTGGATTTCTATACGAACCTGAATTGCTTGACTCTTTCATCGTTTCCGGGCCGTTGGGCCCGGCCCACCTGAAGTTGAAAGAGGCGCTAAAATGGACGCTTGTATAAAGGCTAATTTATTTTTGTTTTTTTCCGATTCCTTTCTTCGCTGCTTATTCTCTAGTAGCTCAGCGGTTAGAGCAAATGGCTGTTAACTATTGGGTCGTTGGTTCGAATCCAACCTAGAGAGACCAAATCAGCGGGAAACGAAGAAATGTTATGTAGAACGTTCTCTTTGGCCTTGGAGAAATTTAATAATTTTTTCTATTTCTTTATTGTGTTAACGAAACCGGCCGTATTGAACCCGCGATTCTCCCGGAGATCGCGGTCAACGGCCGAACCGGCAAGGTTACGGCCCCCTAGGCCCATTGAGCACGCGCGGGGACAGAGTAAGCGGGGAGCGTATTCGGATATCGTGCGCGGTAAAGCCGGGCCGGCCGGAGGACCCGGTGCCGCAATAACCGGTTCGATTCGGCATCGCTAGCGAAACGTAAACGATTCCGTTTCGCCGGGCCTGTGTTTTACGTAATATGATGTCCCGGCAATAAGTGGTGCTTCTTCTTTACCCGATACAATGCTCTAAATATACGAAGAAAACAAAAACTAATCTTTACCCGGCCGGGCGGCAGGGCCGAGGCAAGCATACGCGGGGGCTAATAACCATAGATGTTGATCTGGCGTTGTTTCCGCGGCTGCCGTACTCCATGAATCCGTCCAACGGAGGTGGGCGGCGCCCATAAGAGTAGCTTAAAAGAGCGGGGAATCGAAAAAGAAAGAAAAAGAGAGGCGCCCGCGGCTCCGCCGCCCAGTCCCCTCCCCCCCCCGTCCCAAGTCCTGAGGGCGCTACGCGCCTATTCAGCTATAATGATTTCGGGGGAGAATTACATAGTTAATGGCATTCATCGCCAATGCGATTACAATTTGACTTCAAAATGCAATTACATAATAAATCGCAAAAAGCAAATCAATAAGGTGCGGCAAATCACTGAACTAAGGAAGGTGCGGCTAAGGAAGGTGCGAAGCGGGAAGAAAGTTAGAAGGTGCGCAGCGGGAAGAAAGGACACGCTCTTTCTTTTTTCTTAGCCTTTCCCCTCCTAAGCATTAATATAATATTCGGCAAGGTGTAGCGCAATCTGGTAGCGCGTCTGCCTTGGGCGCAGAAAGTTACAGGTTCAAATCCTGTCACCTTGAATCAAAATCGGAGTCAACTAAAAAGATGAAAATAAATCGACCGTTATCACCTCACCTTACCATCTATAAACCACAGCTTACTTCGACGTTTTCTATTTTCCATAGAATATCCGGGGCGTTCTTGGCCACTATGGTTTTGTTTAGTATTTTTTCTTTCAAAATAGGTGATCTCAGCCTCACGTTTTATCATTTTTACCAGTATTTCTTCCTTTTAACTTTCTATTTGAATTGGGTCATTATCAGCTTAGTCAATTTCACTTTATTAGCGTTGTGCTATCATATGAGTAATGGAGTTCGTCATTTATTGTGGGATTCGGGGCTTTTCCTAGAATTATCCAAAGTGTATACTTCCGGAATTATTATGTTATTCTGTGCAGCTTTCTTAGCTTTATTTAATATTATCCGACAACACTGGTCAAATGGCCAAATACCTTATCGAATTAGACAAAGAAAAAGGAAATATTCTGAAATCACTATCAGCACTGGCCGGAATGGCCAAATACCACATCAGCCGGCTTATTCTTGTTACCTATTCTCAGTATTCCGTTTTATATTTCGAAACTTTATGCTAGCCCAAGAACGGTCTCAATCTTAGCCACCATTATAACTCTTTCGATATACCTCAGTCACAAACTGCAAACCCATTTCTAATTTCGTATAATACCGCCGAATTCCACAGTGTTCCAGTTCATTTTGTTCAAAATTCTATGCTTCGAGTTCCGTCCTTCTGGGGGTTTTAAATTTTTGTTGACCTTTTCCCAAATTGAGATTATTTCCGCTATCTCCATATTTCCTTTCAGTAATGAACTCGTAAGTGTTTTAGCAAAAATAGTAACTGTGTTTCTAATAATCTACTATCGATTAAGACGCGATTTCTCGGTTCGGTGGTGAAAATCACCGAAAATTCACAAAAAATAATAACGTGGGATTTGATATTGAGTCAGCTCCGGCGGGGCGCTATTCAGCAACAGTTGGCCGGCTACAGGGATAATATTGAAGAGTTTATAGGGCCTTTTTTTGTAAACTATCAAACAAATCTTCAGTCAGTGACCTTCCCGTTTTTTACAAGGCCTTATTATGCTTCAGCTGCAAGAGAAGCACCCGGTGCTGGATCTGCCGCTAGGGCCGGTAAATCTGCGGGACAATGGGCAACTGATTGGGTCTATTAAAATTCTGGGGGAAACCCTGCCGTCTATTGCTGTCATTGTAGGCGGGGTTTTTCGGTTATAAAATATATGGCAATGAGCGTGAAAACGCTCGAAAAGACCGAGCCCTGGACCAGAAAGCTCGCCCAAAATGAGAAAAAGTATGAGCTGGATAAATAAAAGTATGAGCTGGATAAGGAAAAGTTCGAGTACGAAAAGTTGAAAAAAGGAAAGGGAGGCCATGGAAGATCTTAACGCCCCGACTCCGGAGGATCCGCAGTCGGAATTTCTTCAAAAGCATGGAGGGCTTACAGCCGGGGGAGCTCGCTCGTCAGGCCCCTTTGAGCCTACGGCCGAGCGGGATACGTCTAATATCTTCGATTTATTTTTTTCACTCTCCCAAGAGCAGCGCTACGCGCCTGGCTTTGTTGTTTTAGCCAAAACTAATCCTTTTTTAGCTATTACTTCGTCTATTACTATGTTTCCATACGCAGGAATACCCCCCGTTAGCTTGATTTCGTAGCAAATTCTATTTGTTTTTTGCCGTTTTAGGCTGTGGGGCCTACTTACTAGCCCTAATAGGAGTAGTTACTAGCGTTATCAGTCGTTTTCATTATATACGCTTCGCGAAAATAATGTATTTTGATACACCCAAAACATGGATTTTATATAAACCCATGGATCGTGAAAAATCGTTACTACTAGCAATCACTGTCTTTTTTATTACTTTTTTCTTTCCATATCCCTCTCCCTTGTTTTTAGTTACTCATCAAATGGCACTTTGCCTATGTTTATGAGCTTAACGAGGGGAGACGCCGGCAGCTCACAAAAAAAAATCTTCGCGGCTGATTATCCATCATATATAGAGAAATCCCCCCTCAAGGCTCTCCGCAGGAGTGCATAAAAGGCTTTCTGATTTCGTTGCCCCCCCCCCGGTCTTAGATCCAAGAGGCCACCCTTTATCGTGAAGTAGCCGCTTTTGCTCAATTTGGTTCAGATCTTGATGCTGCGACTCAGTATTTATTGAATCGTGAGGCTAGGTTGACTGAGATACTTAAACAACCACAATATAGCCCAATTCCTATTGAAATCGTGGTTATTTATGCAGCTGTCAAAGGTTACTTAGACCGAATACCCGTCGTTCCCATAACACACTATGAGCAAGAGCTATTGAAATCTATCGACCCAGGTATACTTTCTGCTATTGTACAACGAAAAAACATCATTGAGCGAATTAGTAGTCAACTGGCTACCTCTTGCCAAAAATTTACGCGGAGCTTCTTAGCGACTCATCAATCATAAAAAAAGAAGAGGGGCGAAGCTATTTACTTCACCCCCTCCCCCCTCCGGTTACCGGATAGCCATGGCTTCTGAAAAAGGTAGGGCATGGGCAGTTTGTCTTTGGGAGTTCGTAAAGTCTCTCATTTTTTAGTTATAATCGTAACCGCGCCCCCTCTGCAACGACGCTTCCTTTCCGGAATTGGGGATGGGATAAAAAAGCGCTTAGCGCCTCGGGTTTTCGCATTCGTTGTTAAATCAGGAGAAAAGGGATTCGAACCCTTAACCTTTGGTTTTGGAGACCATTGTTCTACCATTGGAACTATTCTCCTTCCAAAAAAATGGTTCTCGGTTCATGGAATTCGCACCTATTTTTGTCTATTTAGTAATCAGTTTGCTACTTTCTTTGATCTTAATTGGTGTTTCTTTTCTATTCGCTTCTTCTTCCAGTTTGGCTTACCCAGAGAAATTGTCAGCTCACGAATGTGGTTTTGAGGGCGGCCGTTAGGTTACCTACAGTCATAAACGTGTGTGGCCGAACTTCACACGAGGGGTATATGGCTTACTGGAAGCTGGTAACGGCAGAGGAACCAAAGCATGCCATAAAAGCATCACTGAGGGCCGGAGGCGCGATAGGGGAGAGGGCCAACCAAAAAAGCGCTACACTCGACCAAAGGGTCCGAAGGAGTATTCTTCACAGGGTCGATAGGTCGGAAATGGCTTGACGATTTCAGCACACGAAGACCCGGCGGCGGGCCCAAAGGGCGCGCGCGAGACTTGCCGGCTGCGCACTTTGGGCCAAAGAGTTCGGGTCGAAGGCGCGGGGCCCTACGGACCTCGCTTTCTGCCCGAGACCGTGATGCGAGCCTCCTGGCACTAACGAGATGAGGTGCTGTTATGGCGAATCGGAGTCGTTTTCGGGAAAGCATACCCTGCCTGCAGCTAACTCCGTGCCTTGCGCACGCGGGAACGCACGCGAAAAAAGGAGGAGGACGCAGTCATGCCCTCTGCCTGCAGATGATCAGAATCGGCCAGGCCACAGGTCGGAGTGAAAATATGGGGGCGGATTACCCAACACATTGGGGACAGACGACTAAACGACATCTCGAAGTGCTACAGCCTGTAGGCGATACCGGCGAGGTCCAGCCGGATGAGCGCCCGCCGAGGCGGGTTGGAAGTCAGAAGGCCCGCAGTACCCGCCTAAACCTTCGCTTCGGGAAGGGGAAGGCACCGGAAACACCAGTAATCGGGAAGGGGCCTAGGTATCTGCTTAGTCTAGGCGGATCTAACTCTACACAGCTTATCAAAGCAACTCCCACGGATCTCGGATTGGATGTGAGCGACACGGTATGCGGTTTGCTCCCTGTTAGGCCTTTGGATCTCTAGCTATGAAAAAAAGCGAACAGGCGGACAAAACGGCGTTGAAAGCCCTCTAGCTTCTCTATCAAGCTATAGGGGACGGCGCAGCACAAAATAGTTTTAATTCACTTAGTCCACCTGCCTGCCCCGGCTCCCCGAAACTTGCCAAGGATGCTCGAACTCTGCAAGGCGATAAGTCTAAACTCTGGAATCGTTAAAAAAGCAGAGCAACCCGACAAATACGAGATCATTCTATGCCCTGTCTTGCGTCGCTCCACTCAAAAGGCTGTTCAGCACTACAGAGGCTCCCCGCTCTCTGCGCATCGACGGGGAGCGCGGAATGGAATCATGCTTTACGAAGAAACCTATTCCGTTTATTTGGAGACTGGAGGCCCATAACACCTAGAGGAGATAATCGGTTTTCGAAAACCGAAAATAAATATATAAATATATATATTAACATATATATATATGCTGCGCCCATAGTGGAAAAAGGACCGAAGTAAGTAGAGTTAGTGAGCCGTGTAATGGGCAACTATTTCGCACGGTTCGGAGGGCACTTCAGTAAGCCCTACATGGGCTGAAGTCTTGACCCCTATTCCTTTTGATGATGCCAGAAGTCGTTTCGATATACGATTTTATCTTGTTTCTATTTTATTTATTATATTTGATTCGGAAGTCACCTCTTTATTTCCTTGGGCAGTTTCTCTTAACAAGATTGGTTCGTTTGGATTCTGGTCTATGATGGTATTTTTACTTATTTTGACGATTGGATTTGTATATGAATGGAAAAAGGGCGCTTTAGATTGGGAGTAACTCTTCATTCGCTTTCGCGAATGGAGTGGAAAGAAAAAATATAGGCCCGTAGGGCTGAAGCTCTCATCGCTCTCTTTCTCCCTCTCCGGACACTTTTTCGGTCCAAAGGACACGAGACCCGCCCGCCGGGTATCGTGTGCGTCGTCGTCAAGCCATATCCGGCCCTTCGAACCCGCCGTATCCTTCGGATCGAGACCCTAGGGAGACTAGTGCCCCCCAAACCTTCAGGTCTTTCGTAAAGCGGTCTCCTGTCTGCTTACGCACCTTCGCGGGGACCCATAGGCACGTAGTGCGCGGGGAGCATGTTCGGGTATCGTGTGCGGATTTCAGCCAAAAATCATTTTGGCTTTTCCGTGCGTCCCCCCGACCCGCCGCTCGGCGGTTTAATCCCTTAAACCCTCCGGGTTGGAGGTATATAAAGCGCTTCGCGGGACTCTATGTCCCGCACAGTGAATGCTCTCTCCCGTAGTACTATGTGCCTAAAAGAATAGATCTTTCTTGCTATGGGAAAACAACGAATACCATCGCAAAAACAACCCACTCGTTGTGTCTGCTCTTTAATAGTTGATTATTGGACACATTGGGGGTAATTAGCTCAGTTGGTAGAGTGCCTCGTTTACACCGAGAGAGTCAGCGGTTCAAGTCCGTCATTACCCAAGGGGTTTCCATTATATGTAATTATGAATTGGATCTAGCGTCTGAATACATGTACTAATTCGATTGATGTTGGTTGCGAGAATATGAAAGGGGACAAAGATTCTATGGTATCGGTAACCCGAGCTATAGAGATTACGGAGATAAACGGCCCATAAAGGATAAGAAAAGAATCCTATTACTCAAATTCGAGTAACGTAAACGAGAGATCCCATTAATAGACAGATCACGTGAGGGGTGGAGGAGGGGGCCGAGATAGCTGGGGAAAGGCCCAAATGAGAGGATTACAAGCAAGATGGAACCCTCCGTAAATGTGATCCAATTGTGAAAAGAAATCCGCCGCGAACGTGACGATGTGACAGATAGATTGATATATAGAAAAATAGAATGAGCGGCCGGGGAGGCTAGTTCCCGCCGGGAACCGAAATGCGCAACGGTGACGAATTATCGCAAATGTGACGGAGATATTAGGAAGTAATAATAATAACAATTGTTTCATATTATTACTATTATTACCAATAATGGATAAGGCTTATCCATACAATATGCCCTTATTGGAACGGCCCCCTAAGGCTTCGGTGCCGTCTATCAAAATATCTCGGGACCACAAGCCGTCCCCGCCGGTCGACTAAAAACCCCAGTATAAGGATTTGGAACCAGCCAAGAAAAAGCCATTGAAGTCCTTGGACGGGCCTATGTATTTTACGGAGTCAAATCAAAAACAATTTTTGATTTGACCATGAATTCGGCCATGAAACAAAGACAAAGGGATAATATGCTAATACCTCGAAGAAAAAGGATAATATTATCATACCTCTATTGACGGGCACGGAGTGCTGTCCAATTCCAATGTGGCGTGGTGCTGAGCACCATTCCCGAGGAACTCGGCGTCGGGCGCCCGACACGAAATGGGCCGTAGGGGTCCGGATCATTAAAGGCTCCGGTGTATAGATAATGAAATATATACAATATTTATCCCGGTCGGGAGTGACTGGACAGCGCTTTCCAAAAAATGTTCTTCCGTGTACCATACGGGGGTGATGATACAGCCCCCCCCATAATTGCGCGTAGCGCACCGATTCAATTATTTTTATCAACATCGAAAATTTTGTATTTGTCAAGTAAACCCGAAGACGATTCATCTTTTTTTTAGTAGTTCATTCATATATCTTTTTTTCGGTAGTTCATTCATATAGAAATAGATGATATTTATTCCTACGAGGGTTTAGCGACGACCCACTCTTAGATGCCCTTATATATCAATGATAAGAAATATATAAGGTTCTAACTTTCATATTGGCCCGAAGAACGGAAATGCTAGTCGCTATACAGCGACGAAGCAAATACGCTTCGCGTATCCTGACGGCGTTTGGGGGCCGACAGTATAACGTGTCATTTCATAAAGGCAGGAGTACCCGTCCCGGCATCTGGCAAGTAGATGGATCAAACCGCCGGTCGAGCCCTCAGAGATCGAGAATGATTTCCCCGTGAAAAGATAATAAAAATAAAATAGATATCGGCCATCCCGTCCCCGTTAGTAATGGAGACGCTATGCTTCTCAAGTACTAGGTTCCCGCCGGCGGCACCACGTCTACGAAAGAACGGCGGCCGACGCATCGCGGAAGGCGAGGGTATCGTTTCCCGTCTGTCCGTCGTAGACGGCTAATTGTCTACGATGCTTAGCCGTCCACGACGCTTAGCTCTTCGCCCATTCCCCTATCTATAGCTACAGCTCGGTCCCCAGTTTCTCTTTCTTATATTTCTTTCAATAAAAATTGCTATTTCATATTGTATTACCGTACCGTAATACTTCATATACGATGCATCATTCTTTATTTTTTTCAATAAAAATTGTTATTCCATACTTTATTATTAAAAATTGTTATTCCATACTTTATTATCGTAATTTAATACCTCATATACGATACATCATCAAACCGTTTCAGTTCTGAAGATCTTCAAAAATGAAAATTTTTAAACTGCATGGAAATTCGGTTAGAAAGATCCGATTCAATGGTTTCAAATTGACTGAATTAGTAGTATCTAAAGCCCAAAATTATGCAGGCACGGGTAATGAAAACGAAGTGTAATGTCTTTCACGAAATAATTCAGAATATAACTACCCGAGTAGTGATACCAATTCCCGAAATAAACTATAGACAGATCCCGGGCATATTTTCTAAATATAGTTCGAGAGGATTTGCTAGAGGTGTAATTTCGGATATCTCGCCTGTGTTACTGGTAGAGACGACTCTCTCTATTTCTTTCTTGTGGAAATACTGAGACCGTATCTTCATGGCGGTCGACTTTTTCGCCGCCAATAATTCCTTTTTAGAGTATTAATTACCCTGGGACGGTTTAGTTCTTTGGAACGGGAGGGCCGCGGCCCCCCCAATTTGATATCAACATCATCTTTTAAAAGCGACTGCATTCGGGCATCATCCTGCTGAAGCTTGAGCTGTTTATCCCTATTATCTTTATAGTTATTAATTTTCCCCCGTAATCCGTCATTGGCTTTATAATTAGCTAAATAAGCGAGACCCGCACCACCAACAATACCAGCCACAAGTTTGCCTCCTCCCACGATCGTATCAACAGAAGGAATTTGAGATTTTAAAGCCGCTCCAACCGCGCATTGCCCCGTGTTTCGTTTAGGTATAAACCTAAAGCTGTGTTGAAGATCCAATTTATTATCTATAAAACCTGCTACGTGCTGTTTGATAAAGTACTAATTCAAACCACCTATCACGGATTTCCACTCGAAGTGATCCTGGTCAGGGCCATAAAACTCCAGTTGATCGTCGTTTACCATGACGCAAGCGTATATAATAAATGGTGGCCATATAGACACCCAAGTGTAGAATATGAAATTGGCCACGTGGGTGAAAAAATAAGCTCATTATTGAATGCGAAATAACGAACAAGATAAAACAGCCACTCTAGTAATCCTTCCTATAACGCTTTTCTGAACGAGGCCCGAATGCAACAAACAGTTGGAAGAGATCCGAATGGAACAAATAAAATAAAGCGGCGAATTTGGTTTTTTCGAATAGATACATAATTCTAAAGACAGTTTAAAAACCAAGTAAAACATGTGAAAGCGTCAAACGATGGAATTTGTGGAACCAGAAAGGCGAAAATCTAAAAAGATGAAAGTTCATAGTAAGTCCAGTCTTTGGGGGATCATATCAATTCCATTCCTTTTTTAGGGTGATGAGAAGGGACGACCCCGTCATCGCCAGTCAGAAAATATAGCATCGAGATATTGGTTCCCATGATCCCAAACGAATGAGAAGACAGGTTTAAAGCGCAAACGCCTCGTCAAGGCTTCTCAAGGCATGTTGGTATCGGAAGATGGATTCGAACCCCCGTGTATGGTGATCCCGCTGTTCTACCCTACTAAACTATTCCGAATTTTTGAAAAAGCGATGTCTGAACCCGCAGTAAAAATGGTCAGTCGAGCAAGACTCGCGCCTGAAAGGGGGAAAGCCACAGGCACTATGTGCGCGATCCGAGCGGGCCCTGCGTAGGGGTTAAGAAATGGGCTACCAAGTGACTGCTGAACTCACGTTCTCGTTTGATCAATGGCCTTCTTACGAACCGTAGGTGCGAGCTTTCCTTGCATATGCCTCTCCAATTCGACCTTGCGCGCTAGCGCTGACGAGACCTTAGTCCCAATTTCGTCTCTAACCCGCCGTTTTTTTCGGAAATATTCAAGTTCAGATTTCGCGTTCGATTTCGTATCCGAACCCCGCAAGAAATTGGCTTGTTGAAGGGACCTAATCGATAAGTACATCGAGTTGTTGTTATCTTCAAGGAAAAAACCCTCCAAAGAGAAGAAGGGGTGTTCCAACCCTTTTGTTCTGCAAGACAGTATTTGGGACGCAGAAAAGTCTTTAGAACTTGAGGTAGGGTCCACCCTACTTCTATGGTCACCCTAACCAGTTATGGTCACCCTAACCAGTATTAGGATTTGAACCTTTCAAAGCTATAGAAGCCCCTAGTCTGGCGGATCTACGTATTTTTAACGGTTTAGGTCAAATCAAAAATATTTTTGATTTGACCATGAAAAAAGGATAATATTATAATACCTATATTTGCGGGCGCGGAGTGCCTTTCAATGACGTGGTGCTGGGCACACCCCCCCAAGACACCATTGGCCCCCCCGGCATCTTGGGGGGGGCTTGGAACCAACCACTAGGACGCCCTCTCGGGCTCCTGACCCATTACAGGGTTCGCGCCAGATGCTTGTTTTTTCTGGTAAGCCTCCCAGGTCCCTGTGTCTTTAGATCCACTAGGGTGCCGGCGCTTGACCCTTCATTTCTTCCGAAAGTTTCCCACCTCGATAATATTTGGTTGTAGTATTCGATTCCAATGCAGCTTTATCGAAAGCTGCCGTTATGTCCGGGTTTTTCCCTAGCCAATAGGCAATCTCTCCCTTTAATTTCGCGATAGAATTTTCAGCCGTTGGGCCAACGGCCACTGTGTCCGTGAACTCCCGTTCATCGAAATCATTTTTACATAATAGGAAGTCTACAGCGTAACTAATAGTGTTCAGGCGAAATTCGGAAAGGGTTGGGGTGGCAGGTAATGATGCATCATTACCCTTTTCTTGTTTGGTGTGTGAATCGGATCCGGAACCTTGCGCGGCAGGAAGGGCTCATAACCTTTCTTATTTAGGCCGCGACGCTGGACTCTCTATGTCATCTAGCTCCACAACGATAACCCGTTTTAAATTTTCTTGTGCCATATGACAGATGTAGGAAACGAAGCTCGGTATAAGTCCCGGATTCAGAAGCAAACAGACCTTGGCTCTCCTTCCTTCTTTTCAGCACAAGTAAGTTGCATGTTTCGCTGGGCGGAACCTATGAGATCCTGCATTGAAGGCCTCCTCCACGGTTTTACAGAACCAGAAAGCTTGAGCCGGTTTGAAGGAAGCCATGTTAATTATAATGAAGTTGCGTTCTGGCATGTTAGGGCCTGTCCCAACAACGCCAGCCGCGATATGCCACAGGGTTCCCGCCGGGCCTCACCGAGAGACTATTCCCGATAAGCCCCAACCCGACAAATGGGTGGCTTTTTGCGAGTTACATAATTGTCAAACGCGCGGGCTGACGTTTCTTGGAACCCCATAGAACGCGGCTCCGGGAGCATTTTCTTATAACGCTATCCCAAGAAGCCTTATCCATTATATTGAACCAGTTGGAGCGGCTGGTTAGGATAACCTGGTAATCCAACAATTGATTTTATTATCTTTCTATAAAGAATTTGTGTTTTCGCCGTCAGCAAGGAAACACACTTTTGTTCGAGTTATGAGGTAGATCGGCCACACGTTCGAACATGTAACCGCAGAAGTAAATGGAACCGCGCCGCGTGCAACGCATGGCGCCTCCTCGTCGCCGTCGGGTTGCGTTCCCGCAGCCTTGTGCCTTCGAGAGTGATAATTTGCGTATTCGTCGAGTTCCATTACCTTACCACGCGCTTCGTCAAAAGGTCTGTGGAACACGACGCAGGGCCTGTAACCAGGACCAAGAATATTTGCTATTCAATCCGTCGCGGGTAGATTCGGCATTTGAATTCGGGAATCATCTTGACTTGGCTGATTCAATATACGTTCGAACATTTTGTGCCACCGGACTCACAAGCATTGTACGGGGTTTGCACTGAGCAGCCAAGTAGTGCTTGGCTTTGATTAACTAAAATTCGCTTTACATATGATGTCGAGCTGAGCTCGACTTTGCTATCTTCAAGCTTCAATTTGTACGTGCACTTTGAATACCCTGGGCCCGCGTGTAGCGTTTGAACAGGTTTTTGGTAGTGAGAGATGAAGACCTCACCCTCGGTTTTCCGCCTTTCGGATAAATCACATCAGCGAGTGAGCGTTTGACGCCCTCCTGCATGCTCCAGCAGCAATCCCTCGATTGACCACGCGCACGATCCGATTAGTTGATGTACTTCATCGACGTATATGCTCTCGCCGACCGAGAAAACAGCCGCAAAAGCTTGAGGCGCGGGCGGAAGCAGCCACGAATGCCGGCAGAACTGCCGCCGAAGGCCACATGGTTTTACGAGCATTCGGGATTTGCTGGGCTGCATCACAAATTCCTACGGCCGCTCCTGATGAACCAGATTTTGATGACTGGGGTTCGGCGCTTCATAGGCTGTTCATGGAGGGTAATCGCTTTTAATAATTACGGTTTCTTACTAATGTTTATAATGCAGAAATTCATTGAATTTCTGCTTGCTTATTTCGTTTTTTATTTGCTCGGTGCCTAACACTTAGTAGTACGAGATATATGAATGGCTGGAGCATCCGTTAGTACCATAAAGAATTAGGAGATGGCTTTGGGCCAGGCGCAGGGTCCGAAGGATACTTCTTCGGCTTTACAGGGGGTTTTTTTCCTTCACTCGCTTAGTTATTGCCATTTAAAGGTCATGCCGGCTTCCATTACCTTATCCGCTTGAATAACGAATAGGCATGTATGAATACGGCCACTATTTATTGGAATAAGCACTGTTTATCCTCCCACCCTACGTATCAGGTGGGGGGCTACGATAAAGCCTGGGCCTTATGGTTGCTTTTTATTACTAGTTTTCCGGTCTCTCGAATTCAACGGAGTTGCAGTTAACTCGGGATTTGGTTCTGGCATTTATCCTTTCGTTACTCGTACGGGGCGAGTCCCCACGTTCTGTCCGGTGCGTATACCTTTTCGCTTTTCCGCTCAAATGCACCTAATGAAAGGTGTATTTCACTTGAGAAGACACGGGCTCCTATTGATTCTAAAATTGACGAGTTGGCTTCTGTTATGCGGCTTGGATTTTTATTCCGCAATTCGAACCAATCCCAATTTACTGCCCCTTCATGCTTCGTTATAATACAAACCTCCGCAGTTATGTATGCTATGACTCTGGGTGCCAGAAAAAAAGCTTTCACTATTCTGCTTTCCAATTTCCTTTTACCTAATGCAGGTGAAACCTGAGACTCTGGCGGAGGCGTTTCCGTCGCTGCAGAATCCGTATCAGTATAATAGCAGGACTCTGTTCAAATAAACGGATACATATGAATCCGTGCGTGAGCGGTGACCGCCGCAGAAATTTGAACTGTAACGTTTAAAACCACTTTTTGATTTATAAGACCCGTCTCTACCACAGCTGCATGTCTCGGGACATCCGGAGACGGATTGCCTATCACCTGCATTTCATCAAGATAGGTTATTAAAAAACGTTCCATATCCAATTCGTGGAAAAATGCGGTAACACTAATATTTCCCATTTTCCCTAAAACCCTGTCAGTTTTTTTATTTTCCCGTTTTTCCTTTCTTCGTCCGACAGTCCCCCCCTAGGGCCCTGTCAGACAGTCTCCGGTCCCCCGCCCTTCAAACTCCACCACACACTGTACAATTCCTTTGAGATGTACAATTATACGTATTATACCCAAAATAATCAACAACCAAAAAATATAATGTCTTTTTTTTGTAATAAATCATCGTAGATAATTCATTATTTTTGGGGAAATAGCTTAGTGGTTTATAGCGCTGGTCTGTCAAGCCAGAAGTCGCGGGTTCAAATCCCGTTTTTCCCGGTGAAACTGGAATCCAATTATAAAAAAAAACCAGTTCATCAAGATATATATATATTTTTTTTTTCGGAAAGAAAACCAGCTTAGATAAGCTTTTTTTCGAGCTTCGGCATACTGGCGGAGCTCTTACACCCCGCATCCCCCGCGCATATGCCGAAGCCGGGGTAAGCAAAAAGATTTTTCTGTTTTTCTTTGGAGGTATGGCTGAGTGGTTGAAAGCATTGGTTTGCTAAATCAGTGCGACAAGAAACTGTGCAATGTAATGTGGTTCAATTCCACAGGACGTAACCCCCGTCCTACCCAACCTGGACATGCGTCGGGAGTAATCTCGAGGTGTGAAGCTCTAGGGACAATGTAATGATGCTTGGGATTCCGTACCAAGCTAATGCTAGGGTGAAGAGACCCGGCGGGCGGGTCTTCGCGCGCGGAGTCAAGCCGGCCAGAAGACCCGTAAAACCAAAGAAGCACGTAGTGCCTGTAAAGGCAAAGAAGTATCCTTCGGACGGACCCTTCGGGGCCTCAATAGATGAACAGTTCGAACGAACTAATACAGAGACCTCGTAAGAAACAATCCAAGGCGGAACCGAAAGATCTTCTGGATGAAATTAGGTGAAAAATTGGAATGGTAGGCATCCCGACCGAGCAGGAAGCCAGCCGTGGAAGGGGGGTGGTATCTCCGATTTTGATATCACCGTGGGTTCAGATTTCCATCGGGGTTTTTTTAGGTTCTTCCTGTTGAGAGAAATGGTACATTGCACGAAACTTGGTAAACCCGTATCGCTCCTTTCAGGAGGCTCTGTGGTAATGCGAGTAACGCAATGCGGGTAGAGGACAGCTCAAAAAGCAAAAGCCCGTCTGTAATTGATGGGATAGGATCTTGTGATCTACACCGAAAGGTGGCAGACTTGAGCATGGGTGACTTGTACTATATCTTTCTCGAGACTTTGATAAAAAGGATATAAAATTCATTTTTTTTTATTGGCGCAAGGGACAGGGGCTTAGAGCTGCGTGCGGGTTCCCCTGTAACGCTTAACTTGCCACAAGAGTTTTACACATGGAACAAGTTCTAGTAGCCAATGATTCAAGCATGATTCTTGCGGGTTTACACTTCGGACAGGTTGCTTGAGCCGTATGCGGGGAAACTCGCACGTACGGTTCTTAGGGGGGAAAGCTTGAGAGGGCCGACCTATCCCGACAAATACAACGATATTGTATCATGGGTTCAAATCCCATTTCCTCCGTAGGGGACGTAGCTCAATTGGTAGAGCGTATGTTTTGCAAGCATGAAGCTGTCGGTTCAAATCCGATCGTCTCCATATGAGTAATCTACTGGAAAAAAAATAGAATAAATGCTTGTAAGAATGCAACTTTATATATAAAAGGAGATCTCGTTATGCTTCGCACCTTAATTTGGCTGCGGGGGGGCGCCTGGCATGTGCTGGGATATAATCTAATGTGTTGAAGCTGAAGATGGAGAACGAGGTCAAAATTTGTTCTCCGAGCCCGGGACTGTCTGACAGGGACCCGAGACCTTAGGGAGAGGCACTACGTGCGAAGACTCTTCAATCTACAAGCCCTCTCCCTAAGGTCTCCGTCCCCCTCCTCTTACGTTGGTTTTCGTCTCGGGCCTTCCACCGCTCCCCGCGCGCTACGTGCCTTTAGCCTTTCAGGTTCGGGTCGAGCACTACGTGCCTATCGGGTCTTGTGTCGTCCAGACCCACAAAGTTCAGCGCGGGCCGGAGAAAGTTATAGTTGGATGGGACGCCAAAATAGCGAAGTCGGAAGGTAAGGTCGCCCGGCGTGATTACGAAAAGGCCCTGGATTCTTACAATAGAGCCGGGAAGGGCTACATCAGGCTCGCAGGGTCCGTATAGAGAAATTCTTGAGGGAGAGCAAGCACCTTAGACAACGAGAGAATCCGTTATATCCCGACGCGCTTAAAGGCGCAACTCCTAGCGTACCTTCGATTCACGGAGAGTACGGCCGCTTAAGTTTGCTTCTTCGGCAGTTAGTTGATTTTATACAATTCTTGGAACGGCTTTCTTTATGGTTGGGAGATAGATTTTGTCACGAAACAGAAAGCTTTTATGCGTTTCGCTTATCCCACCGTAGATATTCATGCTATGGTTTGAATGGTAAACAAAAACAATTCATAACAAATACGAATTATTAGATATGGCTAGCACTAAACAAATCAAGAATTTGACTTTGAATTTTGGACCTCAACATCCTGCTGCTCATGGTGTTTTACGATCAGTATTGGAAATGGATGGAGAAGTGGTAGAACGTGCGGAACCGCATATTGGATTACTGAGGCACAGAAAAATGAATTGGGTATAAAACAACGTATCTTCGAGCTTCACCTTATTTCGATCGTTTAGATTCTGTTTTCATGATGGCCCAGGAACATGCTTATTCTTTAGCTGTAGAGAGACTTACTTTGTAATTGTGAGGTATCTTCACGAGCTCAGTATATACGAGTGTTATTTCGTGGAATAACTCGGATCTCAAATGTGCGCCATTTAAGTAGCAATGTGTTCTTGGCGATAGGCCGATTAATGATGCCTAATATAAAGCATCACACTATCCTTGAAGGGAAGGGGGAAAAGGGGGAAACCGGCGTGAAACCGATAGCGTTATGATGTTATCCGAACTATAGCTCCATGGATCTTAGTAGTTCCTCTGGCTGGAGTGCCCCGGCTCGGGCTGGTTGACTTAACAAACACACGTGGTTGTGATTGAGGCCAGAAGAACCATTATGTCGCCAGCATTGCGACAAGCCACCGCCTCCTCTGATTTAAGGGTTCGTAGAAAGCGTGGAACATGCTGGAGCCAGCTACCGTATAAATACAGGCATGGAACTTAAGAACCTACGGAACAACTAGTGACACATCAAAACGAAAAATAAGATTGCCTGAAGCCCCCGGGGGGCGGCCAAAGAGATAGGAATATCTCTTCATCCTCACCAGCCGTGTAATGCCTGGAGAGGAAGGGCAACGGGTTCGCGACCCCCACCGGCGGCTCTTGAGAAAGGGACCCAGCTCCCGGCCCCCAGCTGCTGCCGGCCGGCGGAAACCAACCGCAAGGACGCTTTCAACTGCGACGATCGGGGGCACGAGGGGGAACGCCGCCTGTCTCTTGAACACTCACCACAGAAAACCCGCGAGGGGAGGGACCGACCCCATGACACGATAAGCTGAGGAGTTCGGAGCCTATTTACTTACCACTCAAGGCAGGATCGGATAACACCCAGGCGCGTAGCAAAGTAAGCCTCCGGGCTTACCTATGCACGGATGACCGACACAGTCCGGACCTACGGACTGTACGCGGTTAGTCCTCGGGGAGGGACCTCAAACACCAAGCTACGGCCCCCGGATAACTCCATCGCTCTGATTCCGGCTTACAAACTATTAAAAGACTACATGAACTACCTATATCTTACAAAATTGCTACTCACGTTTCAAACGGAACTTATATACCAGCTACAGAATCATGGAAACCTTTTACGATTGACCGCTCGGAAAGGATTATACTGTAAAGTATCCGGCACAAACTTACACATAACAACCTATGGTAAACTGAAATCGAAGCGGGGCCGGGGGCAACTCCGGGACTGCGGACTCCGCTACGCGCCTGGATGGGAGAATTCGAAAAAACCATTGCCAGACTCAAGGCGCGTAGCGGAGTCCAATCCAAAAAACCTCGAATTACCAAACCACCAAATGCTTCGGGCGGCCCTTGGGTATACCATCTCCACGCGTTGTACAAGAAGCTATACGGGCAGTTATCGAACCCGCCGCCCTCGGCTTCGGCTTACGCACCTCCAGTCATGGTTCCCGTCCGAGCCGCCGGTCCTCGCGCTGCACTGAGAAAGATAAGAACGAAGGCCCGGATGGGCAATCGAAGGGACTTCGATAATATCAACCACCACAAACTAGCTCCGTTCCTCGATGCGAAACTTCGAGACCCATAGCTTTTACAACTTTACTGGGAACTGGTGGGGGCAGGGTATGGACTGGGGAAGGAGCCCCCCCAAACTGGAGTTGGGGTACGGGGGAGTACGCTACGCGCCTATGCTGTCCAGCATATACCCCCAGACCAATTCTGTGAAGAATTGAAGATAAGATACAAAGCCCCAACCTCTCTAATCACCCGATAGACGATTCAGACTGTTAAAAAAATATAAAGAGGAAGGCCGCCCGAGAGCACGACTGGAATGGCTTAGAAAAGCAATCACGACTGGAATGGCTTAGAAAAGCAATAGAGAGGAGGTGCGGCGAGGCACTACCTACGATATGCAGACGACTGAATCGTACTTTATCGGAACCCGTATCAAGGTTCTGGCAGCGGAATCCATTAGAAGTCACGGGATACTCGTGGGAGGACAACGTAGGAGGAGTGCGGCGCCGCCGCCGCCACCTGCTCGCTTCCATAGAAAGGATCGTAAAACACATGGGAAAGGCTCATGTACCCCGGAACCCCGTTAGATAATGGATCTTTTTGGATCACCACGAATTGATCTTAAGATACCGGGGCATCATGAGTGGATACATGAACTACTACTCCTTTGTGGATAACTACGGAATGTTGAAACGAGTGGCGTACATCGTGAGGCGGCAGCAGGAACTTCGAAACGAAAGTTCGAAATGTTGTCTGTAGCAAGCGTCTTCAAAGGGAGTGGGACAAACAGGAGAAAATAATTATAGGCGGCTACATTCCCCCTGAAGAAACGATGTTTTCCGTTTCGCAATAAATAATAAAAAAAGAATAATTATCCACCAGACTTAGACTCCGAACCCATGCGGTCCTACCTAGCCCCTGCTGTATATGCGGGAACCGGGAAAACTTGAAAATGCACCATGTGAAGCACCTTCGGAAATCGAAGGCGAATGGCCTCACGAAACTAACGGTCCAGCTCAACCGGAAACAAATTCCGGCGTGTCGGACCTGTCATCCGAAAATCGGGAAGTATGACGGCAATAAATTAAGTCTATTCAATAGGAAAGTGTAAGCCCGGGCTACCGGCCTCATATTAGGTGGGAGAGAATCCGGTGGGACTCTCGTAATTGGATTGCATAGGCTTCGGACCTACCCGGCACCCCAGCAGTGGGCGCCAAGGGGAATAAGTGAAGGCCACCGATAGTCCTCAAAAGCTCGGCCCGGAGGGCCTTCCAGAGCCCGAGGATCGGAGAGCCGGATGCGAGGAAATCTTGCACGTCCGGTTCGCGGGAAGGCCATTGATACCTGACGAAGGGCTCGCAGCTGAATAATTGGGGTTAGTGGCCCATCCCTTACCATTTACTTGCTTTAACTACTCATGCTACGGATGTGGGAGCACTAACTCCATTCCCTTGGGCTTTTGAAGAGCGAGAAAAACTTTTAGAATTCTGTGGAGGAGTATCGGGAGCCGGGATGCATGCCAGTTACATACGACCGATTGGATTTTGACGTACCAGTAGGTACCAGAAAAGATTGCTATGATCGTTATTGTATTCGTATTGGCGAGGACAAAGTATTCGAATCATTACGCAATGTCTTAATCAAATGATCGTAAACTACGTCCCCCAGCGGGATATAAAATGAAACAATCCATGGAATCTTTAATTCGACGTTTTAAACTTTATACAGAAGGTGTTTCCGTACTAGCTTCTTTTACCTATACAGCAGTAGAAGCGCCTAAAGGAGATTCCGGTGTGTTGCTAGTCGGTGATGGAACCAATCGTCTTTATCGTTGTAAAATAAGAGCACCAGGTTTTGCTCATTGACAAGAACTTGATTTTATGTCCAAACATCACGCGCAACCTGTTCACGAGATAAGACAATGAGTCATACCTGTGCGCTCTACTCAGCGTACATCCGCACCGGGATGACAGAGTGATCGAACTGAGTTTTTTATGAAGGTGAAAGTCGGATAACGGGGTAACGGCGTACCCACACGCGTTTGAAGTGGCATCCAAGGGTGTGAAGGGTGGCGGAAGAAGACCCCGCCCGGGAATCGATCAAGGGCGTGACAAATACCCTTCGTTGGGTATTGTCTGGGTGAATACTACAGGGTGGTTATTCTACCCACGAAGGCTAATTACTGAACCGTAGCACCTGAAGCGTCGTAATAGGAAAGCGGGGTGGGTGGTATTGCTTCCTACTCAAGAGAACCCCGCATCCGGAACATCGAATGTAGGCCTGAGGGGAAGTAATGTGATGTCCTTTCCCTTCTTTCAACGCGCCTCCGGCGTAGAGCGGGAGCTTTACGGCCCAATCCGAAAGGATAAATGGAATCTCGGAACTGGGGAACCCTGAACACCTCTGAGGTTATACGGGCGGCGGGCCAACCGTGGGGGGGCAGGAATAGGATGGAACGAAAAGCTAAAAAAAAATCTTTTTTTCCACCACTCCCAACATTGAGAGACCGAGCCAAACAAACGTGAGCCCTTATGGCCTTCGAACCCCAATGGGAGGCTAGATTTGGACCTAGTAGTTACGGGTTCCGCCCAGGCCCTGCGGCGACGCCATCGCAGCGATTTACACATCTATTAATAAGAAAGATAAATATGTACTTGAGGCGGATATACACAAGTTTTTTGATCAGGTTAACCATGAGGCACTTACTTATCGGGGAACTCGAAACTTTCCCACGAATGAGGAGACAAATAACACCGTGGCTGGAAGCAGAAATATTAGATCGGGGTGAATACCCAGAATAAGGAACCGGCGGGATCTTTGCCAACGTGGCACTTCATGGATCAGAGTAGTCCCTTAAGATTTGGGTAGAAAAAATTTCATGTAGGGACACCAACCAAAGGGAAAGCCGTCGGGCGGCCTTATGTAATTGCCAACACGGGGCCCCCCCAAAAAAACATGGCCTTTAATGGGTTATCTATCAATAAATAGATGAACCTGAAAAACGACCTGTGGAGCATAAAAAGATAAAAAAAATATATATATATTTTTTTTTGCCTCCGCGCCGTTGCGGAGGTTCGGAGAAGCCAGGTTAGTCAAATCTTTTTTTTTTGACACTTGTTCGAAGGACACTAGACTCGGGTACGTTTTTCTTCCTATAGTCTCGTGCCCTTTGGTCCAACGGGTTCGGCCCGGGGGCTCGCCCCGAACCCTTCAGGTCTTTCGTAAAGCCGTTCCCTGTCCGAAAGTGTTTACGCGCCTCCGCGGGGACCCATAGACACGTAGTGCGCGGGGAGCGTGTTCTGGTATCGTGCGCGGTGAAGCCATTTCCGGCCTTCGGCCCTTCTTTCGCAAAGCCAAAGAAAAAGAAGTATCCTTCGGATCCTGTAAAGCCAAATAAGTTTCCTTCGGGGCCTTCGGGCTTAATGGGTCCGAAGAAGAAGAAGAAGAAGAACACTCCTTTGACTTGTATAAGGAAGGGCCAACGGTTTTGGGCCCGCGCGGAGCGAAAAAAAAGATATTACCCAATATTTTTTTTTATTTTTGCGTGCTGCGCCCGAACCAAAAAATATATCTTCTAGCGAAGCTCATAACGCTGATGAATAATCTATAATGATTCATCGACGTAGCTTGCGGAGAGGTATATACATAGCGACTTGCTAGATGCGCGCAATTGACAACTTTGAGGCTTTTCCCCAGCTCCGCACTTCGTTTGCTTTGCGAACGAGGGGTGCAGCATAATATAGATTTTTGGGGCTTCGCCCCCTCGCGTAAAGCGTCAGCTTTCCATGGGGGGGGGCGCATGGGAAAGCGAAAAGCAAAAAAATATTTTTTTGCATTCTCTACTCGGCTTTACCCCAGCATAGCGAATGATGGGTAAGGGTGGAACGATGAAAGCGCCCGAGGCCCATAAAAACCATCAGGATTATGCCATTTTTACGTAATGGCATAATGAAAAACTAAAAAACCACGTGGAATGACTGCCAAAATATGCATCGTTATTAAATCTTTTGAGAATCAAAGGTCGGGGCTTCTGCTTAACACACGCAAGATCGGATTGCCTAAAAAACAAATTTTATATACAGTATTACGATCACCTCATATTGATAAAAAGTCTAGAGAACAATTTGAAACGAGAATACATAAACAATTGCTGGTCATGGAAACGGAAACGCATAAATTGCGTGAAAAGTTGAATTGGTTAAAACTACATGATCTACTTGGAGTTCAATTGGAAATTATCTTTTATTATCAAACCCGTTTGGATAAAGTTTGCAAACCCTAGCTAGTCAAATTGCTTTTAAGTAAGGGAAGTCCCCATTTCTAAAAATACAAAATCACACCGTGTTTGCTTTGTCCAAGGGCGTAGCACTACGTATACTCGAATCAGGGCCAAAGGGCTACCAAATCTATGATGTTGCATTGCGTAACACGCGGCGAGACATGCCCGGAGGGCGGCGGGGCACTGTCCGATGCTTTCGAGGAAATGAAAAAACTGACAAGAAAAGGGGGACTGTCAGAAAGAAAGGGAGAAAGAAACTGACGGGGCACGAGACGAAATGGCGAGAAAGAAGGCGCGTAGCGCTTCCTTCCCGGAGGCCCCACAAAGTGCTACGCGCCTCCTCTCCTTATAGTCGCGTGCCTTTGGCTGCCATAGGCACGGAGTGCGCGGCGGGGAGCGTGTTCGGGGAAAGAGAGGTGCGTAGCACTCGACCAGAGGGAGAGCGCTTTACGATTAAAGGGCGCAGCTCTACTCGCCAAGGAGAGAGCTGCACCCTTTTGAAATTTGCTCTTGTTTGGTTCGTGTGCCAGCTTTAGAAAGACTTCACCCGAGATCATATAGAATAGTGGCCGCATAAACAAACATGATGCACACTTGGTGTGCTTTCGTACGAGATCGTAACACCTATGTAGTTGATTGGAAGGGAGTGCCTGGTCCCTCCCGGTGATGGCCAACCACGGGCTGAGGAGGCCCCTTCGGCCCTACGTGATATATTTTATGGCTAGTAGCGAAGCCATCAATCATCTACGATGATTGATGACACTGACAGTCGAAGAGAGGTGTACCGTAGGTACATTCGGTTTTTCGGTGTCGTTGATGCTTCAAACGAAATAAAAAAAGGCAGATACACTATGAGAAATAGTTGCTGGAAGGGAAAAGGTGCGCCAAGTTAGTAATAATGCGTCTCCGGCGACAAGCCGGCACGGAGTGTTCTGTGTAAAGCGTCCCACTATCCTCGCGGGGAAAGCCCAAGGGGTATTGTAGCATGTAGGTGAGAAGGGGAACACGGCGTGAAACCGATAACGCTAAGCCGTTCTCCGAGCTAGAGGTTCTATGGATCGTATCGGAGGTCTACTGGAGGTATTCCACTCAGTCTGGCTGTGGCCTCGGCCCAGCCATCATGTCGCCAGCGGGAAGCGCGACCTTCTCCCCAGCCACCGCCCCCTGCTTTTCGGGTTAGAAAACGGAGTGGAACACACTGGGAGACAGCTACCGTACAGATACGGGAAATGACCAAAAAGCCTAATGAACCGGCCCGACACACTAGAAACGAAACTTGGGATTGCCTAGGGTCACTCTCGGGAACCTGGCTAGGAAAATACAAATATTTACCATCCTTTGTGTCAGAACCGAGGAAAGGAGGGCAACGGGGGACTCGTAGTAACGGAAATACCGCGAAGGGGCCCAGAGCAAAAGAGATCGGAGATTACTTCGGTAAAGAAGAACCTTATCCCGTTCATCCTGACTGGGAGCTTACCCGAACAAGTACGGGCAACAGTCCCGTGTGGAAGGACTCCCGTTAACGACGGATACTCCTAACCAACCGGCTAAGTTAAAAGGATCGCTTGGAGAGCCGTATGCGGGGAGACTCGCACGTACGGTTCGGAGGAAGGCCTTCCCAGACGAGAGATCATGGGGTTGGTGGCCCATCTCCTACCACTAAAACAATTGACTTTTCATTTGAAACGGAGTTCTGCTGGAAGAAATTCATCAGGGCGTATTACGGTTTTTCACCGAGGGGGTGGATCGAAGCGATTGCAGCGAAAAATTGATTTCAAACGAAGCACTTCGTCTATGGGCATTGTGGAAAGAATCGAATATGACCCAAATCGTTCGTCTTGGATTGCTTTAGTACGATGGATCGAGGGGGTTCTACGCCCTGGAAAGCACCCGGCTTTTTATAGAGCGAATAGTCGAAGAGAAAAAAATCTGTTCTTTTTCGGCCTCTTATTTTCGTTCTCTTCGCTGCCTAGACGAGCTCGGGGAATAAAATACGAAAAAACGAGGCCCGGAGGGCCCTGCGGGCAGATACTGGAAAGTTCTCGGGTCTTAAGGGCACGAGACCTTAGGCCCGAAGAAATGGCCTTAAGACCTTTGGGTAGCTTTCTTGGTTTACCCGGCGTAGCAGTCGCTGGGGCAAAGCCCGCTTTCTTCGCTTTTCGAATGAAAGGCCCTTCCTCCCTAACGGGAAGAGAGCGCCTGTCGGCCCTCGGGGAAGAAAATACGTTCTCTCGAAGCGAAGGCCAAAGGTGGAGAACGCATAGCGGGGCGACGAAAATCAAAAGCCTAGTACTCTCTTGGTCCCAAGGGCCGAAGGCCGGAAATGGCTTGACGATTTCCGCACACGATACTGGGAAGAAGGACCGAAGGCCGGGAATGGCTGGTAGATTCCCGCACACGATATTGGGGAGAAGGACACGAGACCCAAGGGAGAGGCACGTAGTGCTCGACCCTTCTTTCTACAAGCCCGAACACGCTCCCCGCCGCGCACTACGTGCCGTCGGGCCTTCGGGTCGAGTGCTACGCACCTCCGAGCCTTTCACTTATATATTAGCCAGTGAAAAATTGGAAGCAGGCAAGACGGTGATGAATTTTAATTGGTCTAAACCTTCGACCCCGTTAAACTACCATCAACCTTCCCAGAAAGCTAATGACCCTTCGGGCCTTAGGGTGGAGACCGCGCCGCGGGATAGCCAAGCTTGGCTACACGGAGACTACGCTTCTAGTGAGAATAAATACATACTTGATTCATATTATCAAATGGTCGGAAATTGCATACCATTAGCCAAAATACCTATAGGCACGTGGGTACATAATATTGAAAGGAACCCAGGTCAAGGCGCAAAGTTGACTCGAGCTGCGGGAACCTTTGCTCAAATAATTAAGAAAGTTGAGAATACACCACAATGTATTGTGCGGTTACCTTCGGGTGTTGACAAACTAATAGATTCCCGATGCCGAGCTACTATTGGTATAGTTTCTAATCTTAATCATGGTAGACATAAGCTTAACAAAGCAGGACAAAGCCGGTGGTTAGGCAGACGCCCCATCGTTCGGGGTGTTGCTATGAATCCAGTTGATCATCCTCATGGAGGCGGTGAAGGACGCACTAAAGGAGGTAGACCTTCGGTATCACCTTGGGGCAAGCCTACCAAAGGTGGATTTAAAACAGTAGTAAGAAAACGCAGAAATTAGTTTATGACACGCTCTATATGGAAAGGTCCTTTTGTGGATACTTGCTTGTTCAAGCAAAAAAAGATTAGGTGGAGAATTTGGTCACGTAGATCTTGTATTTTGCCCCAATTTGTTGGTTGCTATGCACGAATCTATAACGGAAAAGGTTTTGTTGGTTTAAAGATTACTGAAGAAATGGTTGGTCATAAATTTGGAGAGTTTGCTTCTACACGGAAAACCTCCTCCTTGGGTAAGAGAGCTTTGCCCTCGAAAACCAAGATCAAACCAATCAAAAAGGTACGATAGTAAACTATGGCGCAAAAAGTCAATCCGATTTCAGTCAGACTCAATCTGAATCGTAGTTCAGATTCCAGTTGGTTTAGTGATTATTACTACGGAAAATTGTTGTATCAAGATTTAAATTTTAGAGATTATTTTGGTTCAATACGGCCGCCTACGGGAAACACGTTTGGCTTTCGTCTCGGTAGGTGTATTATTCACCATTTTCCTAAAAGGACATTTATTCATGTATTTTTTTTGGATCGACTTAGCCAATCAAGACATCAAGGCCTTGGGGCAATACCATCTGTCAAGTTGATCGGGCGTATTAACGACAATACAGTAAAACAGAGAAATGAAGTCGGGATTTGGCCCAGCCGCTATGAATACCATGATCGATCGCCATCAATACAGAAGATTGACCAATTACTTCGAGTCAGCGATTGGATGGCCGACATACACTCTACTTTTCAAAGTATCTGGCCGAAAGACGAAAATGATGACGGAAGAGCGTCAGAAGAACGCTATGCGTTCTCTCGCTTCGCGCCTTCCATCCCGGTAGCTGTGCGTGCTGAAAAAAAAAAAGATATTTTCGGGTCCGAAGGAGACTTCTTTGGGTTTACCGGGCGTGCTTCCTTGGATTATTTTGTAATGCAATATTTCTTCAATCTAAAGAACCAAATTCAATTCGATCCTATGGTTAACAGAAGTCCCGTGGCACAGGGCCTAGCTAGAACATCCACGATTGGGGAAGCAATTCCGCCGGCCAAGACCGAGCAAGGAACACAAAGCGGGAAGTCAATTCGTCAACCCACATTGTATTTCGATGCTATCATATTCTTAAAGTATGCCCGATTTAGGAAAGCTACATCTCTTTCCAGTCGTTATTATTATTTGAAAAAAATGCAATCTTTATTTTCTAATCGAACAAAAACTAATACCTTAATTCAGCCAGTCAAAATAGCTTCTGTTTATCGAAGTGCCTCTCTAATTGCTCAAGAAATCTCTTGGAAACTAGAACAAAAAAAATCATTTCGACAAATATGTAGATCTATATTTAAACAGATTAAAAAATGCTCATATGTGAAGGGGATCCGTATTGGTTGTTCAGGTCGATTAAATGGTGCGGAAATAGCTAAAACTGAATGCAAAAAGTACGGTGAAACATCTTTACATGTTTTTTCCGATCAAATCGATTATGCGAAAACACAAGCATCTACTCCTTATGGAATCTTAGGTGTCAAAGTGTGGGTTTCGTATTTTCTAACACAAAAAAAAGGGACAAGTTGTGCTATATCCAAAACGTACAAAATTTCGTAAATATCGAAAAGGCAGATGTGAAGGTTGCAAAGCAGACGGTACAGAACTTTGTTTTGGAAAATACGGCATCAAAAGTTGTGAAGCTGGCCGTATTTCGTATCAAGCAATTGAAGCAGCGCGTCGCGCTATAAGCAGAAAATTTCGAAGAAATTCTAAAATATGGGTAAGAGTTTTCGCAGATATTCCTATTACCAGTAAACCGGCAGAAGTGCGAATGGGAAAGGGCAAGGGAAATACTAAAGGTTGGATTGCTCGTGTGTTGAAGGGACAAATCTTATTTGAAATGGATTGCGTCAGTCCGTCAAATGCTCAACAAGCTGCTACATTAGCCGCGCATAAACTAGGTTTGTCGATAAAGTTTTTTAAGTGGTCATAAGAAAGAGAAAAGAATATGGCAAAAAGTAAAAATTAGCTTGTAACCTTCGTTACGTTATTTAGCTATATCGGATAAGTCCGCCCTAAAGACAAAAGTGGCATTCCGCACGCTCTCTTTCTGGTCGAGTGCTATGCACCTCTCCCCCTGGTCGAGTGCTACGCACCTACAATCAAGATTTCTTTTATGTTCCGATCATCCTTATGTATATGCTCAATGGCGCTTCGCGCCTTTACTTATTTCATCACTGCGTTTTATTGTTCCGACCCTTGTGTCGGCTCGGATTCTGCCAGACAGCCGCGGGGCCTTGTCGGACAGTATCTTGGTTTTGTGGTGTCCGACGAAACAAAGTCCGGGCCCTTTCTTCTACAGATTAATACGATTCGATATTGCAAGGTTCGACATCGACCCCGATAGTAGGAGTAGACCTTGCTATGTTCACGGGGGTCGCTCACATCTTGGGTAAAGCGGCGCTGCCGCCCGGCGGGAAACCCTTGGGAATTGGGGAGGACGGGGGGGCACTGATCAAAATTTATTGCAGCTAGTAATGAGACGAGAGCAAGAGCTGCCGGGGCCAAAGCTACTCTGGCCATGTATGAATACGAAACAGAATGACTTGAAGCGGTTCTTCGCACAACCCGAAGAACGGAAGGTAGCCCGGAGACCAAGTATTTGGGGACAACCATCCTGCTGGCCTAAACGGGCGTCACCCCAACACAAGGGCTATAAGCCGCCGTGAATCATTGGAAAAATAGTATGACACCTACCCCAGCGAAGCCCGAGGGGCTCCCAGCCTCGAAATCGATCCCTTCCTTCCTATTTTGATTGAAGATCACCACCCTTTTTCTGCATTTTACTAGTGATTTTGCTAACCCCACAAATTAGGTACTTCGAGGAGATTGTAAGAGCCGGCGTTCAACGCCTGAAATACCCGAAACTAAGAACGTTTGCTCTTGTATCTTTTTGATCGGTACCTCCCGTACTCAAAGTATACTAAGATCTTGATACTCGTATTGTTATATGTACAGCTCGGCGTAGTTCTATACGTATTATCCTGCCTTAATCGTTGCGTAAGGTTACTTATTCCTAATCTCTCATAGTGGGAGACCTTATTTAAAGATCTCCCGCTCCCTCTAAGCATCCGTTACCCGCCGGCAAAAAATAAATACATTTTGCAGGCAGGTGGTTGCAGATCCTTCTGAGCTAATCTGAGCTAATCATCCGTGACCCATCGCAAATAAATATGTATATATTTTTTTATCGGAAGAAAAAAAAATGATACATTTGAAATTAAAAACTCTTTGCAAAAAGACAACTTGTTTTCTCCTAATGAACCGTCAATAGTAACCCCATTTTGCTAATTCGGTGTTACTATCGAAAAGGGATATTACCTTTTACTATAAGTAGTCGCTTACTATTGGCAAGCATCTCCTTCGCGGGGGCCCGTCGGCACGTAGTGCGCGGGGAGCGTGTTCGGGCTTGTAGATTAAAGCGCTTGCAGAAGGCGCGTGGTGCTTTCTATCTTTTGTGCCGCGCTTACCGGTCATTCCGGCTCCAACTCGACTTCAGCCCGGATTGGCCGCGCAAATGGGTGGGCTTTGGCACTTTTCCATGGTTGGGAAACCGGCATGGCTGTTTATTTCGCCAGTCGCACGTTGCACAATATTGTTAATGACTTAATGACTGGGATAACAACGCCGAAAATATCTTCGAAACGTTACCGGACTCTCAGGAAACGCCAGAAGACTTACAAGGATTCGGCGGACTCAGTCCCGCCAAGAGTTCGGCCCGTCGTTTACGCGCTTTAGGGGTCAAGAAGGTCATTATGGGTGCTGTCAAAGGTGCCCGCCGCGATGAAGTGGGTCGAATCTATAGGGTGCGTGGTCTTAACCTCGCACCATGCCATCAAGTATTATTTTCTCTATATCCATCGGGGTGAGCTGATGACTGCTCGCCCTTCCCGAGAAACAATTGGGCTGGTACATTGGTTTTCGATGGATGCCCCCCTTGATGCTTCTTCAATAAAAAAAGGCCAAATCGAATTATGTTCTCTCCAAATAGACTCGAGTTTCATTACGATCAGGTAATACGTCCAGATTTATTGCTAAAAATGAATTACGAAAACATAATGGAAGTTCCCAGATTGTGTAAAATAATAGTAGTTCCAAAGGCACCCTCAAATTTCATAAAGAATGTTAAATTAGCCATGGAAATTGTTTGTGGTCAAAAATTCATACAGACACGAAGTAGAGGTTCGACGGGAAAGTCGTTTCGATTCAATAAATTCGTATTAAATCAGGAGTCCAAGAGAGACACAGGATATGTCACTTACCTAGCACGAAGCACTCTACGAGGGCATATCATGTATAATTTCTTGGAAAAACTTGTTACGATAATATCTTTTTACGATTATCCAGTCAAAATACGAAAAAACTCCATTCAATTATCAATGTCAACGTCGTTGTTACGATTATTTCCCGAAATACAAGATCATTTCGAGATTTTCGAGCATATTCGAGGGTTTGATGTAACTATTGTCACTTCAGCCAACACACCAGATGAGACTGTAATTTTGTGGAGTGGCTTTTTGCAAAAAGAGGTTTAGTCATATGTCAAATCAAATTATGCGAGATCACAAACGTAGATTGCTTGTGGCTAAATATGAATTGAAACGAATGTATTATAAAGCCATTTGTCAAGATAGAAATCTTCCTAATAAGATAGTGCGACCTGTTCACAGGTCAAGACGTTGAGTCACGCCTGTGCGCTCTAGTCCGCATTCATCCGCATTCGGATGGCGGAGTGAGTGAACTGAGTTTCCATGAAGGTGAAAGTCCTTCTCCCTTGAGAACAGGGTAACGGCGTACCCACATGCGTTTGGAGCGGCATCCAAAGGTGTGAAGCTGGGTAGAAAAGGGATGAAGAACCCGGAAATTAGCCTTTTCCGCAGTCTTCGCCCCCCCCCGGGGATAAGCGGGTTTCGCCCCCTAGGAAGTGGGGAACGAATAATCTCTAGCAAGGGCGTGATAAATACCCTTCGTTGGGTATTGTCTGGGTGAATACTACAGGGTGGTTATTCTACCCACGAAGGCTAATTACTGAACCGCAGCACCTGAAGCGTCGTAATAGGAAAGCGGGGTGGGTGGTATTGCGTCCTACTCTTTAGGAGACCCCCCCCCGTGTCCGGAATATCAGACAGAGGCCAAGGGGAAGGAATTTTCTGCCCTTTCCCGTTCTTTTGGTGCGCCTCCGGCGTAGAGCGGGAGCCTTACGGCCCAATCCAAAAGGATAAATGGAATCTCGGAACTGTGTAATCCTGCGCACCTCTGAGCTTAAACTCAGGCGGGCTAACCTTATGGTGTGTAGGATTGGGATAGGGCAAAAAGCTAAGAAAAATTTTTTTTCGCCCGGTTGTCGGGATATGCTAAAGTGTCCATGCATCCGAAAGGACGAAAGAGCAGTCAACATATATGCTTCGAAATCGAGGATGAGAGGCACAACGTGTCTTTAAGTTGTAATAATTTCTCAATCTGGGTGCAAGGAGCCGTATGATGGGAGACTATCACGTACGGTTTTGAACCAGGGGCGTCAGAGGAAATTCCACGTCTACTGTAACCGTTATGAATATTTTTTTAAGTTGTCTAAGTTGCCAAGAAATAGTTCCAAAACACGAGTAAGAAACCGGTGTATTTTCACAGGGCGCCCTCGTTCCGTATATAAGTTATTTCGCATTTCTCGTATAGTTTTTCGTGAATTAGCTTCTAAAGGTTCTTTAATAGGCATAAACAAATCGTGTTGGTAGCCAATAGAACAAGGGTTAGCTCTTCAAGTACCCATAGGTCTTTCACTGCCTCCCAACCTGCCAAGAGGCGCTCAGAGAATGAAATACGTTTTTTCCCTCGGTTATGATGCGAACATTTGGTTACTACACGCTAAACTTTCTCCACAGAGAATCTAATAGCTGAATTAGGAATAGAGCGAAAAACAAATATTTTTTCCGAACCCTGCGGCCGCCAAAGGCACGAGACTAGAAGGAGCGGTGCTACGCACGGCCCTTCGGGCACGAGACTATAGGGAGGGGTGAAACCACCAATTTAGATATATGTCTCTTAATAAAGAATAGATCAAACGCCCCGCGAGGCGCGGAGTGCTGTTCGCAAAAATCGAAAAAAAATCTTTTTTTTATGCATACATTGAGTAATCTTTTATCTAGTATAAAAAATGCGCAAAAAGCTCAAAAGCGTGTTCTTTATTTTTCCCCCTTCAAAAAAATAAGCGAGAGAAAAAAACGCTTTGTCTGCTCTGCTTGTAAAATTACGCCTCGTGTTTTCGTTTCGCGTCTTTGTTGGGATTTTTGCAGAATTCTGTACAATGAGGGTTATATCCACGGATTCTCTCAGGAAGCAGACGGAAGCTTGAGAATAGTCTTAAAGTATCATTTTTCTGGAATAGGTGTAATAAAAAAAATGGAAACAATATCTAAACCAGGTTTTCGGATTTATTCATCAAAAAATCGTTTATCAAAAAAAAGGGAAGGACTTGGTATAACCATCTTATCCACTTCAAGGGGAAATTTGATATGTGATCGTGAAGCACAAAAAACCAATTTTGGTGGCGGTGAGATTCTATGCCAAGTTTTTTAAAAAAATCAAGTAAAGTTTATGGAAGCCAAATTCTTTTGTTTTTTGGAAATAATTGGAGTTGGATATAAAGCCAGTACTAACGCGCAAGGCTCTATTTTATATTTGAAATTAGGATTTAGTCATGGGATTCGACTTCAAGTTACACCTTCAGTTCGCGTTTTTTGCTCAAAGCCTAATCTTATTTGTTGTACTGGAATGGATCATCAAAAAGTCACTCAATTTGCTGCCATTGTCAAAAGTTGTAAACCTCCCGAAGTTTATAAAGGGAGGGGTATACAATATCGAAACGAAATTATACATAAAAAACAAGGGAAAAAAAAATAAATCATGTCATATATTTTAGGAACCAATCTAAATTCCAATAAACAGGTGAAAATTGCCTTAACTCGAATCTTTGGAATTGGGCCTAAAAAGGCAATTCAAGTTTGTGATCGATTAGGCCTCAGCGATAACATTAAGGTTAATAAGTTAACTAAGTATCAATTTGACCAAATTATAGAAATAATAAGTCAAAATTATTTAGTCGATTCGGAATTGGAGAGAGTCATTCAGAGAGACATCAAACGATTAATTAGTATTGGTTGTTATCGCGGGTTTCGCCATAATGCAGGATTGCCCTTACGCGGCCAACGGACTCATACTAATGCTAAGACTTCTCGCAAATTGAGATACATTTCGATCAGAAGTTGATAAAAGTTTTTTTCGTTTTTTCCAGTTCGTACAAAATATCTTTGTAATTAGTGAACGGATTGGATGGATCATAAAAAAACGGAATCGATGGTATCGAGCAACACCAAAAACATTCAATAAACACTCATGCAAGAAAAGCACGGTATTACTAATATGCAAAAAAAACACTGTATTACTTATATTCAATCAACTTTTGGTAATACAATTATTACTTTAACGGATTATGACGGAAATACAAAAACTTGGGCCTCCTCAGGTTCAGTGGGGTTCAAGGGATCTCGTCGCTCAACCAATTATGCTGCTCAAGCAACTGCAGAAAATGCCGCGCGAGCTGCCATTCAACTTGGATTTAAGTTTGTCGAAGTGAGAATCAAAGGATTGGGTTATGGAAAGGAATCTTCGCTACGTGGTTTAAAACTAGGAGGTCTTATTATTACCAAAATTCGCGATGTAACCCCAACGCCACATAATGGATGCCGACCTCCTAAAAAACGTCGTGTTTAAATATCATCATAAAGTGCTGTGTCATCATAAAATGGTAAATTGAGTTTCAAGAGTAGAAAAAATTTTTTTAGGGTCCGAGGGAGACTTCTTTCGCTTCACAGGGCTTAACCCTTCCTTCGTGAAGGCGAAGAAGGAAATCTACAAGCCATGTATGGCCTTCGGCCCTTCGGACCCACAAAGCGCGTAGCACCTCTCCCTATAGTATCGCGCCCTTGGGCCCAGGGTCCGGGCTTTAGCCGGTACCACGGCGCCTTCAGCCGGGCCGCCGGGTAAGGGTCGAAAACAAAGAAAAATTTATATATATTTTTTTTATTTCGTTCTATGCCCTATGGGCCTGCGGCTTACGGCTGGTTATCTCAGGCTCTCGAAAATGAGAGAGCTTGGGTCGTTTTCGTTCGCGGCGAGTCTCGTCGACTTCAGTCCTATTCAACCATCCGAGGGGTGGTTTCAAGTTGAAATACGGGAAGGCTGGGCGCAGCACAAACAAATCATTTCTCCCCTAGCAATTACTATGCCCCAAGGGCCTCATGAAACTGATTATGAGGGCGCTGCTTAGTCCGAAGGCCCCAGCGAACAAATTAGGTGACAGAAGTACTGAAAAAGGAAAAAGAATAAAAATGAGCTTTAGTCAATTATTTCCCAAATATAATTCTAGTTTTAATCCATTACGTGGGAGCGCTATACAATGTTCAGTGATACAATTACAACAAAACAAGGTCTTGGTGGATACAGGACTGAAAACTCCAATAATTTGTTTCCAACATGAACTGAAAAGAGTGCCAATCACCAAGCAAGCAAGGTTTCATTTTGGAATTGAAGATGTAGAAGTGTTTGGTGAACCAAAGATGCTTTTGCCGAAACCATTAGAAATAAAATGTAAAGGAAAACTAGTTTGGATTGAACTCACCAAGATTTGGCGAAGTGACCAAAATTTGGTCAAAGGATTTATTTTGAATTCAGTGAAAGGAGGTTATGCTGTAGCAATCGCAGGTTATATAGCTTCTCTCCCCAAGAGTCTTCTCAGAAGTAGAAAAGTATTTTATAGTCAATGGAGAATATTCTCCATTTTGAACATGAAACCAGAAATAAGTAATATCGTGGTAAAAGAGATTGGTGATGGCAAAATAGATTATTTCTCGCCGACAAGATCGCATCAGGAACGAACAAAGCATTTAGGCGCGAAGCTAAAACACCGGCGAGACGCGGAAAGGAACACCAACGTCAAGAAAAAAAATATTTTTTCCGAGAAAGTTCCTACGACCACAAAAACCAAACAGAGCTTTAAGCATTTAGGTACAAAGCCTCTCGCCTATACCGAGAAAAAACGTGAAACTACTAAACAATCCACAAAAAATAACGTATTTCGACTCAAAGACCAAGGCCGGGGCAAATAATTAGTTTTTGTTGGTGTGTTAACGCGGTTAAAAACTAGGTTCGAAGAAGGGATGTCACGCAAATAATCCATTAGTGCGACTACGAGCGATGTCTCATCGCCCCAAGCCTCAGGTAATGCGGGGGGTATGCCCACATGTATGTATACTCAGGACCTCAGTAATGAAAAGGGGAGGCTGCCCGCGGCCCTTTAGCTAATCACTGAAAAATTATTTTCTTTGCGTTTTCGGCCGGCTCCGCAATTTTCGGCCCATGACGGGCTTCGCCACCTTAGGTTTCGGGCGGGTCCTTTGCGAAGCGAATAAAAGCTCTGCTTTTTTGTTCTGGCCTGATACAGGCATGATTCCCCTGTGTCCTTCGGACCCGGACTACGCGCATGGCCTCGGATAAGAAAATAATTATCTCCCAGAACGACTCAGAGCGCAAATAAAGTATATATTTTATTTGGCTGGGCGAAGCGCGATTCAATAAGTATTGGAATCGGTAAAAAAAAAAGTGAAAAAAAAATGCCTCAACTAGATCAATTTACGTATTTGACACAATTCGTTTGGTTATGCGTGTTTTATATGACTTTTTATGTATTATTATATAATGATGGATTACCCAAAATAAGTCGAATTATCAAACTAAGAAAACGACTGGTATCGCAGGAAAAAGTAGGCGCGAAGCAAAGCAATGACCGTGTAGAACAGGATGTGGTTTTCAAAGAATGTTTTCAAGCCAGTGCAAACTATCTGTACTCAAGTGTATCCGGAGCATCCAAGTGGTGTAAAGGAATGGTCCAGCTCGCAAATGCTAATAAATTGCAACGAATGAATAAAGATTATGTATGTTCTTTGGGAGAGATTAGTGTATCACAAGTGATCAAAAAGAACGCACTTTCGACCTTGAGTCCTTCTACTTATCAAACAACTTCTCTAGCTTCACGTCAAACCACCGCTCTTAACAAAATCTATGTTTTACGCGGACAAAAGAGAACTCTGGCGAAGATAAAGAACGGACCAAGAAAAAAAAAAATTTCATGAGAGGGAGAAAGGAAAAAGAAATGTTATGTAGAACTAACGTCCTACATCTTCGGCCTCAATTAGATCAATTTACGTATTTGACACAATTCATTTGGTTATGTTTGGTTCATATTACTTCCCATTTCGTCTTATATTCGGTATTGGTTTTTACCAATACTGAATGGCCCTTTATCCTACTAAGAAAACGACTGGTACCGCAGGAAAAAGTAGGCGCGTAGCAGAGCAATGACTGTGTAGGGCAGAATTTATCACGAGTGAACCAAGTGGGGCCGGGAGGGAGTTGGAGAGCTCTAAATTTAGCGTACCTGACTTCCATTCGCTTCTTTCCTATTCTTGGGTTCTTTCATCCGAGTCTTAAAGATCAAGTGGATTTTTGGTATATTCCCTGTATTTTGCTACACGTCATTTTTATCTTTTTTTTTACAGTTACAGGAAAAGTCTTTTTACTACGGCTCCCACACTCTGGCTCTAAGATTTATCAAGACCTGTGATTTCGATGTATTTCCATGGATCAGTTATTCTACGTTCTGATGTCCTTAATTATAGGATTTAACTTGGGACAGCTTTTTGGTTCATTCAAAACTACGGATTTCTTCGTGATGTTCTATTCCGGGGCTTGTTCGCGTTCGCCATAGTAGATTTCAAGTTAAGGCACGTACCAAACGGACCGGCACCAGGTTCGAATTTATTGACCGATGCCCTGGAGGGCGAAGGTCTTCCCTTCCAGGGTATTCTTCTGCGGGTGCTCGAAGGGTACCTCCGGGCATTTGCTCGGCAAGAGCAAATAGCTGTGGAGCTACCGCCAAGACCAAACCATTATCCTAACAAATCAGATGTGCTGTTTGGTCACTTTCATAGGACCAGCCGCCACTCCCATATCCCCCCGCAAATAAACCTTCTAGGGTTATATACCCACTGGGCACTACATTTAGTAGTAGCATCAGGCCCGAGCGACTCGGGTATCGGTGGCTGACTGCATCAAGTCTCAACCTATAGAAGCCATAAAGACCGTGATGGGGACGACAGCCACGGCCGTGGGGAGCTACCCCGAAGTCGAGTTAGAGAAAGCGAAGGCTGCTGACGAGGCAGCCCGCTAATGGCTTGGAGCGGCAGAAGCTTGGAATAAGCATTTGGAGCCAACGACGCGATTATCTTAATAATAATGTAACACGCGCGGAACAGGAACTAAAGGATGCTATACGGCACGATGAGTCGCGCAGGGGCGGGTGGTTCGGCTTTACAGTGAAATACAGGGCCAACAAATTGGAATCTGAGGCTGCTGTACAGTAACGTACCAAGGCCTTGGAAGATAATAAGAAAACTTTGGACCTGGCAAACCTGCCACATGTACCTGCTCTTGACCTTCAGGCGTCCCACAGCCTTCAAACGCACCGACCCCTCCGGCGCCGCCCGCCGCCTCCACCGCGACGTCCCGCCGCACCCGCTTCAGATACACCTCAGCTCTTTTCTAACTCGCTACCACCTCGCATTTAGCTCAAAAGTACGGGGTTCGTGATTTATTACCAAACGAAAAACCGGCTACGGGAGCAGCTTCATATTTGGCAAAAGGGAAAGATTGGTGCTGTTGGTTTCTGGAGAATCTCGCGTCTCTTTTTTAGTACTTGGGCCTATTAAACCAGCAATAAGCTTATAGTTCTATTGGACACGTAGGTTATCTGTTCATTGGTTTCTCATGCGGAACCGTATAGATTTATTAATGACCATTAATGCTTTCGCCATAGTTTTAGCATTACGTCGAAACAGTTTCAAACTATGGTTACAGCATTTTCTTTCTTCGATTGCACCTAAAATCTCTATTCTTGTTTATCCCTTGATTGGTTCCACCCATCAAGACTTTCGGAGAGGGTGGGAACGAAAAGAAATAGATTTTGTCGCGGAACAGAAAGCTTTTATGCGCTTTGCTTATCCCACCGTAGATATTTATGCTATGCCCTGGAAGGGCCAGCAAGACCTAGGGGGCCGTGGGGCAAGCACATACAATTGCTCAGACAATTTGGGCTATATCCGGGGCTTGAATGGTAAACAAAAACAATTAATAAAAAAATTGGTCTACGCTAGCAATCACTAACCTTTTTTATTACTTTTTCCCCTCCATAACCCTCTCCCTTGTTTTTAGTTACTCATCAAACGGCATTTCGCCTATGTTTATGAGCTTGACGATTTATCGGGGGACACATCACAAAAAAATATTTTGTTTTTTCGAAGTATAAATCATTTAGGTTAACACGGGCCGGGCGCTTGCGTTTAGCGGAGACATTTATTCCATTAGCAAAGCCGCGCTGGGTGGAGCCTCCCGCTTTGGCCGAGCGCCCCGAAAGAAACGAATTTCGCGGCTCGAAAAAAAAAGGTGAAAGCGATGAAAACTCATAGAGAAACCTTGGGGCATTGGCTTCTTCAAAGAATTACTGCTGCTTTCTTAATCCCTACCATTCTTATAGCAAATGTATCCACTCTGATTCTGCTAAATATCTTGTTATTCTGGCATATTCATGTGGGAATCGAAGAGATTTTGGCAGATTATGTTCACCATGAAGTAACACGAAATTGGATTTTGATTCTTCTCAGAGTATTCTGTTTAATAATTATCAAATATGTTTTTGTTTTTTTTGTTTTTTAAAAGAATTAAGAACCATCTAGGAGTTCGGATGGCGCCTTAAACCAAAGGTAGGCGCGGAGGAGGCCTAAGTCCCTCCCTTACCGTAGGGCAGCGGGTCCGAGACATGATACTAACGGCCCCCCCTTTGGGCCACGAGACCCTCTCTCTATGGCCCAAAGGGCACTCCTTCTAGTCTTCGTGCGCGGAAATCGTCAAGCCATTTCCGGCCTCCTCATCGGCCCTTTGGGCCAACGGCCCTTCGGGTACTCGACTATAGCCCCCGGGACTGTCAGACGGAAAAGGGAAAAAAAGGGCTTTGAGAATTATTTATTTATCGGGTTGCACGTTCGGTGATTACTCCGGGCCCGGCGCTTCCCCCGGAAAATAGGAAAGAAATAGATTTTCCTAGGGCACTTTAACCGAGTTGGCTTTCAAAACAGAGACTATTATTACGGATCTAGTAAAATATTTAACATTTTCTATGATTCTTTTTCTTTTAGGTATTTGGGGAATTTTCTTAAATAGAAAAAATATTCTTATTATGTCAATGCGTGCGCCGCGTAGAGTAGAGTGTGCTCGTACGAAACGTACCATGAATATGTTCATCATGTAAAGCATCCCGCTATCCTTTAGGGGAAATCCCAAGGGGTATTGTAGCATGCTGGGAGAAGGGGAGCAAACCCGAAAAAAACAATTTTTTTGCCCCGAGCTATTAGGTGCTATGGATTCGTTCCCAAGTTAGCTGGAGGGTGTAACCTCGGTCTGGTAACGACGCCCCGACGATCGTGACTATATGCCGCCAGCAGGAAGAGCGGCCTTCTTACAGCCACCGCCTCTGGCATTGGGGTTAGTTGAAAGAGTGGAAACATACTGCGGGACAGCTACCACAAAATGTGGGTAATGACTCGAATCCTAAAGAACCTATTTTGACACACAAACACGAAACGCGGGAATGCCTAAGGCCGGTGACGGCTAATCTACTTAGGGGGGGTGCCCCCCGTCGGAGAGAGGCATCGGGTGTTCCGTAGTAGCGATTATCGCGAAGGGATCAAGAGAGAGATCACTTACCGGGGACGACTGGCTCGTATGAGTTGTATCGCCCGTTGTGGGGAAGGCTCGGCCCGAACTAACCGGGACCCGGGGACGGAAGGGAAGAGATAACCCTGAAATCGTCAAGCCGAGGGGCTATAGGCACGTAGTGCGCAGGGAGCGTGTTCGGATATCGTGCGCGGAAATTGTAAAGTCCTTCGGAACCTTCGGCGCTTCTTTCATAAAGCCAAAGAAGTCTCCGGGACTCGACCAGCGGGTCGGTCTGAAGGACCTGGAGGCCAGAAATAGCTTATAGATTCCCGCCGCCCCCCCTAGCGGAGAGAACTCAAGCCCACAGGCTCATGGATTTTTGAAAGGAAGAGTTGTGAAAGACACTTGAAAAAGTCGATCCAGCCACCCCAGCGACTATATAGTCATGGTCATTTAAGTATGTATGGACTCCTCCGTAATAACATTGTGTGGCGGGAAGGAGACTTTACAGGCCCTCTCCCTATAGTCGAGTGCCACGCGTCTCTCCCTCGTAAAGGTTTGCGGAAATGGCTTATTTCCGCGCACGAGTGCCATAAGGAGGGGTGCATAGCACTTTGTGGGTCCGAAGGACGCTTAACCTATCGGGTCGAGCACTATGTGCCTATCGGGTCTCGCGTCCCCCGGACCTGCCGGGAGAGGGCGCAACTACCGATAGAGGATTTTTTTTTCGTCTCGGAGAGCCGTATGCGAGGAAATCTTGCACGTACGGTTCGGAGGGGGGCCACCCAAGCATAAAAAAGATTTTCTTCCCTTACGCAACCCCTCCCTCAGGTCTTCGCGCTACGTGCCTCTCTTTATGGGTCCGGAGGTGCGTAAGCACTTTCAGACGGGAGACTGACTTCTTCACGAAAGAAGGGCCGAAGGCCGGAAATGGCTTGACGATTTCCGCGCACGAAGACTAGAAGGAGTGCCCTTTGGGCCATAGAGAGAGGGTCTCGTGGCCTTTGTTTGGGCTTTGAACCCGAAAAGCCCGCCGCAGGCTCGTAGTGCTCGACGAAAGGGAGAAGGTCTCTGCTATCGGGCGGGTGGCCCACCCCCTACCAATTGAGTTAATGTTACTTGCTGTCAATTTGAACTTTTTGGTATTTTCTGTTTATTCGGATGATATGATGGGTCAATTATTTGCTTTATTCGTTTTAACGGTGGCTGCTGCGGAATCCGCTATTGGGTTAGCCATTCTGGTTATTACTTCTCGAATTCGCGGTACTATTGCAGTGGAATTTAGGGCGACCGTTCGCGTCGCTTACAGTCATTGTTTGGCCATATGGAGAAGAATTGCTATTCTGTGCTCACCATATAGCAAACCACGCGAGACCCTATTCCGCGTGCCGGGCATAGAGCTTACCTAAACCCCGTGTAAACGGGTGGGAACCGCAGCATGCTCTAAAAGCGTAGTTGAGGGGGATAGAAAAGAAGGTTGAACCCTTAGACTACTAAGTCAGCTCGCTATTGTACGAGATGAGAACCAGCTGTGACAAATCGAAGTCTCTTTCAGTAAACTGACCCGCGGCGGTGAACCGTGTGAATGTGGTGACGCGCACGAATACACGCTGTCAAGCTCTCAGTCTGCCGTTGATAAATTACGGTAAGACCAGAATGGGAACTTCCGGCCTGCAGACATTGCAGAGCCTCGAGGAGGGAGCAGATTACCCAAACTACTGGGGACAAGAGACTAAACGACATCTCGATGCGAAACGGCCTTGCACGAACAACCGGCCAAGAACTGTAGGCAACACCGGTGAAGTCCACTTCAGTCATCTGGACGGAGGTGGACGTCAGAGAGCCCGTAGTACTCCCGAAGGGTGGAAAAAATAAAAAAAAGATTTTTTTTTTTTCGCTAATCGGCACAAGGGAAGGGGCTTAAGCGTCTGCTATATCTTAGCAGATCGGATTCAACCAAGTCCTCGAGTAAGGCTCCCAAGGATCCCGGACGGGTCAATACACGGAAAAAGAATATTTGGGCTGACGCGGATCTTTGGATTTTTAGATTTTGGAGAAAAATACGCTACGCGCCAGGTTTCGGAAATGCATCATGTTCGGGGTCTCGAGGACGGGCTCATATAAGAGAATGCTTGGTTTTATTCCCTCCCACTAGAATCGCGCATGATCGCTATAGTGAGAAAGCAAGTTACTTCATGTTACTCACGCCGCTTGTAGGCCCGCATAGGTCACTGGAAAAACAAGCCAAGACCTTGCGACGGAAGCAAATTCTCCAAAGGAAGGTTGAATCGGAGAGCCGTATGATGGGCGACCATCTCGTACGGTTCGGAGAGGGCTCGAGTACCAATGCATTCAATATGTGTCTGGGAAAGAACAAATATATATATATATATATATATTTATCCACTCTATTCAATTGCATGAAGGGTTAAGCACAAAAACATGTGCTTCGCCTCTATTTTAAAAATACGAAGTATCCTTGGGAGAGGCAGGATTCGAACCTACGTAGAAAACCTTCAGCAGATTTACAGTCTGTCGCTTTTAACCACTCGGCCACTCTCCCTATGATAAGTAAGCTTCTATTTTCCGGTGCCGCGGGACTCTGGTGAAAAATAGGTCAATCCACGCCTACGCACCTTTGGACTAACTAAACAAGTAGAAGGATGTACCGTTGGTATATATTATTCATTGCGCACTTTACGCATTCTACAGGATTTGAACCTGTGACCTTCAACTTAGAAGGTTGTTGCTCTATCCAACTGAGCTAAGAATGCGGCACATTACTAACCACTTCGCAAAAGAAGAGTGAATTCCAGAGAAGAAAGAAGCTTGCTTCTTTCTTCTCTCCCGCTTTATTCGCGTCGCGAATGAAAGCTGAAAAAGAAAGGGTCAATGGAGTGAAACGAACGAAAAAATATATATTTTTTTTTGCTTCGCGTTTTCCTCGGTTTGATCAGGTTCAACACACGACGAAATAGAATGAATTTTGTATTAAAAACTATTTTGGAGGAAGTTCGAATTCGTGTTTTTTGGATATTGATTCGCTTTAGTTTTACATGGTTTACGCGTTATTGGTTCCCAGAAGAGTTCATTTTTTTATTAGCTAAACCCTTTCCCACTTCGCCTTATTCAGACTCATCTTTCATTTGTACACAATTAACGGAGGCCTTGAGCACATATGTTACTACGTCTTTAATATCATGCTTTTACTTTTTATTTCCTTTTTCAAGTTATCAGATTTGGTGTTTTTCGATGCCCAGTTGCTATGAAGAACAGAGACAAAAATACAATAAATTGTTTTACTTAAGTGGTTTTTGCTTCTTTCTGTTTTTTCTCGTGACTTTTGTTTGGGTAGTTCCCAACGTTTGGCACTTTTTATACGAATTAAGTACAACATCAACTAATTTATTTATAATAAAGTCACAACCTAAGCTTTTTGACTATATTATGTTAACCGTTCGTATCTCATTTATTTCATCAATATGCTCTCAAGTACCTGTACTTGTGATCTGTTCGCTGGAATCGAGAGGAGTGAAAACCCTTATAAAAAATCGTCGTTTTTTTTATGGTTTTTTCGCTTTTCGTAGCAGCTTTTTTTACACCTCCGGATATCTGGTGTCAAATTGTCGCTTGTTTACCTATTTATTTTATAATAGAGTTGACCATTTTTTACGCATCGATTATACAAGTTTATAAGAGGCAACTAGCCCTTTAACCAACACTAAGCCATGGCGAAATTTCGCTCGCTACTACGCGCCAAACTTTAACCATTTCTCCTTTTGTCTGGCCAATTTGTCTCCGCCGGGTTATGCAGGGGGAGGCGCGGAAGCAGCGTCTGTTCGCGCTTACCCCCCGGTTTATCGTTTATACGTACCCGGCCAAGCGCAGCGAGGCAATGCGAATCCATCAAGCAACAAAAAAACCCACGTGTTTTGCCGGAAAAAAATTTATCTTGCACTCGCGTATTCGGCTTTTTCGCTCGCGCCCCGCGCATGTAGTGCTTATGGGCCCTCTCCAATGGAGACTTCTTTGGCTTTACGGAAGAAGTCTCCATTGGAGAGGACCCGAGATAAAAATTTTTTCGGTTTTTGACTCAACATCTGTCCCGGTTGGCAGGCCCTCTCGCGTTGGTCGAGCACTAGGGGCCCTTAGATTGAAACCGGGGCTGGAGTAGTTCGTAAAAGAACCAGAATATACCCAATGAATTTGATATGGATATTTCCAATTGCTTTTTGTGACGCTGCGGAACCTTGGCAATTAGGTTTTCAAGACCCTGCCACTCCTATGATGCAAGGAAGTGCGACATGATGACATTGAGAGCAATATGGGGGGGCTTCCCCATCTGGCAACGGTTTCTGCCGGACCCTACTCGAGCATGCCTTGACTCGAAAGACTGGGGTTGAAGCCTTGGGGATAGGGTTAGCTGATAGAGGCAGTGTAAGCGAATGTATATAAACCTCGTCAATCGTAAGGCTCGACGTGAACGGATTAGCCCCTTTCCTTGGGGCGTATCGAAACCGCAAGTTCACCGGGGTAAAGTACAGTCGGAAAAATCAGCAAAGGTTAGGTGCTATTAATGTAACATGGTAAGCCCAGATTTCTCCACTCCCTATGGAGGTGCACCCGTAAGGGCACATAACGAAGATGTGGGTAAAGGAAGCCCCACGAAGCAAAAGAGGTGGCTGACTTGGGGCGGCATTCAGCACAATGAGATCGAAGCAAGTCCGGGGGGGGGGGGCAGCTCGGCGCAAGCAGACTGACGAAGAAACGAGCACGAAAAAACGAACGAAACAGTCAACGATTGCCAAGAACCGATGGTGGTGGCATGGAAGTTTGGAGACCTTAAAAAGGCCTACAACTCCAACGCGGATTAGCCACTAGTCCCAGCTATCAGGCCCGAACACGCTCCCCGCGCACTACGTGCCTGGCAGTAATCATGGTGCCCGGGTGTAGATGGTTAAAATTGGGCAGGCAAGGGAGACTGGAACGGCCTACGCATCAATATTCCCGGCAACCCCGAGTGAGAAGCGCCGCTCGATACAATATACCGTAATGACCGGTGTGTAGTCTTTTCTTGGGGGGTCGCAATGGGAACGAGTGCATCTGCACCACATGAAAGTAGGCGGCCCGTGACACAAAATTTGCAAATGAATCTAGAATGCCCTCTCTCTTTGGTCGAGTGTTTTAAGGACACTCCTCGCCGAAATGGCTGAGAAAAACTTCGCACTACGTGCCTCTCCTTCTAGTCTTCGTGCGCGGAAATCGTCAAGCCATTTCCGGTGCGTAGGCCTGTAGAGAAATTTTGAGAATGAAATGGAGCTGTATGAAAGTAAACTTTCACGTACAGTTCTTAGGGGGGAAAGCCCGTAAGGGCCTACCTATCCAAAACTAATTGACTTACATCATGATATTTTTTTCTTCTTAATCGTTATTTTGATCTTTGTATTATGGATGTTGGTTCGCGCTTTATGGCATTTTCACTATAAAAGAAATCCAATTCCAGAAAGGATTGTTCATGGAACTACTATAGAAATTATTTGGAGGGCGACCGTTAGGTCACCCATAGTTATGTCAATGGGGCTCAACACATGGGCTCTAAACCGCGCGAGCCTATCCTCCGCGCGCCAGGTATACGACTCATCCTTGCCACGTAAGTGGCGGGAGACCGAAGCATGTCGTAAAAGCGAGATTGAGGGGTCCTTGTCGTTCGCAGCTGGACTGTGGAAAGCCCAAGATCATCTTGCTAACCTGCCATCGCTATTCGAGATGAGGAGCTGCTCTGGCGAATCTAAGTTCCTTTCGGTCGAATTGAACCTGATGCTATCCGGATCCAAACCGGTGACACGCACGAGCGCACGCATTAAAGCTCTCAGCCTGACAATGGTCCAAAGTGTACAGGCCGGAGATAGTGCGGTGCCTACACCCCGCATGAGAGCAGATTACCTACATCACTGGGGACAGGGAACTAAAAGACATCTCGTGGCGACACGGCCTATCGGTGATACCGGTGAGATCCCAGCGTGGTCACACGTCTTGGGAAGTCAGAGGATCCATATGACCTGCCTACTGTTAACGCAGCCTCGTAAGAGGAAAGCGCTTTGCGAACACAAAGCAACGGGGAAGGGATCTAAGCATCTGCCATACCTTTGCAGATTTTACTCGATATCGTCTACGGACTCACCCCCCTGGGATCCCAAGGTGGATGTGTCCGACTATGTGCGGAATGGGGCTGATGCCCTCGTGGACCTTTGGATCTCGTCTTTTCGAAGGCGTGACTGGATATACCATGATCTAAGCAATTACCTAAAGAATATGGACATATGGAGCATAGCCTACCAGAAACTGAGACCAAATCCAGGGTCAATGAGCCCTGGGACTGACGGCCTGACCATCGATGGCACGTCTTTTCGTAAGCTTCAAGCGCTGAGAGATGCAGTCCTGGACAGCGGAAGCCCATATGAATGGGGAGGCGCAAAAATAATTTCCAAGCCGGGCGAGAAAATATCATTTGGAATTCCCTGCTTCCAAGACCGTATCGTGCAAGGGGTGCTGAGAATGCTTCTAGAGCCTATCTATGAATCAATATTCTCTCGGAGATCCCACGGCTGGCGACCGGGGCGTAGCGCGCACACGGCCCTACGCACCATGCGCAGCGACTTCAGAGGAACTAATTGGATTGTACCAGGCAACATTAACAAAGTCTTCGACACCGTGAACCATGGCGGCGGCGTCCTCTGCCACATCATGAGACGTAAGATCCGAGACAAAAAACTGCTAAAACTCATTAGTGGCGGATTGGAAGCGAAGATGCACATGCCCTATGGGAACATTGAGGAATCGAACTTGCTAACCCCGGAAGGCAGAATACTGAGTCCAATACTGTCCAATATATATCTACACGAGTTCGACATATGGATAGAAGAGCGCATCCGGCAATACAACCCAGGAAGGAAGGATAATCGTAGCTGGGTGCTGCTTCGGAACCAGGGAAAGATGCGTAAAGCGCGCCCCCGCAGTGACCCATTCGACCCATTGTATCGAAGAATGGAGTACAGACGATACGGAGATGACTTCCTCATAGCTATCCGTGGCGCCCTGTCTGATGCTAAAGTCATTCGTCAGGAATGCGAAACCTTCCTGGGAGAGAAACTCAAATTGCTACTGAACATGGAAAAGACCCATATAAAACATATATCCGTGGGAATTCCTTTCTTGGGGCACCGTATCGGACGCCGAGTAGTACACACGAAACAAAGATACCAGACCCAAGAGGGTTGGCGATGGGGGAGAAAAAAGAAAGTTATCCTCACCATGGACGCAGACATGAACCAGTTGAAGCTGCGATTGCAACAGCAGGCTTACCTTGCTGGGAATGGGGATCCTCTACCAAACTTCGGCTTGATGAGGTTACCTCGAAGCGAAGCAAACCGACGAATGAATTCAATTTTGCGCGGATACGCCAATTGGTATCAGTTTGCCGGAAACAAACGCCGGGCCATCGCCTATTTGGCTTACGTCCTGCGTTATTCCCTGGCCAAGATGTTTGCAGCGAAATTTAAACTGCACTCTCTGAGGAAGGTATTCCAGATAGCAGGTAACGATTTAGGTGGGGCGCTCGAAGCCCGATATCCAGTGGGAGTCACTGACTCACAAGTGGAAGCTTGGCAACGGTCTGTGAGTGGGAAAGGTACGCCTAGAGACATTCCGGGCTTTTGGGGAATCAGCCAACCGAACAGGGTCCGAAGTAGACTTCTCCGACACACGAAAAAGCGTTGATTGGCCTGAGCGATAAACCGGAGATAACAAGAGCGCGCGAAATTTCGGAAGTACGTGTACGGTCGTGTAGTTCCGACTGAACCAATGACGCGCTCGCTACTCGTGTGGCGTTTTGCCCAAGGAGTTAAAAGAATCCTGGGCGGTCTCCGGACAATGTAAAAATCATGTGCGGGGCCCGCCGGTCCCTCGCCCGAACACGCTCCCCGCGCAATCCGTGCCTATGGGCCCGAAGACTTTTATTTACAGGGCCCGGCCGAAGAAGTGCGCGGAAATTGTAAAGCCAAAGGGGTTCTACAAGCTAAAGAAGTCTCCCTCGGGCCCTTCCGGCCAAAAAAGCGCTACGCGCGTAGCGCCGCGCCTTCCTTCTAGGTGCCCACCGGGCAACTGGCAGACTGGGCCAGCCCCGCTATCTGAACCCGGAAAGTAATCCGAAGTAAGTCGAGTTAGTGAGCCGTAGCACGGTGACGTGCTCATACGGTTCGGAGAGCACTTGAGTAATCTTATAATGAGGTGAAATTTCTACTCTATCTATTTTTCCAAGTATTATTCTGATGTTTATTGCAATACCTTCGTTCGCCCTTCTTTATTCAATGGACGAGGTAGTAGATCCAGCTATTACTATCAAAGCTATTGGACATCAATGGTATTGGACCTATGAGTATTCAGACTATAACAGTTCTGATGAACAGTCACTAACTTTTGACAGTTATATGATTCCAGAGGATGATTTAGAATTGGGTCAATTACGTTTATTAGAAGTGGACAATCGAATGGTTGTACCAGCAAAAACTCATCTACGTATGATTATTACTTCCGCCGATGTACTTCATAGTTGGGCTGTACCTTCCTTAGGTGTAAAATGTGATGCTGTACCTGGTCGTTTGAATCAGACTTCCATTTTTCTTAAACGAGAGGGTGTTTACTATGGTCAGTGCAGTGAACTTTGTGGAACTAATCATGCCTTTATGCCTATTGTCGTAGAGGCTGTTTCCTTGGATGATTATGTTTCTTGGGTATCCAATAAATTGGACTAGAAAGCAAACAAAATACCAATTATGCCTCAAAAACATTCTTTTCCAAGCAACTCCCAAACGCAACTTTTCGAATTTTTTAGAAAGGTCGAACCTACTATTCCTTGGTTCTTCCCAAGTAACACTTGGGACTACCGAATTTACCTACTCATGATTTGTTTCATTTTCACTTATGAAGACTTCATCATTAAAATGAGTGCTTCTTAACAAAATTTGTGGTTGATTCAACTTCTTATTGTTTCTTATGCTTTAAGTACGCCCCCCGTCGTTTGGCTAAGGTCGGCGAGCATAAAAAACTTTATTTATACCCGAAAAGAGTTTGTAATATCTTGTATAGGTAATTCCGGGGCAAAAGCCGTAGCGGGAGCTCTTATACCTATAGTGATTGCGGGAGTCGCTGAGGTTGTAGCGCAGGCGACCCAGACAGAATTTCATTATCACGCATGCAAACGATATACCAAAGCCTGTAACGACGCCGACGGTGAATAAAATGGAAAAATTAACTACCCCGCGAGGAGGCCTGCTGGGACCTCTAGCACGGGACGCAATTGAAGCTGTCCGTGATTTATATTCCAAAAAATAGATGACTTAAAATATTATGTCACTATTTTTTGGAAAAAAGCTTCCGTTTTATATTTTGCCTTTCCGTGCGTTTGATCCCCCTCGACTTGCTTGACTGTTTCATCTCTCAAAACCTATGGGGTGGAACTAATCATGCTTTTATGCCTATTGTCGTAGAAGCTTTTTCCTCGGATGATTATGTTTCTTGGGTATCCAATAAATTAGACTCAAAAGCAAACAAAATACCAATTATGTCTCAAAAACATCCTTTTCATTTAGTAGATCCCAGCCCATGGCCTCTTTTGGGTTCACTCGGAGCCTTGGCAAGCACTATTGGTGGTGTTATGTACATGCACTCTTTCACGGGAGGCGGAACACTTCTTTGTTTAGGCTTGGGAATGATCTTATATACCATGGTGCGCCCGAAGATACATCGTACGACAAGAGGAGCTATCCACTCTTTTCTGTGCCGTTCAGGCTAGCTTATAAGCTAGGGCACAGGCTCAACTTGCGGATGAGCCATAGTAACATGGCTTACTCGGGAGCAGCAAGTTTCAATCAGAGAACTGTGGGGCTGCCACCGCTAAGACGCTCTGAAAGAGCAGGAGGTAGGGCTAGTATAACTAACTTGATACGCAATGCTCGCGTCACATAGCTCCTCTTGTCTCAAGCAGAATATTACGGCAAGAGCACGGTAAGTAGGCCTCCTCGGAGGCCGAAACAGTCCACAATACATGGTGTGTGTACAGTACCTGAAAGACCGTGGGGCACTCCGACAAGGAACTAGCTGAGCGATCAGCTAATTGCGCAGGGGCCTAAACCCTTCTGGATCGTTGTCTTCCCAAAGACACGAAAATAAGTACTATGTTGAGTCGGGGAAATAACCCATCGGGTGATGGGGTTCGGAGGGCTCGTAATAGCTTCGGATTTGGCAGTCCAGCCTTGGCGGTTAAGGAGCCTAGCTGTCGATCGCACTGTTCTACCGTGGAGGTCTTGGATGTCGAGACATTGTCTCGTCTCGGCGGCGCGGCCAATCAGCCCATAAAGTCGAATGGTCCGTCCGCGTTCGTATCTCCATTATTCGGAACGGAATCAAGCTTATTCTGGGAGTAATCCCGGCATTTGGTTATGAATCCATCCTAGGTAAGCCAGGAAATTTATGCTACAACGCCCTCGGATGGTCCCTCCCATAGAGATTTGAATCATAAGATTGAAAGTTCATAGTTATAAGCGGAGATCGGAGGTGAGAGCCGTTTGAGGTGAAAGCCTCTCGTACGGTTCGGAGGGCAGCTGTGTTGAAAGACCCGACTGACCCCTACTTTGTATGGTGGCGCGATGTCGTACGTGAATCCACCTACGAAGGACATCATACATTCGTGGTCCAATTAGGACTTCGCTATGGTATGATTCTTTTCATCGTTTCTGAAGTCATGTTTTTTTTAGCTTCCTTTCGGGCTTTTTCCCATTCTTCTTTGGCACCTACGGTTGAGATCGGAGCTATCTGGCCCCCAAAAGGTATTTCTGTTTTAGATCCTTGGGGAATTCCTTTTCTAAATACCCTTATTCTACTTTCATCTGGAGCTGCCGTAACTTGGGCTCATCATGCTATACTCGCAGGTTTAAAACAACAAGCAGTTTACGCTTTAATAGCTACCGTTTTCCTGGCTCTAGTCTTTACTGGGTTTCAAGGAATTGAATATATAGAGGCCCCCTTCACTATTTCCGATGGAATTTATGGTTCTACGTTTTTTTTAGCTACAGGGTTTCATGGTTGTGCGACTTGAAGGACATAAGACAATGCGTATAGCCCACCGGACTATATTGCCATCCCCGCCGACGGGATGCTCCTACCTCACCCTGCGCTCCCGGAAACGGAGAGGGCTCGAAGCGTGAGGGACAAAGTAAAAAGTTGATGATACAGCATACAACCCGCTAGGAGTGCCAAGGCTACTGATCAACGCAAGTGAACTGTGCAAGGACGTTTCGTAAAACCGCACCTACGACGAGTTTTCATTGAGTAGGGCCGGATGTGATTTGGGACACGGTGAATCGGTGCGTGCCCCGATCGGCAAATGATCACCGGAGTATAGCACGGGATCTGAAACCTTGCATTAGAGTCAAAATGTCAACGAGGTAAACCCAATGGGCTCCCCGGCGTCGGGAGGTTTGATCGTGAGATCGGATACCGTCCAATGGGCAGAAGACGATTCAAAAAGCCAAGCGAAGTCGGCCAATTTTTTAAACCCCCGGTGGCGGCCTCTCCTTCCTCAGCCATTTAGGCTCCCGGCGGCCCCCCTCCGGGCCGGGGAGAGTGCGGCGCCGGGCCCCGCCGGCTGGTTCCACGGGTCTGGAACAATCTACATTTCGCCTTTGGTGCTGACCTGAATCTTGGGTGACGAAACACTAAAAAAGCCACTCACCACGCGAAATTCGGGTGAATAACTGCAAGCAGTGCGCGTGTAAATATTGGCCAATCGCGCAGTTGCGGCATAAGCAACTCGCAGAGTTACAGAACACTTTCTTTAGTGATAGCATAGTGCATCATGGGCGCAAAGCGCACCAACAGCCGGAGGTCAAGTCGCGGATCGGTTGGTTAACCGGGGCCTAAACTCTCCGTTGCCTGAGCCGCATGCGGGGAAACTCGCACGTGCGGTTCTTAGGGGGGGGAAGCTTGAAAGAGCCTACCTATCTCGATTTCATGTCATTATAGGTACTATTTTCTTAATAATATGTGGGATTCGTCAATATCTGGGTCATTTTACCCCGAAGCATCACTTTGGCTTTGAAGCTGCTGCTTTTTATTGGCATTTTGTCGATGTTGTATGGCTTTTTCTCTTTGTTTCTATATATTGGTGGGGCGGGAATTAGGGCGAAGCATATAGCTTCGCCCCCCCCCCTCTTTATGTCGGGGGGAAAGCACGGGGCGAGGGATGAAGGGAATAAAACGGACCCGGGGCCATGTTATGCAAAAAGCTCAACATCTTTTTTTCCATGGCGCACAGATAACAAGGCCATTTTACCTGTTTTAGCCTTAGCCATCACGAAGATTTTCCGCTCTAACTATTATGCCAAAAGTTGAGAAGGCCTTGACCCATTCCTAAGAACCGCTTTTTATGGTGGACATACGGATGTTTACAAGCCTTACGGCGATAATCTATATGTTTATGATTCCAATTCCTTAGATCCCTTTTCGATAACGAAGAAAATGCCCGCCCGATGGTAAGCCGAAATGGACCGATGATCGAAGCCAGCACCAATGGGAAGAACGGATCTGGTAATATTTTATGCCGCTGGCAATTTTCCACCTTTTCTACCATTCAGGCTCTTAAAGTCCCTTATTTTGAATTTTGCCCTGTACAAAACTAAAATACTTTACAAACGCTACGCGCCTTTCGGGCGGGAAGGTATCGAACGCGCCTTAACTCAAGAGGTTATGTATTCTCGGGAAGCCCATTTTCGATACTTATTTGCTCACAATCGCTACGTGGATACGCGCCGCGGCGGCGCGTATTCAATAACTTGCAGAACATGCCGAAAACGGCTGAATATGAGGCGCGTAGCGGACTTATCTTTCAGCTGCTCCGCATACGCAGCGCAATCGGGACGCCCAGGCGCCGCTACGCAGCTTATAAAGCACCAGGCGCGTAGCGGCCTCAACTTGCCGAGCCCTTCCGATTTTGTAAATAATATCATATAGATATATGAAGAAATAAAATATCTATATATTTATTTATTGCATAAAAGCGTAATGAGCGTATATATGCGGCATGGTTTACAAAATTCTTCAATATTAATACTGTTGTACCATTGTTTTCCAATCTATGCGTCCCATTGACTAATATCACTCAGTATTTCTAATCCGGGGAGGGAAAGCGTTAACCCAGATTGGCGAGGGTGAAGTGCTTTATTAATCATCCATGGACCCGAGCCTTTGCTGTATTACCGTATGCAATACAGTTTTGAACGCGTTGACGTCCTCGTCCACCAATTTTTTTTCTCGCCATTTGCTATAACGTGAGTCTATGTTTTGATGGGTTCGATTGTTTCTATATCCTCCGTCTGCAACTATTGCCTCTAAGCATTGGTCGATATCCGCGCACTGATTATGGAGGAATAAATATAAGGCACTAGTTTGAGATTTAATAATGCGTTATAGAAGTAATAATGCCATTATGTATTTGCTTCGGAAGTAGGACGAAGTGGCTGGGAATGTGTTTGATGTGGCGAAGGTCTCGCCGAGTGGAAACAGTTTCATTGATTTGTCTGTGAGTGACTAAGTTAGTATAAATGAGATGTTGCGGACCGGGGGGGCTGTGGGACAGTGGACTGTTCGTGTGGGATCCCGCGATGCTGTTGAGGAAATTGAATTCCTAAGCAAGCCCCGGAACTTGGTTTGGTTTCAACCTGTAAATGGTTGGTAACCCGATAGGAAGTATGAAATCCCTAAGTGCGGTTCCATAACAACTCTGCGAATCAATAGCCAGGTTCTACCACCCCGCGGGAGATGCTGAACTATGAATAGTTTGACGCGGGAAGGAACAAAGATAAATTTCGATCTAGCTTACAAGAATGAATGAAGTAATTTATCTTTGTTTTCAGAATTGCATTATTCTAATTTTGACATTGCTCAACATAAATCTGGAACAGTGAAACAGTATTAATTCACATTTCCATGCATATAATTTGTATCGAAAACGGAAACACCCAAATTTATCTACCTTATGGATGGCAAAATCAATCTTATTGGACCCTTGACCGTAAATCAACTTTTACGAAGTAAGTGCCACCGAACTACCAATGGTCATTGGAATATCATTCTCGGTAATGCAATCTTCTATTGGAATTCCAATCACTCCATTCTGAACCCGACGCACCAGATTCGCAAAGGATATATAGATTGGAACCAGTTTATTAGCGTCATCCGTAGAATATTTAACATACAAATCGCGCAGTTGCTCAAGCGCGTCTCGGGATTTTTATCGAGCCAAGTCAGATTCATTTATCGTTTCCATACTCACTGAATCGGCAAGATTCTCTAATCCTCCAGTTGACAAACCTCCTAAATCTTTTATTGAAAGATCGTAATATAACAAAGTGAAGCACCTGTTTCGCTCTTGTTCAATCCGTTGGTTAATATACATAGATTGACAATTGTTTGTTCCAGCCTATCGCAAATTCCGAATTTTTCGGTGAGTTGAACATACGGGGTAAACTTTTGAATCCTTTGGAATTCTCAGGAATTCAAAACCTTGTCAGACAAGAAAAGGAAAAATTTCTAATCACATACATGGACGAGTTACGATTGATTGGCAGTCGGAGATTTTGGACGATGCGGCCCAACTAAAAAAAAAAGAAGTGTGTCCAATCCGGTGTTGCTATTCAAATAGCCGCGGCTACAACGGCACACGCCCGTATTCCTGTGTATCCCTGCATTAAGGGTGGAAACTGCCATTATAAAGACACGGATTCCTTCTGTACTAGCAATCTTATCCTTGAGGATCCAGTTTCACCAGCTTCGGGTAATATCTATTGATAGGAATCTTTCGAGATTATAGCCATTCCATGGCTCCGTTTGCAAAGAAAAAAAAAGAAAATCAATATGAAATTAGGCACAAGGGCCCGGCTAAAAATCTTGTTGACTGGGGCGAGCAACGGAATAAAGACCCACGTCGCGTCACACGCACCATCGAGAAAAGTTTCAATACAAGCGGTTTGAAGCTGTCCGCTTCAACCTCGGGGGTCACGCAAGCCCCATCGCGCGGATCTCAGGAACCCGTGAATAAAACGTAATATAAAATGAATGTTTATTGGTTTTTCATTTTGCCGATTCTTGGGCTGTTGCCTAAGATAATCCACGTGTCTCCGGCTGGTATTTTTAAAATTTTTTCATCAGCCGTGTTTGTTGTGGTTTTGTCCCTAGTAAACCGCTTTGGTTGGTTAAAAACGGATTATGCGTTTTTAACCTTTTGCAATACTCGTTTTTTTCATTATTATTTGTCCCACTGCCTCCGAATGGAATGGTTCCGAATGCCCGCAGTTATTTCAATTTCTAGCGGATTCCACGAACAGCGATCCCGACCAAATTCCTACGAGCTTGGATTTTGGGGATTAATCCGTCCGATTAATCGCGCCCGGAAATGCTTCATTCAATTGAACGAGGCCTGGGTGGGGCAACAAAGCTTGCCCATTATAGCATGTATTGGTACAAAAAATATCATTACACAACTCTCAGGGAGTTTAATACGAGCCCCGAACCCACCCGCCTGATCGGTAAAGCTCTTATTTTGATTTCCGACAGTTTACCATTTATCCACGTTCAAAAAGGTAGTCGGGGCGACACCGGAAGAACAGAATTGAAACGGGGCTATGTCCGTCCGCGGAAATGCTATGATAGTCGGTAACGCGCGTGGCGCTTCCTCCACCGTCCAAAGGATCTTCAACTACACAGCGGACCGGATAGTCCCCCCGGTTCCCCTGGCAACTCCTGGTGGAGGTTGTGCGGGGCCGGGATATGAAACTGGACACGGCAAATGTCTCCGGCGGCAGATATACTAAAATTTCTGGAGCGGCTGTGACCCTCTCTGGGACCGGATATTGCCGGTGCTCTGAATCCATTGGCCGAGTGGTCCCAGGACGAGCTGGTAGTAGGTATTGATGCTTGCGTGGGCGTTCACATAAACGCAGGATCCGGAGAAGGTCATGACGTTGAACGTCGTAGGGCGCTTTACTTACCCGGCTTATGTATGAGCGTTGGTGTACCCGTCGGACGACTCAGGTGCAAGACTCATCACCTAGAATCATACCCCAAGCCCCAAAAAATAGCTTGGATGCTATTAAGCAATCCGGGACACTAAGGAACTAGGCACCCGGTTATTAGAACTCGGTTACCGATTTATCCGCGCCCCGGGCCTCCTGTTTTATGGATATTATGATTGGGTCACATCTATGTAAAAGTTATTCAGTCTGTAGACCGGGTACAATCTCGGATCTCATTATCAAACGGATGGAGCACGATAGCTTTTTCGATAAATCAGCGGTGCGAGCTGCCGCTCACTCCGCGATGGGGATCAAAATGAATGACTTCAAGTCTTTGCCTGACTTCCATGATAGGCTCGGAAAAGGCTAAAGAAGTGGCGGAGTGTCTCACATTCCGGACTTTGAGAAGGCTACCAAGGCCCTGCTTCTACAGTACCTTTAGTCTTACGAATTCTCTCTCATAGCCGAAGCCACCATTCGGCCGAGGGGGAAGGTGCGCAGCACTCGACCAGAGGGGGAGCGCTTGTAGAAGGGTCGAGTTGAAGGACCGAAAGGTCGGAAATGGCTCGTAGATTTCCGCGCACTTCGCCGAAATGGCTGAGAAGGCACGTAGTGTTTCTTTCGTCGCGCGCGGTCGGTAAAGCCCTCTGGTCGAGTGCCGCGCACCTCCTTTCGTGAAGCGCTCCAATCGTAAAGCCCCAAGGAGTGCGGCCGGCCAGTTATCTGTTGAATATTTCCTTCGTCTTACTTTCTTTATTACGTAATTTTGTGCGTGGATAATCCAAGATGACCAATCTTTCGGTTATGCCATTACTACGTAATCTATTTCGGTCACAATGAATAAAAAAAAAGCCAACAAATATGAGAATTTATCTAATTGGTCTTGTCGCTAAGATACTTGGAATTATAATACCCCTGTTATTGGGCGTCGCGTTCTTAGTACTAGCAGAACGAAAAGTCATGGCGTCTATGCAAAGGAGAAAAGGACCGAACGTAGTCGGCATTTTGGGACTGTTGCAACCTTTAGCGGATGGTTTGAAGCTCATGATGAAAGAGCCAATTTTGCCTAGTAGCGCGAATATTTTTATTTTTCTAATGGCACCCGTTCTGACGTTTACACTGGCTCTGTGCGCTTGGGCTGTGATCCCTTTCGATTATGGTATGGTTTTTTCAGATCTAAATGTTGGGGTTTTGTATCTATTTGCGATATCTTCACTCGGAGTGTATGGAATTATTACGGCAGGCTGGGCGAGTAACTCCAAGTATGCCTTTTTGGGAGCATTACGATCTGCCGCTCAAATGGTTTCCTACGAAGTTTCCATAGGATTGCTTCTGATATCCGTCATACTATGCGCAGGTTCCTGCAATTTCAGCGAGATTGTCCTAGCGCAAACACGGATATGGTTTGTTTTTCCCTTGTTTCCTGTGTTTCTTATGTTTTTTATTTCTTGTTTAGCAGAAACTAATCGAGCTCCTTTTGATCTACCAGAGGCCGAGGCAGAACTCGTAGCGGGCTACAATGTAGAATATTCCTCCATGGGGTTTGCTCTTTTTTTTTTAGGGGAGTATGCTAATATGATCTTAATGAGTAGTCTCTGTACATTGCTTTTTCTAGGAGGTTGGCTGCCCATCCTGGATATTCCTATTTTCCAGGGAATTCCGGGCTCTATCTGGTTCAGTATAAAGGTTCTTCTCTTTCCGTTTGTATATATATGGGTCCGCGCGGCATTTCCACGATATCGTTATGATCAATTAATGAGACTTGGCTGGAAAGTATTCTTGCCTTTATCATTAGCATGGGTAGTCTTTGCATCTGGTGTTCCAGTAGCCTTCGAATGGCTCCCTTAATTCGTTTAGCCATTTCGCGCCACAAAAAAATATATATATTTGGGGGCGCAAAGCGCAGAAAACGCAAAGCGAAAAAATCTATAGATTTTTTTCCTTCAGCTCTCTCCCGGCGGCCCGGAGGGTAAGCCCGAAACCGGCAGCAGGGGGACACTCTTTGTTAGTAGGATCCTCAGAGATTTAATGTGAGGCTGCGCAACTTTATGTGTAAAGATATTTCACCATAAACGAGTGAAACAAAAATCTAGTGATAGAAAGTGATGCCTAAGTTCGCGATTTACCAATAAAACTCACTTCGGCCGACGGAGATAGGGTCCTTCTCTACTTGAAAAATAAGGGGGGGCGGGCTGCCCGGACAGCGCTTTGCGCTTTCTCGGACCTTTCGACAAAAAGCACGCTTGAGAAGCAAAAAAATCTATAGATTTTTTTGCTATATTCTCCGCCCACTTCCTTCGCGTTCGCGCAGCGCTGAAAGGACCTAATCTGTTGTGGGGGCAGATAAAAGCAGACTGCTACAACTTAAGCTCCGATACGCTCTGCCCTCGTTGGACCTAGCCCGCGCCGTATGTCCTAAGATTATCGTAGAAGCTTTTTATTTGGATGATTATATCTTTCGGGTATTCAATGAATTAGACTAAGAAGCAAACAAGGAACCTATTATTTATGCCACATATCCTTTCGAGATTAACTCGATTTAGCCCTTATTTTTTACTTCCTTTTATAGGTGCTACTCTCTCCCATCGTGTTACTGACAAATAGCCTCAGTTGGTTTTTTATTTTCTTTTTTTATTACGCCCATGCCTGTCAAAAAATGAGAAGCCAGATTACGTAATTCTCGGGATTCCTTCCTAATGAATTTGAATTGGGTAAAGGCTACTGCTGAGTTTTCCATACGCAATCCCACTTGGATTTTTCCAATTATTTGGTGTTTGATTAGTGGTTTATATGCGCCTCTCACTACGGCTCGCACACTGTATGCAGGACGCGGGGAGGGAGTAGTCTGAAAAAAGGTAGCGAGTTGACTGAATCTGAGCGTAAACGCGCTCATTCTGAATCCGCTTAAGCTCCTGCCCAGGATGTACAACAACTCAACGGAGGTCATAAATATACCTGGCTTTGTTTGGCTCCTTCCTGGCTTAGACCAGGGGCCGACGATAACAGGGTACGTACGAGGCCCAAATAGTGAAAATGGAAGTATTAGTTGGTCAGATTTACTGGTATCTATAGAGCAACTAACCAACGTGTTTAATACGACCCTACACGGCCTCGATTGTAATTTGGTTCGGGCTGCCATGCACTGCGAGCCCGTACTCGGAATGTACCTACTGCAAGAAGATCATTAGTCGCATGGACTGGTCTTGCTCTCATATTAGGGACCCAGGGGTTGGCAACTATGAACCGGGGGGACAACACCAGCGCAAGCCCGAGACGCCCGGTAAATGGCCCGAATTAATAGCGATAATCAGCCATTACAAAACCATCATGACGAGACTATGGCTCTGATAGCGGCGGGAATATCTGACAATGCTACAAAGACGGGCTGGGCCGACTAATGATGTCCCTCCATGATTCCCTCTCCATATGAGGAAATCGGGAATTCCGTTCAATTTTTGTTGCAAATTTTGGAGCATCCAGAGACCATCGATATCATGACAGCCTCCTATATTTTCTTAGGTGAATTTTTGGTCACTTGTAATTTTTTACTTTTATTTGCTCCAAGTTCGCAAATTTTCGGATTGGTCTTTGTCGAAAGAATCCAGGTGATTGTGGCCAAATATAAAACACCCTGACTACAACGGGCACTGGATTGGTGGGCCCCGAAGGATCATTCGTTTGAAAAATGATCACAGTTCTACTCCTATATTATGGGTTATCCCTAATCTCAAGCGCCCCAAAATGGGGTTTAAGCACATATTTCATCGTGGGATAGCAGGAATCTTTAAGGGACGACGCCATGAGGAGCAGGCCGTGTCAGCTCAATCTCGTCAGCATCTCAAGCGGGATCGTTATTACGCTCCTGGAAGACACGCTGGCCCGACGTGCTTTCCGAAAAACATAGGCAAGAACAGTGCATTCCGGGCCGGGATGAAAAACTCAAATATAAAAATAGAGAGTGTTTATTTTGTTTGGTTGCGCCCGTAACCAGCCTTTAATCGCATTAGTATATTATAAACAGCGTGAACGAATCGTTCGAGAAAGCAAACTACGAGGAGGCAAAAATACCAGAATTGATTTGAGTTTTCTATTGCGTAATGTGACTTCAGATCCTAATTCTACTTATACCAAAGAAAATATTTATGAACTAATAGCGGATTACCATTTCGGCAAATTGGTGGCGCTGCTGGCTCATGGCTTTCGAAATAGAAAGCGGATATAGAGAAAAAAGCTTGTCGATTTACGAAGATCCTATGAAAACATCAGGACCTTTGGATTGGTTGGAAATTGCTCATATTTATTTATGGGAAGATTTTTAAAATATTTTTGGGGGGGCAATTTGTTTACAAGCCCTCCCGCACTCATTTTTTTGAGCGCGGGAGCTCGCCAGAAGTTGGTTGGTAGTTTCATTTAAAATCAAACCCAAAAAGGGGAGTTTACTATATGAATTTGTACTTTTTAATCCGTCCGGTTACCCCCCCCGGTGATATCGCCCAAGCCAATCCCCTGGCCCCCTATAGCCCGTGGGTCGTCACGGCAAGCATGGTTTTATATTTAATAGATCACTGGGTAGGCGGATTCCGCTTTTTTGTCCTTTTGCAAAACTAGATTCTTTCAATACTAGTTGTATTATTGCCTTCGGCTGGAGGAATGGTTACGGGACAACTATTACGGGAGATTTATACTTGTTTCTATGATAGCATATGCCATGATAGCATATGCCATTACGTTTTTATCTGTTGAACCCGGGAACGAAACGGGGTTATTCATATATATAGCATCAGTTTACTATATAAAACTCAGGTATAAAATTATAAATGATAATCAACTCCAATTTTATAGAGCTTATAAGGATTCTTGGGGCGCAGGCGGTTTGAACGATGCCAACCGCACCCTTGAAAATCGTTCGGATTTAAATGGCAACCGGATACCCAAACGTAACATGGGGAGCTGTGGGCTAGCAAACGCAGCGCCCAAACATGCCCCGGAAACATTGCCAGCCGCCGCTACGGGTACGGGCAGACTAGCCACAATTGTGGCTGGAGGGGCGGTCGGCATTGCAACCACTAAGATGATCGCGGACTCGAACGGAGAAATCCAGAAGTCAAAGATGGCGGCGCTGAAGGAATATCAACATAATTTGGCCAATATGGCATTGGAGCTTGGAATGAACCCGTCCAAGCACACGAGGACAAGTTCTCACAATTTGAGGACGCACGGGCAGAGTTGGATATTGCACGCGCGGCACGTAACGGAGCTAGGGCAAACTGGCGGAGCTTCATCGTATCGCACTTGCAGACACCCGTACCGAGTAAGCATTCGAGTCAAGAGCCTTTACTGCCTGAAAAAGCTATTGACGCCGGAGCGACCTTTGGGCCAGGCGCGACATCGTAGATACTCCTGTTGGCTCCGTTTTCTATAAAAAGGGACGAGAAAAACGAATCGACCGCGGCTCCGCGATAACGATCCGATTTATGTGAGGCTCGGCGAAGGAGGAATCCGATATATACATATAAAACGGAAATTTCTCGAATTTGGGAATGCGGCATTAAAAAGAAAAAAGAGGTAACAGTAACTACGCCAAGAATCAACGGGCTTCGTTTCAGCGAGGGTCAGAGCGAGAATCCGAATCTTTCTCGCCTGGATGCCGGATATATCAGCCCAGGGATTTAGCACTTCGCTTTATGTTAAAAAAAATAATGACCTCTATTGCGACCCGGAGAACCCCAAATCCTTACTAATCAAACGCTGCGTCGTTTCGGGCAAGAAATTCAGTAATGACCTAGTAGACGACCGCGAACACATAATAACAGAAGTTGTTTCCAATCAGATTCAAAAAGAGCCAAGCTATCCCAGCCCGCCATAAAACCCAATAGATGATATAGTACCCGAAATCTCCCCGCTAACATGAAGGAAGCATTGCCAAATGACTAAATTATTTCGCTAATATGACTAAATCCCGAGGATTTGTAGATAAATATATAGAATTAATACTCCGGAATCCTCATCGCGCTAATGACACCTTCGCTAAATGACGCATATTTAGCTAATATGACTAAACCTGTTGGGGATCTGTAGTATAAGGAATACCCCTTAATTAATATGGAATTAAAGGGCCGGGAAGGGAATATATAATAGGAATCTATATGAGATATGGAAGAATTCCATAGAATTGAGAAGAGTTAATCAATTGAATTGGAATAAATGGAATGGATTAGGAAATAAAAGAAATTCAAATATATATATATATATATATATATATATTTTTTTGTGTATAACGGAGGAAATGCATAAATAAAATAGATTCTATTATTTCTAGGAGAGACTATTAAATTCATGTTTATTCTTCGCCCATCTTCCAAAAGAAAATGAGCTACTATTTATCTTCTTCGAGGGAGAGGATGAGCTGCAATAGATATATAGATATATCTCTATATATATATATATATATAATTTCTAGGTCAGGGGAGATAGCCTTGACCTCTAACCTTTGAAGATACTGAAGGCCTGGATCTTCCCTTGGGTTACCACGTTCTCGAGATCTGTTACATACTCTAGTTTTCCCTCGGGAACAAAGACTTCCATCGTGGAAGTGACATAGGAACTCCGGGCGGGGATCATGGCACTTCTCATAGAACCTTGTGGGCGCTTCCGCTAAGAGCCCTCATAGGACTGAAGATAGGAAGCATAGATCGGGGGGGGGACGTATTTTCGGTCACGCGGTACGTACGGCCTGTCCCGTAAGCACCCCGTCCTTATGGAGTTTGTAAACGGTGTCCGCTATATTCCGAAGATCAATAATTATATCTGGTTGTTGGTTGCAGGGCGGGTAACTTGGTTTTGTCGGACACCACCGAAACAACTTACGACCTCTACAGCCTTGGCATACCTTTCAGTTAGGATAATCCGTCAACTCCTTGAACTCATTCATGGTAATTCAAGTAATTCCCTTTCGGATTCAAGAATTCCTTGAATCATAGCATTATTCCCTCCTCGGAAAGGATGGGAATGGGGTACAATCTTTACAGCTAGCTCATCATAGGAATCCCCCAAACAAACCCTTTGTCCTTAAATTCCCTATAGTCCCAAAGTGATCCTTGCGTGCTTCCATCACCGAAGGCTTCGGAGAGGAGCCTGGGTGGTGGGAGTATCATCGTATAGCACGACGCTGAATCGACATCTACGAAGCGCCCTCCTTGAGCAATTCTGGGCCTAGGGTTCTTAGGTACTTGATACGCCGCTTTACCGAGTTGAAGGAGTCCTTATATAGTTAGGGGTAGCGCTGATTGCATCGATCGAATAATAGAACCGGGTAACAACTTTTTGTATTATCTAATGGACACTTGTAAAGGAGAAAAGATTTGTGAATTAGACCGCGTAGATTTTTGTATTGATTCCGACTACGATTCGAAGGGCTGGGGACTGTCTGACAAGAGAAGGTGAAATGCACATCGCCAAAGAATTCTTTTTATTCGCTCTATGGACTCCGTCAATGCGGGCTTAAGGCGGCGTTATAGAACGAAAAAAAAATATATATCTATTTTTTTCAACCTAAGGCCCCGTATTGATGGGTCAATCCTGCCCATGATGTATGACGTCAATCATGAAGAACACGAAGTTTCCATGATCCGCGAAAAGGAAAAAGCACGAAATTTATGGCAAGACGACTATCGATTCTTAAACAACCTATATTTTCTACACTTAACAATCATTTGATAGATTATCCAACTCCTAGCAATATAAGTTATTGGTGGGGTTTTGGTTCGTTGGCTGGTCTTTGTTTGGTTATCCAAATACTTACAGGTGTTTTCTTAGCTATGCATTATACACCTCATGTGGATTTAGCTTTCTCAAGCGTAGAACACATCATGAGAGATGTGAAAGGAGGCTGGTTGCTTCGTTATATGCATGCTAATGGAGCCAGTATGTTTTTTATTGTCGTTTATCTCCATTTTTTTCGTGGTTTATATTATGGAAGTTATGCGAGTCCTAGAGAATTAGTTTGGTGCCTTGGAGTGGTAATTTTAGTGCGCCTAGGAAGTCTCGTTCAAAGATGCGAAGGTTGAAAGCGATCGCCCGGATAAGACTCCTAACCTGAAGCGGGACCGTACCGCAGGGAACTAAAGCATGGGGCCTATCCGTTGTTTCGCCGCACGGCAAAAAAAATATTTTCTTTTCGTACGCAACAGGGTCAAGCCACAGCCCCCCTCCCCACCGCGGGGGTCCGGAAGGCAAGAGGGTCCATAAAATATTCTCGCGCGAACAACCCTCCGGAGGTAACTGTAACTAACGGGAAAAGTCGTACACGGTCCTAAACGGCGAGCAAACGAACAAACGTGAAACCTACCTAGGGATCACCCAAAAAGACTCTATAAGGACCCTGATTAGAGAGAAGCGGGAACCAGTCCCAAGAGCACAAGGCTTTGGCCAAATGGGTGACAGATCAGCCATAAATGTACTCCGAGAGAGACACCGGGCAATTAATGTCGAGCATACGACGAAGCCCCAAACGAGTGAAATGCTCGGAGGAAAGGGCTGTAGATGATAAAATGCTATGCCGGAAACACGCGGAAGGGCTCTCTGATAGTAACTGAACCCCTTCTACGTAGTGAGGCGCGTAGCGGCTCGCCGCGCCTGGAAAGCACGGCGGAATCGGATAAAGCGAAGTAGGAGTAGAGGCTGGCTTACTGGGAATTTCGGTCGAGTTTCGTGTGAGACAAACCAAACCTCGAGGCTGGCTACGTTTGAGCGGAGAAATTGGCGGTGGACCCCAGAAACTGAAAGGGCAAGAAACAAAGGTACCTTATGAGGTAGGGAAATCAAAAAATATGAATTTTTCCCTACAACAGCTACAATCCCAACCTGGATGGCGTATAGCAGGTTACCCCGGCGCTGTCTGAGAAGGCAGGAGACGTGCCACTGAAATCTGGGTTCCTAGGCGTATGCCCCGGACATGCTTAGTACCTCCAAAATCCAAGGGAACGGCCCCCTGACTTGCCATCTGGGCATCTCGGCCTACCCGGGGGGACCTGGAGCCTAAAGCCCCAACGTAGCGAACGTGATGCTCCAGCCTAGATGCTTACGGGCGGGTCAAAATCCAATCCGTCCACGCTGGATGTAAATTTTGGAGCCTTCAAACGAAGCTTACTACGTCAAAAAGTCCAACCCTGGACAGCCCGCCCGCCGGGGGGCCTGAATAGGGGATGAATGCAACAGCTGGTAAGCCGTTACGCGGCCTTCATTTGGACTTAACCAATATATCCCGAATCAGGATTTTAAATTACGGCGGAATGCCCTGCCGGATAGGAGATATCGCTTATGCGGGCCACGAAGGCCCGTAAAACCTGAATAAGTTATCATGGACGAGCCACATGCAGGAAAACTTGCACGTGTGGTTCTGACCGGGGGGGGGGAAGAACCCTATCGGTATTTATCAATGATTATAACAGCTTTTATAGGATACGTACTACCTTGGGGTCAAATGAGCTTTTGGGGGGCCACAGTAATTACAAGCTTAGCTAGCGCAATACCTGTCGTGGGGGACACTATAGTAACTTGGCTTTGGGGTGGCTTCTCCGTAGACAATGCCACCTTAAATCGTTTTTTTAGCCTTCATTACTTACTTCCTTTTATAATAGCAGGTGCTAGTATTCTTCATCTGGCCGCATTGCATCAATATGGTTCCAATAATCCATTGGGTATCAATTCTTCTGTAGATAAAATAGCTTTTTATCCCTATATTTACGTAAAAGATTTAGTAGGTTGGGTAGCTTTCGCAATCTTTTTTTCTATTTTCGTTTCTTATGCACCCAATGTATTGGGGCATCCCGACAACTATATAGGGCGACCGGTCTAGATCCCGCACGATAAAAAGCACAAGTCCATTTATGTGCAAAGGCGTTGCACTCATCCTTGTTCGGCAACGAACACGGAGACCTTAGCATGTGCAAGAAGCTCTGTTGAGGGGGTTTCATTCACCTCCTCCCCCCCCGGGGGGGGTCACCCAAAAGTATGGAGCAAGCCGGTTCTCTTGTATTTAAGATGAGGTTCTGTACCGGCGAATCGGAGACTCTTTCGGTCCTTGTCAACCAGCAATTAACCATTGGCACCTGAGCTCTGCAAATGGCGAAGCGCATGAACGTACGTTGCTCGCTCCATGCCTATTGATGGTATATATCAACCAGGTCATAAATGGTTTGTCCTCTACCTACTCTCTTGTGTGGAAGGATAGAGTTCAAGATGGAGCGGATTACCTATACTACTAGGGACAGGAGTCTAAACGACATCTTAAGCACAGGGCGTTCGAAAGCGAAGGTTTTTGGACGAGCCGTGTAGGAAACAACGGTGAGGTCCTAGGGGTCGCTCTTATCCCTAGGAAGTCAGAGGGCCCGTATTACCCGCCTACCCGAAAGGGACCTAGCAATAGGAAAGCGCTTGATAACAAGCAGCAGGGAAGGAGCCTATGTACTTACTGAATGGTTACCGTTTGGCAAGTTTCACTTTGACGCAGTCTATCAGGCCATCTTCCAAGGACCGTGTAACAGGCGCTCGAAAGAGAGAGAATGCGCGTTGAATAGACCTTCCGGGTTTGAAGAAGCTCCGAAGAAAGTCAGGTTAGAGAGCCGTGTGATGGGCGACTATCCCGTACGGTTCGGAGAGCACTTGAGTAGCCCGGATCGGTTAACGGGGGAACCCTGGGCCGTATAGGGCGGAGGACTCTTGACTCTATCCCGCAAATCCCATGTCAACCCCGGCTCATATAGTGCCGGAGCGCGGTTCGGACCCAACAATATCCGCTACCGACGGAAATCGGTGCCTTGAGGGCGTTAAGGCTAATCCCTACCGAAACTGGGGAGTGAGTGACCTCCTCCCCAGGGCAAGCTCTTTGGATGGGAAAATGCTCTTTGTGGTTCCTGATACAAGCCCAAGCCGCCTTCTCACTATAAGGGGCTGCCGCCTCCTCCGCCAGGGCGGGCCGGCGGTCACGTCGTTTTGCCGGACTCACGCGAGTACTCCTAATTCCGGGGGAGGAAAGGGCCCCTCTGAGGAAGGACCAAACAAGACGGCGTCGCCAAGTTCGCAGACTGGTCAATGCTTAGGGAGGACCACACCGAGTGCTCCGGATTGGCTGGGACCGAAACAAGATTGGCCGGGGGGAACCCCGGAACTGATAAACGAAGCCTCGAATAAAGCCTTAGGCCTTTATGAGGTACGGGCCCAAAATGAGGCGAACCCGATCCATGGACAGATGGGTGGAGCGATTAAGAATTCGAATCTTGACGTTCCTCTTAACCCCTTGGAGTTTTCGCATCTGGCCCAACTTGTAGAAAAACAATTCATCGATGGCAAATATCGCCATCTGGTAAGGGAGATTCTATCTAAACCGGAAGTGCTACTTACGGCCTATAACAACATCAAATCCAAAACGGGGAATATGACCGGAGGAAGTCCAGGGAGCGACACGCTCTTCCTTCGTCGAGTGGCTTCGCCCGGCATAAGCCTGAAATGGTTTCATGAAACGGGCCGGAAACTGAGGGAGGGTACATACGAGTTTGAGCCAATTGGGGGGTCCGAAGGACCGAAGCCGGGTGGAGCTGAAAAGCGCCCCCCAACGATAAACCCTAGAGACAAGATAATACAGGAGGCTTTCCGGATGGTACTGGAAATTATCTACGAACCAAGGTTCCAAGTGATATCCCATGGCTTCCGAAGGAACAAGGGTACTCACTCAGCCCTGAGGGACATCAAAATGCGGTGGAATAACCCATCGTGGTGGCTCGAATTCGATATTCGGAAATGCTTCGACACTATCAACAAGAAAATACTAGTGTCAATACTAAGCGAAACCATTCGAGATAGTAGACTCGAAAGTACCTTGAACCAAATGTGGAACGCGAAGATTATGGATGTCGAATTGGGGGGCCCGGCGGCGGGGGGGGTTCCCAGGGGAGCGTTATATCTCCCATCCTGACCAATTTATACCTCGACAGACTCGACAGGGAGATCCTAAGGATCCGAAAGGAACTCGAAAAAGGCTCCCCGAGGCATCGAGCCAATCCCGTATATGAGCGACTGCTGCACATCCCGAAAAACTCGGTGATGAAGATGGGACCGGCAGCCTTGCTTCGAAAGAGGGGGGGGCGGCTTAAAATTGTAAGAAATATAGCGCCCAAGGGCCCTAAATTCGTGCGAGTCTACGCGTGCCGCTACGCCGACGACATTCTGATGGCAGTTTCGGGGTCGAAAGCTTTGGCCCGCGAAGTCCTGGAACGAGTCTCCCGGTTCCTCAAAGACGTTCTGAAGATAAACCCGGAGAAAACCCGTCTGGGACACGTAGTGGAAGAGAAGGCAACCCTTCTTAGGTATGAGTCTCTCTTTGATGGGGCCGAAAAGTCAATTGCGCGTGAGGTCAGACAAAGCGACTCGGGCCGGGAATAAATATCGGGGCCGCGTCCGAAAGGCCGCGTTGGAGCTTTCGAATGGGTGGGAGAAAGGGCTTAAGAAGCTCGGAGAGAAGTTACTGGTGTGCGCCCTTAAGAGGGCCTCGAAGGAGGCGAAAAACCTTACACTTATTAAACCCGACCAAGAGGTGCGGGAAATGCTAGAACAAATTTGTCGAGAAATTGTGAGTGAGGTACAAAGGCCAGCGGGGAAAAGTCGGGACGCCCGGTGGGCACGTGAATTGAGTGAAGGGGACATCGGCGGCTTCACGAATATTATTGAGCGGGATGGGCCGGGAGTGGTGAGAGAATTCGACGAATTCGTCGTATCGGTGCACGAGCTCTTATACCCAGAGTCCAAAATTGAGCGGAAAGTGGGAGGCCCCGAAAGGGAGAAGGACTCAGACGTCCCCACGAACCAACGCCAGGCGGCGTTCCGAATACAGATATACGCACCGCTTTCGCGGATACTAGACAAGTTAAGGGCCAGAGGAATAATTAACGCTGAGGGAAGACCGACCTCCGTACCTGTCCTCGCGACCCAAGACGATGTCACTATCACGCAATGGTACGGAAGTGTGGCGCACGGGTTCTTAAGTTATTACCGATGTTGTGATAACTTCTACAAGGTCAAAAAGGTGGTAGACTATCAGCTCAGATGGTCCTGCCTACACACGTTATCACACAAGATGAAAGCCAAGGGCGTGGGTAAAGTCATAGACAAATATACCCACGAGCTGCGGGTGGAAACGGCGAAGGGGGGCCCAAGGACCTATTTCCCCACACCTACTGAACTGAGGGTTATGGGGAAACAATTCTTGGTGAAGAGCATCAAAGACCCGGAGAGAACCCTTGGTCTGATGTTCTTACGCACCACTAGGCGGCACCCGGCCGATAGATGCTCGGTTATAGGTTGCCTGGAGAGTAAGATCGAAATGCACCATATCCGTGCGCTGAAACGCAGTGGAGGCGCCATGTCGATAGTAAACTCTAGCAGCGACCGAATCAGTGGGCTAGAAGCTCTTCACGCGGCGCTTAACCGGAAAGAAATTTCCCTATGCAGGGAGCACCACAAGGCGATGCATGCGGGGGATATAAGTCTGCAGGATATAGATGTATCTTTCTGAGCCACCAGAGGGCAGGCCTGTGACTCTCGATGATTAAACTCTACAAGGAAAAAGATTGGGGGTGGGAGCCGTATGAGCGGTAACGTTCACGTACGGTTCTGTGAGAAGGGTTGGGGACGGAAATGGCCCCATTCCCTTACTCTCGATGGTATTTCTTACCAGTCTATGCGATTCTTCGAAGTATACCTAACAAATTAGGGGGTGTAGCCGCCATAGGACTAGTTTTTGTGTCATTATTGGCTCTACCTTTCATTAACACTTCATATGTACGTAGTTCAAGTTTTCGACCAATTCACCAAAAATTGTTTTGGTTGCTTGTAGCAGATCGCTTGCTTTTAGGTTGGATTGGATGTCAACCTGTGGAAGCACCATATGTTACTATTGGACAAATTGCTTCAGTGGGTTTTTTCTTCTATTTTGCTATAACGCCCATTCTTGGCAAATGTGAAGCCAGATTAATCAATTTTAATGCTTGCGAGGCGCGTAGCGTCCTAGCAAGCTTTCTCACTTCTATTGGCTTGCTTCGTGAATACCAGCCACCAGCCACCAGTCACCAGTCACCGAAGCAATTCTACTTTTTACCAATAATAATATACCTTTCCAAAAGAAAGGTAGTTGCACCGACCGCACTTTGTTTGATGGGAGCTACCGATGGAGAGAGATCCCACCTGATGATGATGGCAGCACCAGTGAACGTAGTACTAGTGACAGCAGTACTACTGCTGCTGAGGAGGGAACGACGCTACTAAAGCAAACGCTCATCTTCTTAAAGAAAGAAGCGGGTATACCTCTATAAGAGGCAGAAGGGGCCGCCGCCTCTTATGTATGTATGTAGTGCTGGTAGGCGGCGCTTTCTATTTCTCCGCCCTATACGAACGACGCCCCAATGTTTTTCCCATCAGCGCCCTATACGCCCGCCTTCCGCCGAAGGCGGCCCGCCGCCCTGCCAAAGTAGGAATATAGGAATATAGTAAAAGCGCCGCACACGGGCGCCCGCCTTCGACTGGCCTTGCCTTTGCTAGGCGCTTGAGGCGGCGTAGTGCAGGCGCCGAAGGCCTATTGTGCGGCGGGGCCCTATGCCGCCTTCCTTCTCCCGCCGCCTACCCTAAAGAAGGCCTTTTCTGAAATTCTATATATATCACGATTTTTGAAAAAGCAAATATCTTCATATATATATATATAATCGAAAAAAGAAAGATACGATTTATGGATAAGCAATTGTTTTTCGAATCTCTAATAGCTACTTCACCGAAGAAAAGGATACATAGGAAATGTCTTTTGCCGCTATCTAAAGCACCTGAAAACTGCCCCCCCCCCTTACTCTGTGCCGGGCGTAAAGAAGTAGTCGTTTTGCCCAAGAGCATCCAATTCCGAGCATTCGGCTCACCCGCATTTGTACGTTATTTCCGAATGGGGCGGCAGAGGGCGCAAACGCGCAACAGGCGGCCAAGGCGCGTAGCGGAAAGGCGCAGCTCTCGACCCCCCGGTAAAAGAGGAGCCCTATACGCCTATAGAGCCCTATACGCCTATGGAAGATCGGGTTCGGCGATCGAGGAGCGTCGCGCCCCCCTTTTTTTCCACTGTCAAAAAGAAGAGCAGCAGCAGTTCAAGGCGCAAGGCCTGTTTCGGCTCATGAAAGACATAAATCTGTGGATAGCGGCCGCGAAAGCGCTGTCACCGCTACGCGCCGCCGCCCCCCTTTACGCCGCTACGCGCCTTTACGCCGCCCCATTCGGTGCGGGTGAAAGGCGCGTAGAAATCAAAGCACTAGAAACACTGAGAGACTCCGTGATGAGCAGTAAAGTGGCCGAAGGAAAACAGGCCGGAACAACAGACGCCACGCCCCCCCCCGGAGCCCTATACGCCCTTTACGCCTTCGGCGCAAAGCAAAAAGCCCGTCGAAAGGGTCCGCTTCTAGACGAAATAAGAGCCGATTTCAGGCGGCGCGTAGCGGAGGAGGAAATGGGGGGCCCGCGGCGCGTAGCGCCCTTTACGCCGCCTTCTAGGCCTTCCGCCGCTACGCGGCGCCTTGGCCGCCTTCAAAAAAGGACCCGCTGCGCCGCGCCTTTGGCGGCTCCTCGTGCCGCCACGCGTCTTTGGGTCCGCCGCGTAGATCCTTCGGACGCTGGAGCTGCTGCTTTGGCAAAGAAAAAGGCACAGAGTAAGTCTTTCGACCCGCCGCCCTTTACGCCCTTTACGCCCTTTACGCCTCAGGACTTCTTTGCTACGCGCCTGGTACAGGAAGTGATTCGCAGCATCCTAGAGGGGGTTTACGAACCGTACTTCCTTTCGTGTTCCCATGGATTTCGACCGGGCCGCTCCCAACATACCTGCTTGAAGCAGATACGCCGTGATTTTGTGGGTACCGTCTGGTTCATAGAAGGCTTCGGCTTCTCGCAATGCTTCAATAAAATAGATAAGCAAGTGCTTCTAGGCCTCATGCGGCGAAGAATTCGAGACAACAGATTCTTGAACCTTTTTTACCAGGTTCTAGAAACGAGCCCGAGCCCAAGCGGCGTAAAGGGCGGCGGGTGCGCCGCAGCGGCCGAGGGCACCGGGGGGGGCGGGCCCCTTCTATGCAACACCGGGGGCCTTCTATGCAACATAGTGCTGCATGAGCTAGACCTTTTTGTTATGCGACTGAAACGTATTGTTGACAGGGGGGGAAAAGGAGGCGGCGGAGGGCTAACAGTTAATGAGTCGTGGCAACAGTCTGCGGCTCTAATCGACCGCACTCCGCCGGCACACAGAGCCGCCCTATACGCCTCCGGGGGGGCGGAGGCCGGTAAAAAAGGAGCCGCCCTATACGCCTTTGTTGGCGGCCACCGCCCCCTCGGACAAAGAATAGGTACCCGTTCTGTGCGGCAAATAAACTATGTGCGCTTCGCATCTGATTTTCTCATTGGAGTCATTGGTCCAAGAGCTCTGGCAGAAAGGATACGCGGCTTGGTTACACGATTTATTGAAGTGCGGCTCAAGCTTAGCCTGGATAAGAAGACCCGCCGTAAACCAATTCAATCTCCGAACGTGCTCTCCGCAGATGCCTTCCAAGGCCCTTTTTCTTTGCCAAATCAGCACGGCTCTGTGCCTATGCGGGTCTGTAACCAAGAAGCCGGAAGTCAGGGGGAGAAGGCACGCAGTGCTGCTTTGGCGGCTTTACGAAAGGGTGCTACGCGCCTCCACACAATTTCCGGGGCGAAGAAGATTGCATTCCTTGGATACCTCCTTATTAGTCATTCGACGCGGCGGCGAAACCAATGCAGAGGCGGCGGCGCGCATTGGTTTGGAATAGGTAGATCTGGTGGGCTTAGTTTACCTTGTAGATATGCGGAAAGTGATAAAGCGTCTGGCGGATCAGGGATTTTGCGATAAATCGGGTCACCAAAACCTAATTTTGCTTACTTTCAGTATCCCCAAACCTACTCGGTTGCCCGCATAGCCTCCATTCTACGCGGCCTTGCCAACTATTACCATCTCGCAAACTCCAAACGCCGATGTGTCACGCGCTTGAGCTACATACTACGTACGTCATTGGCCAAAACATATGCGGCCAAATTCAAACTAGGCACAGCAGCTAAGGTTTTTGCCAAGGGTGGCAGGGACCTGTCGAAACCAATTCGAAAGGCTAGGAAGGCGAGTAGCGCCAGGCCAAGGCGTAAAGGGCGCGTACCCCACTTCTTGCCAGCCATTCCCTCCTCCACCAAAAACGCCCCCCCCCACTCTTCTCAAAACACTAAATACGATTGTTTATCTAACGTGAGTCCAATGATGGAGGAGGCGCTTGAGTAGCGCGAGAGGCTGGAGGCGGCGCCGCTTGAGTAGCGGGGAGAAGGAAGGCGCTTGAGTAGCGCCAGGTTAAGTGGGTTTAAAGAGGGGGGGCGCCGCTACTAATACTAAAGGGCTCCTCCTAAGGCGGCACGCAGTGCTGATAAATAAACTGATTTGCTCCACAAACATCACATCAGTGACTCATATATATATATATATATATATATATATGAGTGATGTTTACTTTCTGTCAGAAGTGACTCATATATATATATATGAGTGATGTTTACTTGTCAGGGCCCGGCACAGAGTGCTGAGGGAGAGCGGCCCGGCTAAAAGGATGGATGATTTTGTCATCACTCATATACACATATGAGTGATGACACTTTGTATACATACAGAGGCCGCTATTCTATTCTATGCCCAGAGTGGAAAGCGCCGGCCGAAGGCCACCCTGCCTGCTGGAACCCACCCTAAACATTTTGTCAGAAGTGACTCATATATATATATGAGTGATGTTTACTTTGTACTTGTTTGCTCCTTCTTTGCTTTACAACCTGCTGTCTGTCATCAGTGACTTATATATGAGTGATGACACTTTGTATAGTAACAGAGGATTAAGGAGTGGAAAGGGGAAACTAAACTAAGAGACTCTCCCCCCGCTCTACAGTGAAAGCGCTAGAAAAACAAGGATGGGGCAAAGAAAGAAAAATAACCAGAAAAAAGGGAAAGAAAAATTGATATATATCAATTTTTCAAATATATATATATAAATGGAAAAAATTGATATATCTACCGGTTTTACGAAAAAAAAGAGACGATTTATGCATAACCAATTGTTTCTCAAATCTCTGATAGCCACTTTACCGAAATGGATACATAAATGTCAAACATCGAAACATGAAAATATATTATATACCAACCCGAACAGTCTATTTCAATTATTATATTTTCCGAAGTATCATACCAATACGCGTTTTAAAGTTTTGATTGATATTCGTGGAGTTGATCATCCCTCTCGAAAACGAAGATTCGAAGTAGTTTATAATTTACTTAGTATTGACTATAATACGCGCATACGTATATTAACAGGTGTAGATGAAATCACTCCAATTTGTTCGGTAGTCGGCATATTCCCATCGGCCGGCTGGTGGGAACGAGAAACTTGGGATATGTTTGGTGTGTATTTCTCCAATCATCCCGATTTACGACGTATATTAACAGATTATGGTTTTGAGGGTCATCCATTAAGAAAAGACTTTCCTTTAAGTGGATATGTGGAAGTACGGTATGATGATTCAGAGAAACGTGTGGTTTCTGAACCTATTGAGATGACTCAAGAATTTCGCTATTTTGATTTTGCAAGTCCTTGGGAACAAATGTCGCGTAGTGACGGATCAAATCAGAAGTAAGCCAGCACCGAAATATTTAATGTTGCTTGAAGCCCTCCCGAATGACTACGGAATCGCATGCTTGGAGGCATCCGCTTCGTCTTTTTCTCGCCGAACTAGGTCTTTACAAGTTGGAACAGCTCAGCGAAGCTGAGCTTTTGGGTCCGAAGGAGACTTCTTTGGCTTTACGAAAGAAGGGCCGAAGGCCGGAAATGGCTCGTCGATTTCCGACAGCGGGATATTTCTGCGCTTCGCGCCTTTTGCCATATGGGCCTGCGGCCTGGAGCCTTTGCGGTTGATTGGCCCTAAGGCGCCGGGGCCCCTGTCTCCTCGATTTATCATCTAAGATGATAAATTGGTCACAATCTTAAGGTTCAGATTGCGGAATTATGGATTAGTCGATGTTTCCATTCATTTATGAACAAATTGGCTGGAGCTGAACTCTCCACTTTATTAGAACAAAGAATTACCAACTATTACACCAAATTGCAAGTGGACGAGATCGGTCGAGTGGTTTCAGTTGGAGATGGAATTGCACGTGTTTATGGATTGAACAAGATTCAAGCGGGGGAAATGGTTGAATTTGCCAGCGGTGTAAAAGGAATGGCTTTGAATCTAGAAAATGAAAATGTAGGAATTGTTATATTTGGTAGTGATACTGCCATCAAAGAAGGAGATATTGTAAAGCGCACTGGATCTATTGTGGATGTTCCGGTAGGAAAGGCCATGTTAGGTCGTGTGGTTGATGCGTTAGGAGTACCCATTGATGGAAAAGGTGCTTTAAGCGCTGTAGAACGAAGACGTGTAGAAGTGAAAGCCCCAGGGATTATTGCACGTAAATCTGTGCACGAACCGATGCAGACGGGATTGAAAGCAGTGGATAGCCTGGTTCCTATAGGTCGTGGTCAACGAGAACTTATAATAGGAGACAGACAAACTGGAAAGACCGCTATAGCTATTGATACCATACCGAACCAGAAACAAATCAACGCACAGGGCACCTCTGATAGTGAAAAATTGTATTGTGTGTATGTAGCGATTGGACAGAAACGTTCAACCGTGGCACAATTAGTTAAGATTCTTTCAGAAGCGGGTGCTTTAGAATATTCCATTATTGTAGCAGCCACTGCTTCGGATCCAGCTCCTCTGCAATTCCTGGCACCATATTCAGGTTGTGCTATGGGAGAATATTTTAGAGATAATGGAATGCACGCATTAATAATCTATGATGATCTGAGTAAGCAATCAGTGGCGTATCGCCAAATGTCATTATTATTACGTCGACCACCAGGTCGTGAGGCGTTCCCCGGAGATGTCTTCTATTTACATTCTCGTTTATTAGAAAGAGCCGCTAAAATGTCAGACCAGACTGGTGCGGGTAGCTTGACTGCGCTACCTGTGATTGAGTGCGCCCCGACGGGACGTAGTATGATTCAAACAAGGGTTGGAGGGGAAGTCGCTGGCAGGTACTACCAAACCACGACGAGAAGCAACCCGAAAGACCAGAGCGCTAGGAGGATAGGAGGAGCGGATATTCACGGGGTCCATAAGCCAAAAAATAAGCCTTCTTCGCCTGTTATTAACCTTGTTCAATGGGTGAACGCAGCATCGTCGAAATACGATGAGAGCTCCGGGTATAAGCATATACCTTACCCAAGAATCCACTCCGGCAGCGCTCACCTTACGAGACAGGGGCGTCTACTACGTCCGAGCGGGGTTGTTACTGAGGGTTATAGGCTGAAGGCTTACGCTCTCGGTACGAGGAATTATTCCAAAGACAGCTTTCAGCCTCCGTTAACTGAAGGCGTCCATACGAATGAAGGTACTGGAACGAATCTCGAGCTCCTAACAGGGCTCCAAAACAGATGGAAGGTGAAAACGGGAAAATATGAAGACATCTTTTCGCTTATCGCGAGTGAAGATAATCTAATCCTGGCATGGAACAGCATAAGAAGCAAGCCAGGTAACTTAACCCCCGGGACAACTCCCGAAACTCTAGATGGTATCGACACCGAGTGGTTCCAAAACACTAGTTCGAAACTAAAGAGCGGGACTTACAGGTATACCCCGGCGAGGAGAGTTTATGTTCCAAAACCCAACAAACCCGGGGAGACGCGTCCCCTAACAGTTTGTAACCCCCGAGACAGGATCATTCAGCAAGCGTTCTTGAACGTATTGCAACCCATCTTCGAAGGTGGCTCCGTCTGGCAAGAAAGCGAGCAATCGACCTACGAAGACCACTCCCGGGAATACACCCAATGTCATCCCTCCCTAACCGGAAGGAAACTATCACACTTCAAGGGTGAAAACGGTAGCTATACCAAGAAATTCCTGACCAGACATTGGCTATTATCCCCTATATTCCTTAACGTCGCCCACGGATTCAGACCTAACCGAGGCGTTCACTCGGCGCTTAAAGAAATCAAGCAATTCTGGGGCGCCCCGAATTGGTTCCTTAGGTTCGCTGTTAAGAAGGCCTTCGACAATACGAACCATAACCTGATTGTAAATCTCTTGAAGCAACACGTCGCGGACCAACGTGTGGAGGACGAGCTTCGGAAAATGTTGAAGGCCCGCGTCATCAACTTCGTGCTTGGAGAAGAATCAACTATGACCTTAGGTGTGCCTCAGGGTTCTGTCTTAAGTCCCTTCCTATTCAACGTAGCCATGCATCATCTGGACGTGTTCATGATCGATCTCAAAAAAAAACATCAGGTGCCATCGGAAAAAATACCCAATAAGGTGTACGTAAGCGAAAGACGTAAATTGCTAACGTTAGCAAAGAAACAAGGATGGGGCATCGGAAAAAAACTGAGAGCCAACAAGGACTTAAGAAAAGACCTCAGGCGCAGGGGGATTAGCCTTTTTGAATACAAGGTTCATCCCCGTAACATTTATTATGTCCGATATGCGGACGATTTTATCGTCGGGGTCCAGGGGGATAAAGCCTTTGCCAAGGACACGGCTACGTCGATCTCCAATTTTCTTAGGAGTAGTATGCACTTTGAAGTCTCGGAGTGCATATTTCACACCAAAAGCGGGAAAACTCCTTTCTTAGGGTTTCACCTATCGGTCGGACTCCTTGGGCCCTCGGTAAAGGGTAAAATAGCAGAGCGCTTTGCACGGCTCAAGGCACGAATCCGAGGCGCGCGCAGGGGGGAATATAAGCAATACCTCAAAATGGTGAGCAAGGCGTACACCAAATACTATAGGAAGGTCCTAGAGGGTCACCTTCGACAGGCCCATCAGACTATGTTGTCTTGCAAGCTATTGAGGTCCGGAGGCTTTACTCTGGCGCGCCAAAGAACTATCGACGCATTAGAAGAGATGCTGAACCAGATCAAGAGGGAAGCGCAGCGAGGCTCGGAGGGCCGAGGGCCGGAGTTTCCGACGGGCGTTTCAATATCGGACCCGGCGGCAGCCCGCAGGGCCCTCGGGAATCCGCCTGCTAATTCTAGGTACCAAGAGGCAGAGGAAGAATGGGATAAGGAATGGGGATTCTTGGTCTCGGCTTGGGGTTCGAGGGCCCTATCACTAGCCAGGATTGAGCCCGACAAGGAGGCCGACCTGTTCAACATCATGGGGAGGGAAGACCTTAGCAAACTGATTGGTCTGAGAGAGCAATACCATAGCGCGCTGGATGAACTCCTGAGCGGAGAAACCTCGGGCAAGATGGTTAAATACGTTCAGGGTAAGTTCGCGGCCAAGGGAGGAAACGCTATTTTGGCTTCACAGCTCACTAACAATAGATATCGCAGTACGGTTTATCTGGAGATGCCTTATTCAAAAATTAGAGAGAAGCTGCGATCGGTTGGATTCATTCGGGACGAACAGGGCGCATTCCCTAAATCCCTGCCCCAGATCACAGAGCTTGAGGATATTCAAATAATCGATTTTTTTAAGCAGAAGGCCTATGGCCTGCTTAACTTATATCAATGTGCGGACAACCGATGGGAGCTTATCAAGATCGTGAATTGGATGCTTAGATATTCTCTCTTGCACACACTAGCGCACAAGTATAACACTACTGTGTCCAAAATAATGGGCGTATACTCCAAATCTCCGAAAGTCTTCATAGAATCAGGGAAACCTGGCGAATATTCCATGCTCACTGGGTTTCCTACCCCACTGGAGATAAACACTAGGCGCAAAGAATTTTTCGTTTCGGGGAATGAAACCCCCGAAAGCTTGGAAAAACTCCTTGACGATACGCGGACCCTTCTCACCCAATCGAAGGCGAAGTTTCATAAATGCTGTGTCGCTGATTGCCCCGAAACTAACATAAAGCTCCATCACATTCGGAAGCTGGTAAAAGGGTTCGAAGGCAACATCGTCACCATCAACGTTGAGGGCAAACGCACCGTGAAACAGGATCTGGACAAGGTGCGTCTTTCAGCCCTATCCAGAAAACAAATCCCCCTCTGCCCCAAACATCACTCTGACTTTCATGAAGGCACCATAACATTGGAAAACATAGACATCAAATATTCATATCCTAAGACCTTATATGTGGGCGGAGAACAAGGGAAGTTGGTGAACGTAGGAGACGTCACCAAACAACGTTTTCTGGAACAAAAAAAACACTAGTTTTTTTTACCCTTTTCATTCCCGGATAACTACAGGGCCTCGTTTTCACCCCCCGGAATGTTCCAGTAGGAGCCGTATGATGGGAAACCATCACGTACGGTTCGGTGACGGCCTGCGGGCTAGTTCTACAACACAAGCTGGAGACGTATCCGCTTATATTCCTACCAATGTGATTTCCATTACAGATGGAGTGCGACGTGACGTGTGTGGGATCGGTGAGTCGGGGGCGCACCGTCGTCCCCGGCGACAGAGCCAAGGATTAAGGGGTAGTTGGACCCTTCCTACCCCAAGTAGCAACACCGTAGGCGATCTTAACAGAGCTTCTTCGGGGGAGTCCTCCGAGATTCGAGTGGAAGCCCCCTACCACGGTTTGTCTGTTAGCACTAGGCCGTATCCTCTTGATACTATGAGTCCTAGCCCCGATACGAAAGCCAGGTCCATGGGCGGTTTTCGGGAATCGGTGGGCGGTTGCCCGCAGGGATTAGAAGCTTGGCGTTAGAAATGTCGATCCTCGCACGAGCGCGGCGAGCTCCTTCGGCGGATCCCTACAAAGACACAACTACAGTTCGCTGTCAAAAGACTCGAGGGCCGCCGCGGGCGCGGAGATGGAGGTGGAACCCCCCGAATTAGCCGGTGGATGCGCTGAGAAGCAGAACCCGGTCGACACGGGACCTAATACCTTCTGCATGGAAGATGTGCAGGCTAAAGCGGGCGTGAGCACGTACTTGGAGTCTACGGACTCCGTAGCAAAAGTTATAGCCTCGAAAAGGAGTGATAAAGGCAAATACCAAGATCTTTTCGGCCTTGTAATAAGCCCAGATAATTTGAAACAGGCGTGGCTAGAGATAAGAAACGAACCAGGCAATCTGACGCCCGGTGGCACGGGCGAACCCGGGGAAGACTGGTTTACGGAGACCAGCATAAGCTTGCACAGGGGAATCTATAAATACCAACTAGCCAGGAAAGTTGGCATACCGGGCGGGCGCCCCCTTACTATAGCTTCTCCCCGGGACGAAATGATTCAACAGGCCTTCAAAAGAATTTTAGAGCCTATCTTCGAAGGTTATGTTGTCGGGGTTACGGCCCCTCGGAACCGGGGGGGCAACGACATGGTTAAACACTGGATCCTCCCAGTTGTCTTTAGCGACTTATCCCACGGATTCAGACCCGGAAAAACGCCCACTCGGCGCTCCAACAAATGCGATTTGGTTGGAGGGACGTACATTGGCTTCTCGACTACGACGTGAGGAAAGCTTTTGGTAACGTTAACCACCACGTACTGTGTGCTGCGCTGGAAGAGCAGATAGCGGACCGTAGGGTTATCGACGAGATTCGCAAGATGCTTAATGTGAAAGGGATAAACTTTGACATCCGGGAAAACCTGGGCACCCCACAGGGGTCCGTTCTATCCCCTTTCCTGTTTAACGTTTACATGCATAAATTTGACCAATTCATGCATAATCTTATAGCACACCACGACCGTTCGGGCGAGGGGTTAATAAACCCCGAATGGAAAGAAGTGAGTCGAGTCAGAGCTGATGAGAAGGGCCAGCTGCCGGTGGACCAGGCTACTAGGAACCTATTCCGGCAGAGACGTTTAGCCGCTGCCCGCAATGGTATCAAGCGATACATCTACCATCCGGCCAATATCAAGATCCGATACGTCCGCTATGCTGACGATTTTTTGGTAGGTATCGAGGGCCCGAAGGACTTGAGTAAGACCATTAGAGGGGAAATCAACGATTTCCTTCAATCTGCCCTGCACCTAGAGATAAAGAAGGACAACTTGGTCCACGCGCGTTCCGATTGGGTTCGTTTTATAGGCTTCGACATTCAAGCTAGAATGACAGGTTCCTGCCTTACCAAGGGTAAGGAGCTAGAGGCTATTAACAGATTCAAACAAAGAGCCCGTAGGGCCAAAGAGAAGGCACATAAGAAGTACCAATCTATGATGAACAAGGTGGGAGCCTCGATCCAACGCCGAACCATAGAGGATACCTTTGCTAGAGCTGGGCAAACCTACCTTAAGCAAGTACAGGTCGCAATGGGAGCCGCAACCCTTAGTCGATCGCAAGCTTTGGACGCTCTGCAAGAGTCGCTCAATGTACTAAGACATGAGTACTCATGGGAACGGGGTAACGGCCCTGCCCGAATGCCCGATAATTATCGGAACACCGATTCGGCAAGCATAAGGGGAGTAGCTGGGCAGTGGATTCGAGGGGCTAAATCCCTCGGAAACCTCAGGGTCGAACAAGAAGTTAGACAAGCCCTGAAAGATCTATACGGGGTAGACATTGTGGAGAAGGTGGAGGAACTCAGTAAGTTCTTGGACAACTTAGACTCTGGTCGAGGTAAGATAACACGGTGCATCAGAGATAAGTATAAAGGTAAGGGTGCAGCTATAGCCGCCTCGGTCAACCTTTATATAAGATGCCCGATACCTCACATACCGGAATGTCTGCGGGCTCAAAATATTGTAGCCAAGAATACCCGAAGACCTATTGCGGTCGCTGCTATTTCCAATCCGGATGATCTAACTATTATCGACTGGTTCAAATCCAAAGCCCATGGGATCCTAAGCTATTACAAATGCGCGCACAACATCCGGGAAGTCCGAGACCTGGTCAACTACCATTTGAGATATTCTCTCCTTAGCACCTTAGCCCTCAAGCATAAGTCCTCAATTTCCGGGATTATAAGAGGGTACGGTAAAGCCCCGAAAATACGAACAATTAATGAGAAGGGCCAGGAGTCCGCCGCAGAGTTTCCCACAGTACACGGAGTGAATGGCACCCGCCGAGGATTTAACACCAAACCAATAAGCCTAATAACGTTCCTGGATTTTCGGGATCTCCTGATGAGACCGTGCGTGGCGCGGAAACGGTACTATGACCTGCTTCATGCGGGTAAACGCCAAAATCGATCGGTAGTATCGACCCGATAAAACTACTGCAGAACTGGGAGACTAGCCGCCACTGGTCTACCTAGATGCCTTTGATCATTCCTCTAGTCTCCCATGGGAGCCGGATGAGGAAGAAATTTCTCACGTCCGGATCTTTGAGAGCCTCCGGGCTACTCTCTCAAATCTTTTTGGAAACAGAACTCTTCTATCGTGGAAGTCGACCTGCTATTAACGTGGGATTATCTGTGAGTCGCGTCGGTTCTGCGGCTCAGTTGAAAGCCATGAAACAAGTATGCGGTAGCTTAAAACTAGAATTGGCACAATATCGTGAAGTAGCCGCTTTTGCTCAATTTGGTTCAGATCTTGATGCTGCGACTCAGTATTTATTAAATCGTGGGGCTAGGTTAACTGAGATACTTAAACAACCACAATATAGCCCAATTCCTATTGAAAAACAAATCGTGGTTATTTATGCAGCTGTCAAAGGTTACTTAGACCAAATACCCGTCGTTCTCATAACGCACTATGAGCAAGAGCTCTTGAAATCTATCGACCCAGGTATACTTTCCGCTATTGTACAACAAAAAAACATCACTGAGCAAATTAGTAGTCAACTGGCTACCTTTTGCCAAAAATTTACGCAGAGCTTCTTAGCAACTCATCAATCATAAAAAAAGAAGAGGGGGCGAAGCTATTTGCTTCACCCCTCCCCCCTCCGGTTACCGGGTAGCCATGGCTTCTGAAAAAGGTAGAGCATGGGCAGGGGGGCGGTTGCCTGCATGCAGGGATTAGAAGCTTGGCGTTAAGAAATGTCGATCCTCGTACGAGCGCGGCGAGCTCCTTCGGCGGATCCCTACAAAGACACAACTACAGTTCGCTGTCAAAAGACTCGAGGGCCGTCGCGAGCGCGGAGATGGAGGTGGAAACCCCCCGAATTAGCCGGTGGATACGCTGAGAAGCAGAACCCGGTCTATTCCCGGGTCACCAAAGTTTCTTGGTTTAGAATGAGACGATCAAAGAAATGTACCTTCACGGATATAAAAAATAAAAATGAGACAATCCCGGAATCCACGATCATAAATATAACATCCTGACTGGTGATATATTTAGCAAATTCCATCATATCATCATTAGTGGGTGCGACCGGTAGTGTCTCGGATTTTTTATCAACTATGTCCCGCAGAGTGGCAAAAACCATGTCCCCCATGATGTCAGATTTCAACTGCACACTGTCCACTTTACTGGTGCAGGAATCCAACGCTTCATGTAGTTTCTTAATCGTTTCTCTATGGGGTTTTAGGTTAATCGCTTGCAAATCCCTTAAGGTCTCTATACTCCGCTCGGTCCCCAGTTGGTTAGTTAGTTCTTCAACTCTCGACGACAGCGCCCCCCCCGCAACCTTTCCATTTCCTGGTGTTGGTGCTGGAATTGGCTCTCGATCGAGGAGGCTTGTATCTTTTTAAAATTGCCGTTGACTAGCGGGTAGGAGATCCATGAAGTGACGGAAGAAAGCCACGATAGCGAAGACGACCAGACTGGCCCATAATAGAAAATGAAACAATGGAGCGTAGAGAGACTTGGTGGGCGGCTCGGGTGGCCCGGGTTCAACGGGGGGTTGTGCATAGATATCGGGATTATTATGTTTTACTGACCAATAGAGGTAAAGAAGTCCCAATGCGAACAATACACCGAAAATGACTTGTAATAAGATTATCTTGCGCAGTTTGAATTCCAGACTAACAAGGTGTCTCTGGATAGATTCCCTTCCATTCGAGTAGTAATCCAATTTCTTATCTTCAAATTTCCTCAAGGCTAAATGGACTTCCCGGATATTTGCCATTAGGTTGGATTGATTTACCATTAGGTTGGATTGAAACTCCGCAAACTTTTGGCTTTGTTGTAGCCGGGAGGAGCGATGCGGCGCGGAGCACCGCGTCGTTCCATCATCTTAGAGTAACAACATACATATATGTATGATGACTATTTTTAGCGGCGCGGAGCACCGCGTCGTTCCATCATCTTAGAGTAACAACATACATATATGTATGATGACTATTTTTATAGGTTATTGTGTGACCGCACATAATACACTCTATGATTGGAGTTATATTTCGGCACTGTCATCGCGCATACTAGAATCAACATCTGAGATGACAATATAAGAAGAAGGCTTATGGTATAGGTATGTCATCAGATGTGCTATATATATTATACCTATGATGACAAATTTGGGAATCAAATGATCAAGTTATTAATGAGTAATTATATTACCACATCCTTATGATCACGACTTATAGAGGCCCTCGCCTCCTCTTATATTATAACATCCTTATGATCACGACTTATATATTCGGAAGTCGCCTCCGTTGGAGGCCTTCGCCTCCCCTCCGAGTAACTCAGTCGTGATCAGGCGAAGAATAGTAACCAACGTAATAATTGTCATCATAGGTGTAATATATAGCACATCTGATGACATTCTTACTATTAGAGTATCCAAAACTCAGAATTGGTCATCATAGGGGTAATATATAGCATATCTGATGACATATAGGGGTATACCACTTGCTCGTCATCAGACAGGCATGTTCTGGTGTCCGTGATGACGAATTAGCCGGTGGATGCGCTGAGAAGCAGAACCCGGTCGACACGGGACCTAATACCTTCTGCATGGAAGATGTGCAGGCTAAAGCGGGCGTGAGCGCGTACTTGGAGCCTACGGACTCCGTAGCAAAAGTTATAGCCTGGAGCGTGATTTCGTGCTACAGATTCAGTCTTTTCCGAATCTTCGGAGCTACATTTATCTCTTTCATTTTATCCCCCCTGATACACGTGCCTGCCGAGCCTGCTTCGACTTGTCCCGAAGAGCCTTACAGAGCCCGAGGATCGGAGAGCCCGATGCGAGGAAATCTGGCACGTCTGATTCGGGCCCTCGTATGGGTTAGAGAAAGGAACTTCGGGCAGGGTAACACCTGTTTAGGCAGCTCTTTCCCTTTATTTTGTCGGACAGTTCTTCTTGTTAGGCCGACAAAACCAAGTCCCCAGGCCCAGGCTCCAACCCTGCAGTTTTTATAGACGTTTTTATAAAGGCTGTTTTTATAGTTTCTTTTCATCTAAACAAATAAATGCTCTATCATCCATCAAAAAGATGATTTTTATTATGGTCTAGCCTATAGCTAGAACCTCCAGAACCTCCATTTATTTATTTGTGTATCCATTTTTATTGTAGTTATAAACGTCCCTAACTACAATCCAAATCGCATTTGTTGGATGTGGGGCGGGCTCCGCCCTATAAGGACTAAGTCTGTAGGGCGGAGCTGTTTAAAGATCGGTGCTGCCAGTTGCACAAATGGCTGAGACGTTTAAATGCTTTCCTTGATAGCTGGAAGTTCTTCAAAAGTATGAAATGCCGGAGGGCTTGGGACCATCCACTCAAGTGTCGTTGAATTTTGTTCAACAGCCCAAGGACTTGAAGCACACTTGTTTTCACTAGTTAGAGTAAGAAAAACCACTACAAAGAAACAAAAAATCCCTACTACAGAAACATATGAGCCAAAACTACTAAAGGCATTCCATCCAGCGTAAGCATCTGGATAATCAGGAATGCGACGTGGCATACCTGCAAGCGGTTTTTTCCTTATTTATCAAATGTTAATGGATTGCGACTAAATATTTTTCTTTTGTAAACTTCATCTGGAATTAGTCTTTCAGACGTTTCAGTGTGTTTAAATCTCAATGTTGAATCAGTTCTTTTATTGGTATTAAGAACTGGTTCATAAAGATCGAAATAGTACTGTTCTCGAGCTAAATAATACTTTTAAGTAATAGTACCTGTTGAACCACATGACTCAATAATAACTAAAATTGTCATGACCATATTTCCAAATGGAATTATAAATATATCTGTTATCAGATAATTTAGAAGGGTGATAGTATTCAGCAAGTCTATCGCTTAATTTATAACCACTACCTACATATTGTTTACCATTAACTGAATGATGCCAAAGATAGATTCCAGTTTCCGTTAGATAATCAGAAACGATTTGCTCTCCATTTAACCAAGCGTTATCATATACTGGAAGTAAGTGGTTTACCTGGTAAATTCTCAATAATTAATGGGTGATTAATCGAGAATTTGTGATCTAATTTGACCGTAATTAGTCCGTCAGAATTAGCGATAGAATTCTTTCCAGAGCCTTTTGGCTCTTCTGAATTACCATTAGACCCGGACTGATCGCCAGTTTCAAATCCTTCTCGGTTTAACATCGGATAATTAATTAGAAGGACTCTCGAATATAATTTACGCTCGAGTTAAGGTTATCCTGAATAGTATATCCTATTAGCAGCGAGTTACCATTTCAAGAGTCTACTACTAATTCTTCCTTTCTGCCTTAAAAGGCAAACTAGTCCAATGATAAATAAGGAATATCCTTGATATTTCTAACGAGGCCGGACTATATCTTCACCCTAATTGTATAGGGGCATCACGTGTAGTCTCTGAGGATCCTATTCGTCGGTGTCGAGATCAGACTTTGGTTTTCCTGCTGATTGTCCAATCCCTGAGATGGTTACTGCTCGAAGTGAGTACCAAGGGCTCTAAGGAATTTCCAGCGTATAGTGATGTTTCACTCCAAATTTGACTTTGGAAGTGGGCCTAATATTGACCTAGGAAATGCATAGGAAAGAAAGTCAGATTCACACCAAAGAAAGTAATCCGAAAATGAATTTGACCTAAAGTCTCTGGGTATTGAAGACCAGTTATTTTACCTATCCAATAATAGAATCCCGCAAATGAAGCAAAAACGGCTCCCATAGAAAGAACGTAATGGAAATGTGCAACCACATAATAAGTCAACTTTACCTAGATATTTTCATATCTACTTGGACTATATCATCGCTCCGTCGATCCCACCATTGACCAACAGATGCGTTTGGCCTATAGTCTCTGAGAATCCTACTCCCCATAAAGCGCAGAGGCCGTAGGCGAAGGGTCCGAAGGAGGCTTCTTTGGCTTGTAAGGGCCCGAGGGGCCTCTCTCGTAGGTCTCGGGTGAATAAAGCCCGGAAATCGTCAATTTAAGGCGTCCGCCCTTTTTTTGTCTGACAGTGCCCCAACCTGTCGGACAGTCTCACGCCCTACGGCCCTTTTTTTTGAGTTTGGTTTCCGGCGGATTGTCCATTTCAGTAGATTTTAGATCTACGTCATACTTAGGATTATTACTGAAGCCCTGGGAGGGCCGCGGCTAAGGCCCGGAAAACGTAAAGCCAGAAACTTCACAGTATCTGCCCTTTTTTTGTCTGGTTCTTTCCCCCTTCTCTGTCGGACGGGCCCCCGCCCTACGCGCGAAACGTTACGGCCCCGTAAATCGTCAAGCCGTTTCCGCCCGTAGGTACGAAGGGCCGAAGACCAGAAATGGCTTGTAGATCTCCGCGCACGATATTTGGCCAGCGCTACGCGCGTAGCGCATAAACTTAACAGTTTATCGCCCGCAGGTATCTCCCCGATAGGTTATAGGCCCGGAGGCCGATAGGCCCGGAGTAAAGGGCTTTACTATTTACGGCGGGTTTTCTGGGCGCAAAAAAATAGATTTTTTCTGCTTGCTTCTTCTCTCGACCTTTATTCGCTTGCGAATGAAGTGAAAGGCCTCTAGTACTCAAGTCTTTAGGAATTTCCCGCATACAGCCAAATTTAGCCATGACACTTTTGCACGGCCGCTACGCGGCCCCCTTTTTGTTTTTATAAAAAGCCGATATGAATTTCTGAAATTGGAACAACTTCTCTCCACCTAAACTAATAATGTCATTACGACTAAAGAAGTCTATAACTCTTGCTAAAGAATTACGATTATGGGTCCCTATCGAATAGATAGGTTTCCCATTTTTAACAGCGATTAATCTAACTTGATTAGGTAGACTGAATTTGGTTTTTACACCCTCCAGAATATAATGATCGGAAGCTTGAGATATACTGAATGAATGTGAACCATTCAATCTAATACAGGAACAACCTTCAGCAGTTGTAAAACCTACGAACCAATTATCGAAATAAGATAGGTTAGTTAACTCTAATGGAGTCAACTTTATAAATACAGATTCTAAGAAATGCTTCATAAACTGATACTCTTTTAAGGAAATTCTATTTAGAAAGCAGAATCGCGGAAATAAATAACGAGTATAAGCATTAGTAGTTACTAAAGGATAATCTGTTAATATACCTAAAACTACCTCTATTTCAGTTTTGTGATCTATTTGTAAAAGAACATATTTTCTTTGGATATATATCTGACCTATATTTAGAACTTTTGATAGTTGCTTTAACATAAGATGGTTGCCTCCTGTATATTTCAATTTAATAATAATCCTAAATTGTAATATTGTCTCTCTCCAATGATTAACTTGAATTGAGCCGTCACCGTCAATAAGACCTACAAAAAATTGTTTCATAGCTTCTGTATAATTGACATTCCGCTTAGGGCAAGGTTCGAAGAAAGCGATGATAGTGCATAATAGTTTATCATGTAGAGCAATATCTAGCCCAGAATTGGCCAATACTATTCCAGTAAGCCCCCCTACCGTGAACAAAAATATGAACCCTACAGCGAATAACATGGGTGTTTTGTATTGTATTGACCCCCCCCACATGGTTGCAATCCAACTAAAAATCTTTATTCCAGTAGGCACGGCTATAATCATGGTAGCCGCGGTGAAGTAAGCACGTGTATCAACGTCTAACCCTACAGTAAACATGTGATGAGCCCAGACAATAAATCCAAGAACTCCAATACTGATCATGGCGTACACCATGCCCAGATAACCGAATACGGGTTTTCTTGAAAAGGTAGAGACGATATGACTAATGATACCAAATCCTGGCGGAATTAGAATATAAACTTCAGGATGCTAATGGACTATATCTTCATCTCCAATCGATTGAAACAATTGAATAAAATGGAACAATTTGTTTAGCTGGATCTAGATGATCACCTCTCTCCAGAGATCTTAAAGAACGCTCGAATCCTTTTTTTGCCGGCCGCCCCGGCCCTTTCGATTTAGCTATCTTATAAGGGTTGCGTAATGGATGAACGTATGAATAAGAAATCATTAGCTTTAGCTGAGTCATACCTGAATACCACCGTCCATCCCGGCTTTTCTCATAATAGATAGATCCACCCCGTGGCTATATCTTTCAGTATCTTTTTATCTTTCTGACCTATACCCAAACTAGGTTGGAAGTTTATTCGGTTAATGCTGAAACGGCCATCTCCAAATCCTGAAACCCAAGCGTTCTCTAGAGGTTTTGGTTCAATAAATTATATTATCATAGCACAACAGACTCTTCGCATTTGTTTTTGCTTGCTTATTGTTCTCATTTTTCCATTCACCGAATCAACCAATCTTTCTATAGCCGATCTATTACGCAATTTTCAACGAAAGCTGCTGGAGTGATCTCCAATCCTCCGATGGACCGAATAAAGATTATTGTCCTGGGTGCCTAATTTTTGTTCGAAAAAGTACAGGGTTTGTACTTCTTTCGTATGCATTGTTACTTCACAGCTTATATCTCCAGCCGGGTTTGAAATGGAAAAACCTCCACCCCAGCTAACCAATTTCTTTCAAAATTTATACTCATCATTTCTTGTTTCAATGGGAGATGCGCTGCGTGTAGTCTCTGAGGATCCTTCACCTGTTTGTAAAGTCGAAATCTTTGTTTCATTCATTTACATTTTCCTTCTTTTTCGAAGTTTCCTGCTGATTGTGCATTGCCTATAGAACTGAAAATCCGATTCAGATCTATATATAAGCTTTTCACAGGTTCGGGCGTGAAAAAATAAATATATTTTTTTGCGCACTTATGAACCGAGTACTTAATGGCATTTAGCCTTTCCAGCAAATAGCGGCACTATTCAATTTGGGATTGCTCCCAAATGCGGCCATCCCGTGGTTATTTTTTGACCGAAGAACCAGAAAAGATGCTGGTATAAAATGGGATCCCCGCCACCGGCAGGATCAAAAAAGGTTGTATTAAAGTTTCTATCAGTTAATAACATGGTAATTGCCCTTTTTTTGTCTGTTTTTTTCTTTTCTGACAAAAAAAGTGCTTACACCGGAAACTAATATTTTTTCTTAATGCCCGGCGTGGTTTTGGACTATATCTTCATCTCTTTCTATTCATACCTGCTTCGATGCGCACAATCTCAGCAAACCCCGCATTGGTCGGATGTGCTTTGTGTAGATCATGCCATAGATGCATTGCCAGTCACGCCAATCCGCTGCCCGAGGAAAGGCATCAGAGTAGGCATCCACATGGGCATTGCCTGCCACGCTGCATGTGCGACTACGCCAATTTCCTCTAGAAGCACTCACGTATCACTTGTGCCCCAATTAGCTCAAGCGTCGGTCTAGTCTCTATTTTCGTTTGTTTCTGCAGCCGACTCCATTCTAGCTCAAACGAAATGGGAACGCGTATCTACTGGATATGGTGGTTCGAACCTGAAAGCTACCATCATCTCCCTCGGCAGAACCGCGGAGCCAAGCATTGGAAAACGAAACACTCGGATCCAGATCAAATTGAGCGTTGTGTCATATGCGTGCAACCAATCTATCAATCTGTGAAGCGTTTCGTGCTCGGAAGCATGAAGCCATTGATTTCATGAATAACTCGTATACCATCTAACGCATTGAGAAAAAAGCGCCGTTTTTTGTTTCGGTCTGGATCGAGCCTGAGCCTAGAAGCGCACGCAGCGATTCGGCCCGGACAATGTCAGCAGACGGGGGTTTGTCTTGAAAACTGATTGAAATGGAAGGGTATCGTCTCTGACCACGAGGGGTTCGATTTGCATAAGGTATGACCATGCAGCCATCACTCCCAATCAAGCCGGCCGGCACCAAACTAATGTTCGGGTGGCACGAAGGGGGTTTTGGCCAGAGATGTTTGGCGTAGAGTCTCTGAGGGGGAACCGTCATGGTTCGTTCCCTGCTGATTGTCCTTGCGGAGTTTCCGGCATATAGTCAAATTCGACCAAGGCATCGCTACCTCATCAGGCGCAAATACACCTGCCAATACTGGAAGGGATAATAAAAGTAGGAAAGCTGTGACTAGAACAGACCACACAAATAGAGGTAATCTATGCATGGTCAATCCGGGCCCCCTCATATTGAAGATAGATAGGGTCAGTCGATGCTGCCCTCCGAACCATACGTGACAATTTATCGTCATACGGCTCTCCCTCAGAAAACTGAAATTGCTGAGTTTATTGTATCAAGTCTATCTCTATAATAGATGGGTTACTTTATTTATAGAGGGGGCCAAGCTCGGGGCTTAACCGGGTTTACTAATAGGATGATATTATCTGAATTTCCTCCCTGCTCCCCCGCATGATAAGCTTGGTGGTGAGCTCCACATAATGGAATCTGTTCTCGTTCGTACGCCCCTAACCATCCCTGGTAAGTTGCCTTATTTATTCCAATTTCGGCTCGAACGTCTCGAACAGCCCTTACGTGAAGCATCGCCACGTTCTTATCACCACAGATGGCGCAAACCTGCCCTAACCCAGACTTGTAAAGTTTCCCAGCCCAATAAACCTGGATAACCGAATCCGGAGTAGCCATTGGACTCTCCATTTTGTAATGGTGCAGAACCTTATAGTTATTTGGAATGTTCAGGCTGCTCTTGGGTATTCGGGCACATAAAATGAGCTCCAAATTTACGCCTTTTTTCTAGTTCGGAGCTTCCATTCCAAAGCTAGGGTTAGAGCGCATGAGGTAACTAGGAACCATATCACTTTTTGCAGATTTCCTCTATTACCCGCAAAAGAGTAATAGTTAAGCAGTCCTCCAATCTTATGATTGTAGAAAGCCAGGATATCAGAGTGCGATAGTCCCACTAGTCCTTTCATCGCAGTTGGGTACATTATAGTCATATGGTTTTTTTTAAGAATCCCCTTTAATTTGAACAGCAAGTCTTTGATGGGAGCATCGTTCGGGTCTGACCTCTCCGTGTGATATTGGAGGAACCTTTGATTGTGTAGAATGGCCTTTTCTTTCTGGGGTTCACATTCAGCCCCTATAAAGAAAAGGCCATTCGCTACTCAAATGTGTGATGAGAGTCGTATCCACATTTAGCTCTAGACCGCACGCTTGTTCAAGGAAGCTCTTGATCTCCGCTCTTATTTTCTCGGCTTCATTTCTGGTGCCGTAGATAAGAACTGCGAAATCGTCAGCGTATCTTATGTGACTTAATCGTCGGAAATTAGGATCAATCACATCATATTTAGGATTTCTCCCCATTTCCATCAGCATAGCTTTTCGAACCGCTGGATTATTAGAATATTTTCTTTTTCTACGGAAGAACCTGTAGGTGGTTCACGTCTATTAATCCCTTTATCGAATCTGTTTTACATACTGAGCATGAATTGATCCAGTTCGTGTAAAACTATGTTACATAGGAGTGGACTCAAAACACTACCCTGGGGAGTACCCGAATGGATGACCTTTTTCTAGCTCGACGTAAGCTGCTTTCGGGGTTTTCATAACCAGTTCTAGGGTCCGTTGACATTTCAGCGAGGCCGTCAGCCTTTTCATGATGGTGGAGTACGGTATCTTGTCGAAGTTAGATATATCCCCTTGAATAACCCATGAATGGTGACTGCCTATCAAATGGATAAAACGGAGGGCGGAGTGACATGATCTACCCGGTCTGAATCCGTGGGAGCTGTCTAGGAATCGTTCTTCCCATATGGCTCCCAAGACTAATTGGAGTGCTTTTTGCACTATCCTTTCTCTCGGAGAGGCGATAACATCTCCCGTTGGTCGAGCACTACGTGCCTCTCCCTAAGGTCTGGTGCCCCGTCAGTTTCACCCCTTTTCCTCTGCGAGTTTTTCCTCCTTGTCTGGCAGTCCCGGGGCCTTGTCGGACAGTATTTTGGTTTTGTGGTGTCCGCCGGCGGGGCCCTGTCTGACAGTCCGGCTTTGGGGCCTTCGAACCCAGAGGTCTTTCCTCTCTTTTAGCGGGCTTAGGTATAAGTACTCTCCGGGCAGGTTAAAGGATCTGACCCTTGCTTATACGTTCCGCAAGTTGTACGAACGAATTCCAGTCTAGCCCATCTAAGGTTTGACCATCTGATCCCGGAGTCATATTGCCAATCCTACCTTTGATACTCTCATAGCGGTGAACCAGAAACATTGGATCCGGTATAATTATTATAAGTCCGTTATAGCGTCCTGGTTAGCTTTGCATTGTTCACCACTTTCTTAGCATATGTACTGGCGTCGCTCTGCCAACAATTCTTCCGGGTAGGCTGGCGAGAGGATTTGCCCGAGACATTTGAAGAACTATGGATCGTGTTCTGACTAGTCGCCTTCGTGGCCTGGCTGGGTTGGCTTCCCTTCCCCTCACTACTACGGGACCTCTGAGCCCGCGCATCGTCTGCTGGACGATGTGAAGCGGTTACTTCCCGTGGTTGCTCTATTTTCGTGTTTTCGTCCCGACCAGGGCACTTAGTGGTGTAAGGTCCTTGCGCACTTGCTTGATTGCTCAAGTCAGTTCCTATGCTAGAATTACTTGTGACTGTCCGACAGCCCCGACCGCTAACAGCATCAGTCAAAGCTTTCGCCCAGCTGGATCCCTGGGTTACTCCGCCACACACATACCGACGTATTCTGCTTGGGATATGTAGCCCCTTCTCAGGCAGTGAGTGCGTATCGAGCAAGTTGGTTAACCTGACTTCGACCACCCCAGCTAAGAGACACCACCAAGAGGGGCAGTCCCCTTTGGCGTCCCCTTTGACCAACTGCTCGCAAACATGATGGATTATTAGCCCAAGATGCCGCATTGGCCTGCTGCACGTATTTCCCTATGGAAGTCAGACATACGCGCAGGAATATGGGTATTATTCCTAACCGAAAACGAGCCTCGCACGGCGCACTTGTTATAAAATTAATAGAACCTAAAATAGAGGAAACACCTGATAAATGAAGGCTAAAAATTGCTAAATCAACAGATCCTCCGGAATGACTGGTTATACCACTTAAGGGTGGATAGCATATGTGTGGGATAACCTCAGCGTTGTGATTGCTTAACGTTATACGCCATATATCTCTATATGGATCGGACTATACCTTTATCTATCACCTTGCCACGAAGCCTTTGGAGAATACTTCGGATCTGCTCGAGCTTTTCTCGATCCTTCTTGTAGTAGACGGCTCTCGACCAGAGCTTCAGCTCCAATGATTTCATCCCCTTGAATCGGCCCTGGAAGAGTTGGCTTATGCCGAGCACAGCCCTACCGTGAGTAGTCTCTAATCGATAGAAGTGTGGCCTTTCGATGATCTGAGTAGGTATGTGTAGCCTACGTCTTGTAGCCTCTAATAAAAGCCTGTCTAACTTTTGAGTTAAGCCAAACGCCGCGATAGAGATCCGTTGTTTGCCGTTTCTATTATACAAGGAGAAGGAACCTTCTGCCTCGATAAAGCCAGTAAGCCAATCGATGTGAGCAGCCATATTTGCCGTCCAAACGGGATTGACATATGTCTCCGGAAGAGTAGCACTCCGCAATTGCTCACAAATGGAATACTTGTGCTCTGTCAATAACTTTGGATCTTCCAAGATCCGATGAGCTTGACGAAGCCTCTGGTAATGGAATTGCTTGCTCGTTAGGCATGGGTATTGATCAAAGATAGGAAATATTATCTCTGCTAGCTCCCCTTCATCCCGGATCCGATACACTCCTATGGTCTTATGCACATTAACGGACCCTACACCAAGTATCTCCTTGATGTAATACAAGATCCGTAGATTTGTACTTGCCTTGAGCAATGGAGAAGTTGAGGTTGTACTTGCCGTTTCGAAGCACAATGCTGAAGCAGCCATCTCCGTCTGTCATACCCAACAAAGCCATCTGCAAAATGATAGATATTCTGCGTTGAGTCTCTGATGGGGGGGCCCCCCCAGGCGGGTTGTCCCCGTGTAGAAAAGGTTTTTGCTTTTGGTCTTAATCGAAAAGGCCTGCGGCCTGACTGAGCACTTTTCTCTGTAGTGAGGATGTTCCCGCATCGAGCAGAAATATTGTTCCCTATGTCTCCACAGGGTACGGCCTCTTTTTTGACCGTCCACCCCGAACCGCACATGGAAGCTCCTTATGTAAGAGTCTAATCGGCATTTAGCCAGTACAGATTTGGAAAGCTGAAATCTTTTCGACCAGTAGTCATAGTAGCTTTCAAAGCTATTCTTTTTTGGGTACGCGCTCTTCTCGTGAAGTTTGCTTCTATGCAAAAAGAGAACGCGTGGCCAATCACGGAAATCGAGATATTTGGCGCAGGGAAACCTCGGAAAATAAGTCTCTAACAGGTTTCTTGATTCCGGGCTAGGGCCATAAACACGGAAACCCCGCTCTCCCCCCCCCCCCCTGCTCACGGGTTTCAAACTCCGGCGGGTGGTGCAGCGCATTGCCCAAGCAATGGTTGTCATAACATGTTGCAACAAAGCGAGATCTGATACGCCTTTCGCACTTTGCGTGGGACAAAACCGTATACGCATGTGGATGCAACAGCTTTTTCTTCACCGATGTCGTATTGAACAGCGAAGTGGCCATCCGCCTCGAACATAACCAACCATTGGACAAGATGGGGCGCTGTTTATCGATCTCTAGGTCGCGGAGTACCCGCATACGGTGAAGCGCTTCAATTTTTGGGGTGCGCCTCCTGCCGTTGATGCGGGTGACTATTATATATACTGCAGGCATATTGTGCACCCGATCCATCCGCCTAAATGGTTAACATCGTATAACACGGTACCTCCCTGGCGCGAAGCTTTGGAACGAACGGCTTGTCTTCACAACGGAACACAATCTTTACGTTGGGATACCGATCTCCACAGCCCCTATCGAGTTATTAGAGAACCATCCCATTAAACCAGCCAAATAAGCATCAAGCTTCTCGCCTGGTGCCCGAACTAGACTCTTCTGGAGTTTCTTGGACTATTTCTTTAAGCTGGAAGCTCGCTTCACGTATAGTCTCTGAGGGGGTATTTTCTACTTCCCTGCTGATTGTCCGGAGGATTTCCAGCATATAGTGAAGTTTTTGGGGTGGGCTGCGGCTTTAGCAACCCACCTCTACTAAGGCTGAGCTTAGAAGAAGTAACAATGACGGTGGCAAAAGCCAAAATGAAATATTATTTAATCTAGGGAATGCCATATCCGGACTTCCTATAAGAATGGGAACGAACCAATTACCAAAACCACCTATCATCGCCGGCATAACCATAAAGAAGATCATTAAAAAAGCGTGAGCTGTTATTAACAGTAGGGGGTCAGTCGGGTCTTCCGACACAGCTGCCCCCAGAACCGTACGTGAGGCTTTCACCTCAAACGGCTCGCAACTCCGGTCTCCACTTATTGCTATGAACTTTCAATCTTACAATTGAACATCTCTCCATGGATCGTGTACAGAGACAGTGCTAACATTTCCGACTCAGATAACTGGCCGTGCGCACTGTGATGGTGAGGCGGGGGATCTGCTTTCGTTTCAAGGCGCCCTCGGAATAAGCGGAAGTGACGTATCGGATCCTGGCCTTAACGTCTTTGACATAACGGATATGATGCGTCCCGACTTTCGTTGATCCGCAAAGAGCACATGTTCTAAAAAGAGCGGCTCGGGGCGACCTCCAGCTAATATCAATAACCTGCTCAGCCCGGGCGATCGGATCGGGATTGTATAGGTGTATGGCTCGCACCTGGTCGAAATAGACTCATACCCGTAGCGGGACAGGCGAGGCACTTACCAAAGCGGTTAAAAGTCTTACTAGCTGTCTTCAGTTTGTATTTTGAAGCGAGAGTCAGGGCACAGGACATATGCAACACATGTACAATCTGATTAAGACTACTGCGATTCGACGCGAACGAGTAGTAATTCGAGGTTCCCCTAACTTTCTGATTGTAGAATTCCAAAATGTCTGCATGAGCCCATGGGGTTAGATCACTCTTCGCCGTGGGTACATGTTTCCCCATTTCATTCCGTTTTACAAAACCTTTCTCTTTTAACTTGTAAAAAAGTTTCGTAATGGGGGCACAAACCCGAAGACGTTCTGTTGAACGCTGCTTAATCGTCTTGCCTCTCACCGTGCGCACATGGAAGATCCGATGACTAGATCGGGTGCGTTTGCAGTATGCACCTAAGAAATGGAATCCCTTGTTTGCAAGGTGTGAGACCATGGTTTTCTCCAAACTAAGCTCTAACCCAAGACTCCGGTGCAGAAAGTTTTGTAACGACGTTTGAATCGCGAAAGTTTCTAACCGAGTTCCGCTTACTAAAATGACAAAGTCATCGGCATATCGTACATATAAAATTCTTCGAAAGTAAGGGTCCAAGGGATCTTTCGACGGGATTAATCCGCGTTTAATCAGGAGAGATCTATCCTGTCTGTTCGCATTTATACGACGAGTTAATAGCTTGTACTCTGGGTTAAGTCTTCTATTTTTGCCCTTGTTAAATCGATCACGAAGTTTCATCACAAATTCGTCGAGGTGATGTAGTATGATGTTGCGGAGTAGCGGACTCAGCACCGAGCCCTGCGGAGTGCCTTCGTCTAAACCTATGACCTGACCGGAAGTAGGATCCTTGTAACCCGCACGGAGAGCCCTTTGGAGTAATTCGAGCGTACGATGGCACTTTACCTTTTTGCGAAATTTTGTGGAGGATCGCTTTATGAGGTGTCGAATCAAAAAACTTTCGAATGTTTCCCTTCACAACCCAGGGATAGTGACCTCCCTCTAAGCAGAGCCTCTTTAATGCTGTGTGACAGCTTCGGTGGGGACGAAATCCATGCGAGCAATCTAGAAAAATAGGTTCATAGATGGCCTCAAGCACAAGCTGTAAGGCCTTTTGTGCGATCTTTTCCCCGTAGCACTTTTTTCGTTTGACAGGGCCGCCGCTGATGCCTAAGGGCCGCTTCTCCTTCCTGCCGGGCTTTGTAATTCCTCGCGCGGGCGAGAACTCAAACAGGCCCTTCTTAAGTTTCTCACCTACTTGTACAAACCATTTTAGACCATCCAAAGTTTTCGCGGCAGACCCGGGGGTCCCTGGCTTACCTCGGATGGATTCATAGCACAAGGCCAAAAATGTAGGGTCTGATATGACATGAATCAGCCCATTGTATCTATTGTCCGGGCCTAAATAAGCTTGAATCTGTTCCGAAACGGACATACGGACACGGTCGGACCAGTCAGCTTTGGGGGCCGAGCCGGCGGAGCCGTTGGAACGAGACGATGTTTCGTTATCCGAGACCTCCGGGATAGAACAGTACGATCGAGAGCTAGGCTCCTTAACTGCCAGGCTGGATTGCAAAAATCCGAAGCTATTACGGGCCCTCCGAACCCCGCCCCGATTAGGGCGGGTTATTTCCCCGGCTCCTACATAGTCCTTGTCATTCGTGTCCGGAGGACACTTCGATCCTTTCTTCGTAAAGCCGAGAAAGATCTTAGATCCTGAAGGGTTAGGCCCTTGCGCAATTAGCTGATTACTCAGCTGGTATCTGTGTAGAGTGCCCCACATTCTTCCAGGGACTGTGCACACACAATGTATTGTGCACAGTTCCGACCTCCTTAGAGGCTTACTCATCGTGCTCTTGCCATAATGTGCTGCTTGAGACAAGAGGTCTACTGTAATACGAGCATTGCGTGTCAAGTCAGTTATCCTGGCCGTACCTTCTGCTCTCTCGGGGCGTCCTAGCGGTGGCAGCCCAACCGTTCCCCGATTTAGACTTGCTGCTCCCGAGTGAGCCATATTACTATGGCGCCTCTGCGAGTTGAGCCTGTGCCCTAGCTTGTTAGCTAGCCTGGATGGCAAAAAGAAGAGTGGATAGCTCTTCTTGTCGGACGATGTATATCCGGGCGCACCATTATAAAGTTGATGATTTCCACCAAGAATTTGATTGCCGGGTTGTGCTAATTCCATACGAATTAGTACTGAAAAGCATGTACCCATTACTCCGGCAATGGCACCGAAAATTAAATATGGAGTACCTATATCTGTCGAGTAAAGGATTAGCCCTTCTCGTGGAACCGTGCTTGATAGTCTTCCATCACACGGCTCTCCAAGAGCCTACTCTCGATTGGACGTATCCACCTGGAATTCTATGGGGCCTACTCCCGATCCAGTTCCCCAAACTACAATTCCCTCTTGTGCAATTCATCGTGATGATCCGTACACGAAGGTATTTGCTTTCTATTGATGGCAACCTCGAACGCTTACATTACCGTAACCCTCTTTTCGGGCACTACCCCCCTCGCATCCAGGTGCCTCTTGCGCACATGGTGCATTTACACCTTATCCTCGGAGCGCGCCTTCACGGAGCACCGCAATGCACGGGAGCGCCCGAACGTGGCGTAAATACGGTCCAGAGTCCGCATATCGGAGCCACATTGGATGCCCCTCAGGAACATTCTTCCCATCCGTCGAATTTCGTTGGAGCTTAGAAAGCTTATTGTTTCTTTCCCCTCGTCATCCTTTATGACCATATCTATCGATAATGCCCCGATGAGCTCCGCCGCCGATGTCTTATGCTTCCCGGCCATTGTGTGTATCAAGGACCAGCGTAAAAAATAATCCACATAGTTTCGTACCTTGTAGAAATTGGCACAGCAGCGGTAGTAACTCAATAGGTCTCGGGCTACGGAGTGAAACCAAAGCACAATGTCTTCGTCGTTGAGTTGAATCAATCTAACCACACAACGAGGTTTGTTATTCTCCGTAATAAGGCCCCGCGATTTGAGCCTTTCCCTTATCTCCTTTAATGGGGCCAAAATTTGCAGGGATAGCGCCTCGTATCTTCCCACGTGCTCTCGTAGAGCCTTCCCCCCCCTCTCTTTATCAAAAGGGGTTCGGACTTTACACTCATCGCACCACTTGTCGAGTTTCCTCTCGAGGTTATCCATTGCTTCCCGCGCCTCATCCGGGGCAAAGTCTAGCCTGCTCGCTAAAGCCGAGTGGAAGTTTTTATGCGAGTCCCGAATGTCGGTTACTAGATCGTTATCGGCTTGCATTTCTCTTAACAAGGCTTTAGCTAACTCCGCCATTTCCGGGGATTTAGGACTCAGGAGTTTTGCCAGCCCCGCAGAGTTCCTCGACAATTTACCCAGCGCCCTAACCAAGGCATCGTGGACCAAGGAGTCTTGGCGTTTGCGTTTTTGTACCCTTAGGGTAGAGATACGGTTCCTAACCCTGCGTCGCTTCTCCATGGCCTTGCCGAATCTCCTTCGAAGTTTCGAGGAGGGCACAACCTTTATCTCCATTCCCATAAATTTCACGCTTTCGGCGCTTATGTGGGATATATCACCTCCGGCGAGTTCCAGGTGCAGCTCCGAATTAACGAACTGCACAATCCTACTCTTGACCGTGACCACCAGTTCCTTGGGCCCGGCAATACCTAGGAGGAAATTGCCCGCATATCGAGCGTAAAATGCGCGTGCGGGGTCCTTCCAATCAGTCGGGGACAGTCCCCTGGCGGCCTTTCTACGGACCGTCATGATTTTCGCCTGCGGGGTCAGCGCTCCGAACGCCTTCGTCCTGGGCGGCGTCCTCATAGCCGCCGTGGTCCTTTCGTCGGCTCTTCGCTTGCGGCTTCGTGAGAGTTCATTAGCCATCTTGGCCACTTCTTGGTCCAATTCGTGCAAGTAAATATTACAAAGTAGAGGGGCGAGGCACGTAGTGCTCGACCAACGGGAGAGGACTGATCCTTGAAGGGGGTCTGGACCGCCAAGCTCGCCGCCGACAAGTCCCGCGGTGAACAGTTTATGCACGAGATCCATCCACCTCTGATCTTCTATATCCTTTTGTAAGATGAAGACTAGCTTGTGTCGATCCATGGAATCGAAGCACCTTTTTATGTCAAATTCAAGGAACCACGACGCTCCTGTCCATTTCAGGCAAATTTGTTCTAAACCCGAGTGACACCCTCTTCCGGGACGGAACCCGTGGGAGATGTCCAGGAATCTAGGTTCGTATATATGTTCCATGACTATTTTCATGGCTTGCTGAACAATCTCGTCGCTCCCGATAGTTAAGGTCTGAATTTCCCGCCGGGCTTGTTAGGCGTGGGTATCACGATCCTACGTGCGGGTTTGAAGCGAAACTGTTCGCTTCGAAGTAATTCGGCGGTTCTTTCGAACCACGCCCGATCTATACTTTCCGGGAGCGAAGCCACTCGACGAAAAAAGAGGGTTTCCTGGCCCCCCTCCGGTGTCATGTTACCTGTGTGGGACTTAATCTGTTCATAGGCCGCAATCAATAAGTTCGGGTCCGTGCATATGGAGTAGATGTTTCCAAATTTCCCGGATTTTTCGTTTCGTTCGAGAGTTTCGAGTTTCCGCCTCCAACCACCGCCGTCCGTATGGACGGTTACAGCAGGGGGTTCATTACCCGACCGGTTCTCAGTTGAGTCACTATCCCGTCCGCCATTGGCATGGGGTTTACAACTCATCCTGGGGCGTGACCCAGCCCCACCCTCGCCGCCGTCATGCCTAAATCGCGCAGAATGGCTTGTCCTACCTAGCGCATCAGGTGAGCTTGTAGCATCACCGCAGTACGAGCGTTTCGTTCCGGTTCTCAGGGACGCTCCTTTTCCCCCACAAAGTAAGATATTCGGATGAGAACGGCACTCGTAAGCCGTAGGCGGGAAACCGCCTACGCTCCACAGAAACGGAGGGCGCATCGTTAGTATTCGTTTCCCTAGACTTACCAGACCGTCTACCCCGACGCAGGACATCACTCTCCTACTAACTTTCGGCTGAGTTGCGTGGGGTTTAGCACCAGTCGTCCCGGCGCGGTTTGACCCAGCGATTATAGCATGCATAGCGTCGCACTTGTGGTTCGTGGAAAACAGCCATCTTTGTGCAAAATTGTTCATTTCGGAACCCCATCTTTCAATAATACCATGCTTTGTTGAACTAGTTTTGACTGATGTTTCCGCAATTTGGAAAAGCGAAATTCGTCACAAACTGTTTCGCGAAAACAAGTTACTATCTTCTCCTGTAAACTGATACGGGAATGCTCTTGAATAGCTAACAGTGTTTTTAACTTTTGCTCTATTTGTTGGCATAACACAGATTTCACCGTCTGTTTGCACTTTGGCGCACAGCGCGTAACCATATCATTTATACATGATTCTCCAATCATTTGTGTACTTGAACGCAAGCTTATACTACGTAATTCATGCTGTTTCTTCAATTCGGACAACATAGCTTCTTGATAACTCATCCATTGCTGTAAATCGGAAAGGAGAGCTTCGCTTCTCGCATCAAGAGTAGCTTTTAGAGTTTCACCAAATGTTTTTTGACTAAATATAACAAAACACACAAAACTTAAAGCTACAATAACTTCTTCATTATATATTAGGATTTTTTTCGAACTCAAAACGCTAAAGCTTAAAATTGCAAATATTAATATTTCACGCATTCGTATTTTTCCTTTTTTTGATTGCAATAAGGATTTAATTATAATAAATCATGGGGAAAAATGTGTCACCACGAAACTCCAATGAAGGAGTTTAATAGAGAAATCAGAACTTCTCAATATATATCGTCCTACAGTTTTGTGTACCTGACCCATTATCATTTGCATGCCCGGAAACACAATCAAAACCTTGGTTTTGTCGGACAGTTCTTCGGTTTTGTGGTGTCCGACAAGACCAAGTTCCTCGGGGTTTGTCGGACTGTTTTGTCGTTTCGTCGTGTCCGACAAAACCAAGTCCCCTTTGGGTGCGGAGGTGCGTAAGCACTTTCAGACGGGAGACGGATTTACAGGGTCCGGAGACTTCTTTGCCTTTACAGGCACTACGTGCTTCTTTGGCTTTACAGGGTCCGAAGGATACTACTTTTTTGGCTCGTAGAACCTCTTCCCACATAAATTGAACCGAAACACGATTGCTAGCTTGTGATAAACCAATATCTCCCAAAGAACATAAATATTACGTTAGTTGGAAAATCTCTTTGTTATCATTCGACGTACTAAATACCAGAGAGAGCGTATACGAATTGGCACGAATCATACCAATTAAGAAAATACGATACACGTATTTTTGAATCCGATTCACTGAATTAAAGACCCACGCCCGGAATGCAGTTTTACATTGTGAGAGATCCACGTAAGCACGGGCTGCGCGAAAAGATTGACGGGCGGGGTAGATAGAAATAATGCCTACGGACCCATAAAACAATAAAGTTCCCACTAGATCTGAGTTGGGGGGGGGGTCAGGTGAAAAAAAAATTGTCGGGACGGATTTTAGAAACTTCCTTCATAACCATTGCCGAAAACATAGTAGCGCCCGTACAATAATATTACCCGCTAGGGATCCTTGACATAGCCTTGTGTGTGTATTCCGTAGCAACTCCCGGTTAACAAATCCGATATTACCAAAGGCCAAATTAGTTAGTTTACGACGATTGACATTCCGTATAGTGACACTGTCTCCTGGCGAAATATCATTACCATCTACGAACGAAATCGAATCCGAAAAAGAATCTACAAGAATTGTCCAAAATCTAGCCATTAATCCTCGAAACAAATAAGAGGAGATAAACGCTAACCATATAAACAGTGAA